TCTCCTTTTCATTACTCAGTACCTAACAAGATAAATACAAGACTAGGTACTGAATCCAATCAAATTCGAGAAAAGATAAATAAAGAAAAAAAATCTGAGTAAAACAAACAAATTGAAAGTTGTTAAAAAAATATTGACAAATAAAAAAAAAATAGTATAATTTTAATTACTATGAAATGTGGAAGAGGTGTAGACATAAATAGTCTTAACATTAATGAGAATAGAAAATAAACAAAATAAGAGACAGCACCATCTCCTCATAGTGGATGACGAAAATAACATCAGGAAAATTTTACAAACTAGATTGACGCTGCTTGGTTATTCCGTATCTACCGCGTGCAACGGAGAAGAAGCTCTTAAAATATTTACAACTCATTCCATCGATCTAATCATCCTTGATGTGATGATGCCAAAATTAGACGGCTATGGTGTTTGTCAAGAAATCAGAAAAGAGTCTGATATTCCAATTATAATGCTCACAGCTTTGGAAGATGTATTAGACAAAGTCACGGGATTAGAACTAGGTGCCGACGATTATGTCATTAAACCTTTCTCTCCAAGAGAACTAGAGGCACGTATTCAATCTATCTTAAGAAGAATTCAAACAAGAAATGCTAAGCTGAAACCATATGACAACATAAACTTATTTAAAACAGGTTCCTTAAATATTGATTTAGAGAAGAAACAAATTTATAAGAATAATGAATTAATAAGATTAACAGAAATGGAATTTAGCTTACTTGAATTGCTTGTTAGCCAATCAGGCAAAGCATTTTCCAGATCAAAAATACTAAAAGAAGTTTGGGGTTACAAGTTAAGTAAACATGAGCCAATAGCAGATACTAGAATAGTAGATGTACACATTTCGAGATTACGAGCAAAACTAGAGGATGATCCAACTAACCCTACATTAATCTTAACTGCGAGGGGGACAGGATATTTGTGCAGGAAATTAATAACTTGAATAACCTTCACTATAGTTATTTAGCTAATATTTAGTTTATAATCATATATGGAAACTCGTTTTGTAATTATCTTTTTTATTGTGTTGCTGCAAAACGTAGCGTTCCTCAAGGAAATGATTGGCTTAATCTAATACAATTAAGGAACCAGATGTTATGAATCAAATTCTTAAAGAAAAAGAACAAAAAACAGCGAAAATATTGGTTGATAGAAATCCTGTACCTACATCTTTTGAAAAATGGGGAGTTCCAGGTCATTTTTCTCGATCACTAGCAAAAGGGCCGAAAACAACGACTTGGATTTGGAATTTGCATGCAGATGTTCATGATTTTGATAGTCATACTAGTTCATTAGAGGATATCTCAAGAAAAATATTTAGTGCACACTTTGGACAGTTATCTTTAATATTTATTTGGCTAAGTGGAATGTATTTTCATGGCGCTCGTTTTTCTAATTATACTATTTGGTTATCTAATCCTAGCTTAATTAAGCCTAGTGCTCAAATAGTTTGGCCAATAGTAGGACAAGAAATCTTAAATGCAGACCTTGGAGGAGGTTCGCAAGGAATTCAAATAACTTCAGGGTTCTTTCATTTATGGCGTGCTTCAGGAATTACAAATGAGCTGGAATTATACGTAACTGCTCTAGGAGGCTTATTTATGGCTGGATTAATGGCTTTTGGAGGTTGGTTTCATTACCATAAAGCAGCGCCAAAACTTGAGTGGTTTCAAAATGTTGAATCTATGCTAAACCACCATTTAGCAGGTTTGTTAGGTTTAGGCAGTTTATCTTGGGCGGGGCATCAAATTCATGTATCTTTGCCAATAAATAAACTACTTGACGCCGGCGTAGACCCCAAGACAATTCCTCTGCCACATGAGTTTATATTGAATAGAGAGCTAATGTCCCAACTTTATCCTAGTTTTGAGAAAGGTCTTTGGCCATTTTTTTCTCTAAATTGGGGAGCGTATTCTGATTTTTTAACTTTCAGAGGAGGTCTAAACCCTATTACAGGTAGTTTGTGGATGAGTGATATAGCTCATCATCATCTAGCTATTTCAGTGTTATTTATTGTCGCAGGGCATATGTATCGTACAAACTGGGGAATTGGTCACAGTATTAAAGAAATTTTAGATGCTCATAGAGGTCCTTTGACAGGTAGTGGTCATAGAGGTCTATATGAGGCATTAACAACCTCATGGCATGCTAATTTAGCCATAAACTTAGCTCTTTTTGGTTCGCTTAGTATTATTGTGGCTCACCATATGTATGCGATGCCCCCTTACCCATATATATCCATAGATTATCCAACTCAACTTTCTCTCTTTACTCATCACACTTGGATTGGAGGATTTTGTATTGTAGGGGCTTCTGCTCACGGAGCTATTTTTATGATTAGAGATTATGTTCCTTCTCAACATTATAACAATGTCTTGGATAGACTTATTAGACACAGAGATGCTTTAATTTCACATTTAAATTGGGTCTGCATATTCTTGGGAACACATAGCTTTGGTTTATACATTCATAATGATACTATGAGAGCCTTAGGACGTTCGCAAGACATGTTCTCTGATACAGCTATTCAGTTACAGCCTATTTTTGCTCAATGGATTCAAAGTTTACATACTTTAGCGCCTGCCAACACAGCTCCTAATGCATTAGCAACTACAAGCTATGTTTTTGGAGGCGAAGTAGTTGCAGTTGCTAATAAAATTGCTATGATGCCTATGAAACTAGGTACAGCAGATTTTATGGTTCACCATATTCATGCGTTCACTATTCACGTAACACTCTTAATTTTATTGAAAGGAGTTTTATTTGCTCGAAACTCGAGATTAATTCCAGACAAAGCTAATTTAGGGTTTCGCTTCCCTTGTGATGGTCCAGGTAGAGGAGGAACTTGTCAAGTATCTAGTTGGGATCACGTATTTTTAGGATTATTTTGGATGTATAATTGCATCTCTGTGGTTATTTTCCACTTTAGTTGGAAAATGCAGTCAGATGTTTGGGGCACTGTTTCTCAAAATTCTTTAGTTTCACACGTAGTAGGAGGCAACTTTTCTCAAAGTGCAATTACAATTAATGGGTGGTTGAGAGATTTCCTATGGGCACAAGCTTCGCAAGTAATTCAATCTTACGGATCTTCTATATCAGCTTATGGGTTAATGTTTTTAGCAGCGCATTTCATTTGGGCTTTCAGTTTAATGTTCTTGTTTAGTGGTCGCGGTTATTGGCAAGAATTAATAGAGTCAATTGTTTGGGCACATAGCAAACTAAAAATTGCGCCTACAATTCAACCTAGAGCTTTAAGCATAACTCAAGGCAGAGCTGTAGGTGCAGCGCACTATCTCTTAGGAGGGATTGCGACAACTTGGGCCTTCTTTTTATCGAGAGCAATTTCGATAGGTTGAACCAATAAATTTAAAATATTAAGAGAATCATCATGGCAACTAAGTTTCCAAAGTTTAGTCAATCATTATCTAGTGATCCTACTACACGTCGAATTTGGTATGGTATAGCTACTTCTCATGATTTTGAAGCTCATGATAATGTAACAGAAGAAAATCTGTATCAAAAGATATTTGCTTCGCATTTCGGTCATTTAGCAATTATTTTTCTTTGGACTTCAGGTAATCTATTTCATGTAGCTTGGCAAGGAAATTTTGAAGCTTGGATTGCTAATCCGCTCAAAGTGAAGCCTGTGGCTCATGCTATATGGGATCCACATTTTGGTCAAGCAGCACTAAAAGCATTTAGTAGAGGTGGAGTTAATTATCCTGTAGATATTTCTTATTCGGGTGTTTATCATTGGTGGTATACTATTGGTATGCGGACTAGTTCTGACTTGTATGCGGGGGCTTTATTTTTATTAGTCCTAGCGGCTTTATGTATGTTTGCAGGCAGGCTTCATTTACAACCAAAATTCAAGCCTAGCATATCTTGGTTTAAGAACAATGAATCAAGACTAAATCATCATTTGTCTGGTTTGTTTGGACTTAGTTCTTTAGCTTGGTGTGGTCACTTAATACACGTCGCTATACCTGCGTCTAGAGGTCAGCATATAGGATGGAATAATTTCTTAACAACTCCTCCTCATCCCGCAGGGTTAAAGCCATTTTTTACTGGCAATTGGTCTGATTATAGCTTAAATCCTGATGACCCAAGCCATATATTTGGAACTTCTAGCAATTCAGGAAAAGCTATCTTAACCTTTCTAGGAGGGTTCCATCCACAAACCCAATCTTTATGGCTAACGGATATAGCTCACCATCATTTAGCAATTGCTGTTATTTTTATTATTGCCGGTCATATGTATAGGACTAATTTTGGAATAGGACACAATATTAAAGATATTTTAGAAGCTCATAAACCACCTTCAGGAAAAATGGGGTTAGGACACAAAGGTTTATTTAATACTATTTCTAATTCTCTCCATTTTCAATTAGGCTTAGCTTTGGCTTGTTTAGGTGTTTTATCTTCTTTAACTGCTCAGCATCTTTATTCGATTCCACCATATGCTTTCATATCGAGAGATTTCGTTACCCAAGCAGCACTTTACACTCATCATCAATACATTGCGGGCTTTTTGATGGTTGGTGCTTTTGCACATGGTGCAATATTTTTTGTTCGTGACTACGATCCAAAGCAAAATAAAGATAATGTTTTGTATCGTATGTTAGAACACAAGGAAGCCATCATTTCACATTTAAGTTGGGTCAGCTTGTTCTTAGGATTTCATACTTTAGGTCTTTATGTTCATAATGATGTAGTAGTTGCTTTTGGCAACCCTGAAAAACAGATTTTAATTGAACCTATTTTCGCCCAGTGGATTCAAGCCACTTCAGGAAAAACTCTTTACGGGTTTAATGTTTTGCTTGCTTCATCTTCAAGTTCTGCTACTCAGGCAGCTCAAAGTTTGTGGCTTCCGAATTGGTTGGAAGCCATTAATAACAACAACAATTCTTTATTTTTAACAATTGGGCCCGGAGATTTTCTTGTTCATCATGCAATAGCATTGGGCTTGCATACAACGACATTAATTTTAGTAAAAGGAGCTCTCGATGCTCGCGGCTCAAAATTAATGCCTGATAAAAAAGATTTTGGTTATAGTTTTCCTTGTGATGGTCCAGGACGAGGTGGAACTTGTGATATTTCAGCTTGGGATGCCTTTTACTTAGGTGTATTTTGGATGCTTAATACAATCGGATGGACTACTTTTTACTGGCATTGGAAGCATATCACTATTTGGCAAGGAAATGCTTCTCAATTTAATGAGTCTTCTACTTATTTAATGGGTTGGTTTCGAGATTATCTCTGGTTAAATTCATCACCAATTATTAACGGATATAACCCTTATGGAATGAATAATTTATCTGTTTGGGCCTGGATGTTTTTGTTTGCCCATTTGGTGTGGGCTACAGGATTTATGTTTTTGATATCATGGAGAGGTTATTGGCAAGAGTTGATTGAGAGTTTGGTGTGGGCTCATGAGAGAACGCCTTTAGCTAACTTAATTACATGGAAAGATAAGCCAGTTGCTCTATCTATTGTTCAAGCACGCCTAGTAGGGCTTGTACATTTTTCTGTCGGTTATGTATTAACCTATGCAGCTTTTGTTATTGCTTCAACAGCTGGTAAGTTTAACTAAATATTTGTTAATTTTTATTAATTTATTAATTCTACTGTTAGTTGTACTCTAAGATAAAATGGCCAAAAAAAGCGTTATTCAAAGAAATATAAACAGACTAAAGTTGATAAATAAATATTCTGCCCAACGAGAGGCAATAAAAAATGAGATAAAACGAACCTCTAAAGTTGAAAAAAAAATTAGCCTATACAGTAACATAAGTCGGTTACCACGAGATAGTTCCAAAGTGAGATTGCGTAGTCGTTGTTGGGTTACTGGAAGAGGAAGAAGTGTTTATAAGAATTTTGGGTTATCTCGTCATATGTTTCGTTTTATGGCTAGCAATGGTCTTTTACCAGGGGTGGTCAAATCTAGTTGGTAAGACATTAATATGATACTGCGATACTATAGTTGAATGAAAAATATCGGAATAATTAATTGTGGTATGGGAAATTTGCACTCAGTCTCAAATGCAATTTCAAACATAGGGTTTAACCCAGTCATCATTAATGCCTCAAAAGACTTAGTATCTTTTGCTTGTTCTGCGTTAGTCTTGCCAGGAGTTGGCTCCTTTGATTTAGCCATTGATAGACTAGAAAAAAAAAATTTGATTGAGCCAGTGAAGCTTTGGATACAAGAGGATAGGCCTTTTGTTGGAATTTGTTTAGGGCTGCAATTATTATTTGAAGGTAGCGATGAAGGATCGAAGCCTGGTCTAAAGATTTTTAATGGGTATGTTTCACAGTTCAAACATAGCTTAGTTAAAAAAGTCCCACATATGGGATGGAACAAGTTATATTTCAATCGTTTTAATACTATTGACAATTTGGTCCCTCATTATTTTCATTATGACTTGCAGCCTTGGGCTTATTTTGTTCATTCTTATTATATTGAGCCTAAGGATTGTTATACGTTTAATACAACTTCATTAACATTTTATGGAAAACAGAAAATTGTATCTTCTATTAGCTATAACAATATTCTTGCAACTCAATTTCATCCCGAGAAGTCTGGCCTATTTGGTCTTTTTATCTTAAAACGATTTTTATCTTCTTATTGAGCTAAGTCCCATGCAATCAATGTAGAAAGAACCAATTAAATTTTATTAATTTAATTGGTTTTCTTACGGTTATATTGTAATTTGGCTGCGGCTAATAGCCCTAGTAGCGTTATAAAAATCGATCCGAGAACAATACCAGTCAACAATACTTCTACCATTTCTTTTATACCGGATTATGCATATGTATATTTTTATAAATTCAAGGAAATTCCTTGCTTAGTTAAACTTTCAAATATTTTTTCTCTAAATTCATCTAAATCCAACTGCGGCTTGCCATACGAAAGCGAGTAATAGGAAAAGTATAGGTATTACTGGCATTATATCAATTATTGGTGCAAAAATATTATATGTTTCAGGTAATTGATTAATTATCATAATTTGTTTTTTCCTTATATATTTGTTTATTCTTTTAGAATGGTGCAAATATAAATTATACTTGAAGTTGATATATAATTACATCAGATGATTAATTTTTATAATTGCTTCTCAACATATATATGTCTATACTACTTCAATTTTTTATAATTTCAATAATATTTTTCTCTCTCATACTAGTTATTCTTGTTCCTTCGCAGTTATCTTTACAAAGTGGTTGGCAAGTCTCTAAATCAAGATTCATTGCGTTATTTACAATATGGGCTAGTATGATTCTAATTTCGGGATTTATCAGTGTTTTTGTTTAAGGTCCTTTGTCAAATTTTTAATTATTTGTATTAATCTAGCACCTTTTAAAAGGTGCTAGTATCTTAAAGAAGCCTTCAAAAACATTCCTATATGCGGACATAGCTCAGTGGTAGAGCACAACTTTGCCAAAGTTGATGTCGCGCGTTCAAATCGCGTTGTCCGCTTGTTTTTATAATCGTATGTATATTTAAGGAGAAGGTGGGATTCGAACCCACGAAATTTTTCAATTTAGTAGTTTTCAAGACTACCGCAATTAACCTCTCTGCCACTTCTCCTGATTGCAGTAACATTGTTATCTATTTTTTGTTACTGCTCTGTATTTGAATTTAACTTAAAAAATAGTTTTATGAGTAAATTTAACTTCTGCAGGATTAAGATTTTTTCCAATATTGTGGTCTATTTTTCCAATAGGCTTTCTCCCTTCGTTTACTTTTTCGGGGAATACTCCGTCTTTTGGGTGAAGAAATTGTGCTTCTCCGTTAGGAAAAATTCTATAAATTTTGAAGTTTAGTATTTTGAACTTTATTTTTAGTTGGTTTCCTAGAGCTAAGCATTGTTCTTTTTTGGCGAGATATAGTAAATTATCTCCTGCTTTCATTTTTGCCACGCCTCCTGTTGGAATTTCAAAGATATCTTCATTTTTACTAGACCATGTAATAGCATATTTTTCTTCAATATCAGAAGACCTAAGCCAACCTCCTGTATTCCCATAGAATTCAGGAGAAGGCATTTTTAAATTTAACGATTGTTGCATGAATATTTAATATATCAAGTATTGATTTATTATTGCTATATAAGAAATTACGTTACAAATATTATAATAAAAGTATATATTCATAAGAACAAAAAAGAGTAGAAGATTAATTAAAATAAAAAGGCCTGTCCTCATAGCGGAGAATGGATTCGAACCATTGGCCTCCGGGTTATGAGCCCGACGAGCTTCCAGACTGCTCTACTCCGCACCAGTAAATTAATTATCTCTACAATGATTGTTGTATTTTAGCTTTGATTAACAGAAGCCCTAAGAAGGTAATACATAACAACCAGATTAACAATTCTATTCTCAATTTATTGTCTTGAAAATCATTTATATTTTTTTGACTATGCGTTAATGCATTTGAGGAATTGTCTTGTGAATTCAAAAACAGAATTAGCACTGTGATCAAAGATGAAGAGAGTGTTATGGCTAAGTCCATTTAAATTAGTGATTTATATCTATTTATTTCTGAATTTTCAATAAAATAAAACCCATTGTTAAGCCACTTAGTACTAATATTGAAATAATTAAAGAAACAGTTACAATTTCTTGACTCATAATTTTACTTTGGTTTATGATTTATTTAACTGATAATACATAACATATGGGTTATTATTTTTGAACGTACTATTAAAATCCGTTGCGAGCCCAAACAACTAAAGCGAGAGACACAGTAAAACTGACCATCAAACAAGCCCAGGTAAGGTCTACGAGACTGATGTTCATTGGTGATTTATATTTTTTCTTTTTATTATTAGTTTTAAGTTACTTTATAGTTATACAATAAAATTTAATCTAAATGTTGTTAGTATTACATTTTATAATACCACAAAAATATTTTGCTAATAAGCTTGACAAATAGCCTGGATAAGATCTAACTCAACTAATTTGGTTAGTCGCTTATATTTATTTAAATATTTAAAAAACATAAATTGTCAAATTCATCTACATAAGGAATAAACTTATGGTTTTGAACGCAAATCATTTACAAACAAAAAAAACTATCAAAGAAACTTTATTGGCACCTAGGTTTTATACGACCGATTTTGATGAGATAAGTAGATATGATATTTCATCGAATTTTGAAGAAATTGAAGCTATCGTAAACGAGTTTCGAAGTGACTATAACAAAAAGCATTTCATAAGAGACGAAGAATTTGATAGACATTGGTCACAAATAGATGCACAGACAAAACAAATGTTTGTAGAATTTTTAGAAAGATCTTGCACGGCGGAATTCTCAGGATTTCTTTTATATAAAGAATTAGCAAGAAAATTAAAAGAAAAAATGCCAGTTTTAGCTGAGGGATTCCTTTTGATGTCTCGAGATGAAGCTCGACATGCTGGATTTCTGAATAAGGCCATGGCAGATTTTAATTTGACTTTAGACTTAGGCTTTATGACTAAGAATAGAAGGTATACATTCTTTAAGCCTAAATTTATTTTTTATGCAACTTACCTTTCTGAGAAAATAGGATACTGGAGATATATCACTATATATAGACATTTGGAGAAACACCCAGAACATAGGATTTATCCTATTTTTAAGTTTTTTGAAAGTTGGTGTCAAGATGAAAATAGACATGGAGATTTTTTTGCTGCGATAGTCAAATCTCAACCATATCTTTTAGAAGGATTCATCTCTAAGTTATGGTGTCGTTTCTTTTTACTTGCTGTTTTCGCCACAATGTACTTAAACGATTGTCAAAGAGGAGAATTTTATAAATCTATAGGTCTAGACCCTCGTCAATTCGATATTTACGTTATTCAAAAGACTAACGAATCTGCTGCGAAGCTTTTCCCAACCGTACTAGATTTAGATAATCCCCGATTTTTTGAATGCTTGGATAAATGCGCATGCTATAACAAGCTTTTATTAGAAATTGATGATAGAGAACAACCATTCTTTAATCAAGTTCTTAATGTATTTTATAAGTTTTACTTATACTTTCTATTGGTTTTAAATTTTATCATGTTATATTTTTTAAGAACAGTAAATTGTAATTCATTTACTCGTATGGTTAAATAATCATATGTCTATTTTTTTTCTACTATCTAATGAATATACGAAAAAATTCTAAATCTGTTAGCAAGCGGTTTAAAGTAACCTCTAATAAACTAATTCTATACAAGCCAGCATCTAAAAGTCATTTACAAGAAAAAAAAACCGTTTCTAGAAAGAAACGTTTGTGTAGAGTTAAACGAATTAAAGTCGTAGACTCTAAATCTATTAAGTTGCGCTACATGTTTTGAAGCAACTTATTTAAAAATTAATTGCTAAGAAATGTCAAAAAAAATTAAAAAATCATTATTCAACTATGGTCAGAGTTAAGCGTGGCAATGTAGCACGCAAAAGACGAAAAAAAATTTTAAAATTGGCTAGTGGATTCAAAGGTGCACACTCTAAACTCTTTCGTGTAGCTAATCAGCAAGTCAACAAGAGCTTACGATACTCTTATGTTGGTAGGAAATTAAAAAAGAGACGTTTTCGACGTTTATGGATTCTCAGATTGAATGCTGCTTCTAGAGAAGAAGGCTTGAATTATAGTAAATTAGTGAATTCCTTAAAATTACTCAGAATACAACTTAATAGAAAGAGCTTATCTCAACTTGCAATGATTGATAACGATGCTTTTAAACGTTTAGTTGCTTCTAGTAGAGTTTAAAATATAAAACTATTTATATCGATTGAGCAAATCATATGCTATTTCAATGAGTGAATCTTTTTCAGAAGAGGTTGGCAAGTCTTTGATCGAATTAATGGCTGCTTCAATGTGTTCGTAAGCCAAGTCAAAAGATTCTTCTATAGCGTTTGTCTCTTTGATTATGTTTATAGCTTCGCTTATATCACTCTTTTCGCAGAATTCTCTTTCAATTATCTTAAATAATTTTGAGTTTTTTGTTAAAGCGAATAGTACTGGAGCTGTCAGGTTTCCTAGTTTAAGATCTGAAGTTGTCATTTTACCAAGTGCAGTAGAAGAGCTTGTAATATCCAATATATCGTCTATAATTTGGAATGCCAAGCCTAAATTTTTACCATAGTTGTAAAATTTACTATTTAGACTTTGATCAAAGTCGCTAAGTAAACAGCAGCTTTTACAACTTGCTGCTATTAATGAGGCAGTTTTGTTGAAGCTTTTTTCTAAGTATTTTATTATCGAATAATAAGTATTAAATTGAGTTAAGTTTTGTTGAAGCTCTCCCTCCGCTAAATCAGTGATTACTTTAGAGATAGCTTTCACTACTTCTAAGTTATTTATGTTAGCTAAATACCATGATGATTGAGCAAAAAGAAAATCTCCAGCAAATACTGCAATTTTATTTCCAAAAGTTTTATTAACACTTTTGGTTCCTCTTCTAATTATAGATTCGTCTACAACATCATCGTGTAGCAAAGTTGCTGTATGAATAATTTCGGTAACTTCTGCCAGTCTTTGTTGTGAAGTTTTTATTTTTTTGTTTTTGTCAATCGCTTTAGCTACCAATAAAACAATCGCAGGCCTTATTTTTTTTGACTCCACTATTAGTAAATGTTTAGCAGCAGCACTTAAGATAGGATTATTTACTTTAATTAGTTTATTTAGAGTTTGTTCTATGTTTAGCAAGTCTTCTTTAACAGATTGCAAGGTTTTTGAATTGACCTTCATATTGTTTTAATAAATTTTATTTTAAATCAATAAAAATGCCTAATAGACAAGATTGTAACCTAGAAGCTAATAAAATCAGCTCGCAATTAGCTTTAACTTTCTATTATGATATGCTTTTAGGACGAGGCTTTGAAGATGCTTGTGCACAAATGTACTATCGTGGAAAAATGTTTGGTTTTGTACACCTTTATAATGGTCAAGAAGCTATTTCTACAGGGGTTATCAAATCACTTAAAACCACAGATTATGTCTGTAGCACATATAGAGATCATGTCCATGCTATAAGCAAGGGGGTTCCTCCGAGATCAGTTATGGCTGAGCTTTTTGGGAAAGAGACGGGGTGTAGTAGAGGAAGAGGAGGTTCAATGCACCTGTTTTCTTCATTCCATAGATTCTTAGGAGGTTTCGCTTTCATTGGAGAAGGAATTCCTATCGCTTTAGGGTCAGCTTTTAAGAGCATGTACTCACAACAAGTTTGTAAGTCGGTTCAAGAGTTAGATGTTACTGTGTGCTTTCTGGGTGATGGTGCAACTAATAATGGCCAATTTTTTGAATGTTTAAATATGGCTGGGCTTTGGAATCTGCCTGTTATTTTCGTAGTTGAAAATAATCAATGGGCTATAGGTATGGCTCATCACAGGTCGACCTCTCAGGTCGAGATATATAAAAAAGCAGCAGCTTTTGGAATTAATAGTTGCGAAGTTGATGGAATGGATGTTGTTGCAGTTCATAAAACTGCAAAAGAAGCAATACTAAAAGCTCGCAAAGGCGATGGACCGACTTTGATTGAAGCTTTAACTTATAGATTTAGAGGACATTCCCTAGCTGATCCAGATGAACTCAGATCCAAGAATGAAAAAGATATTTGGATATCACGAGATCCCATTAAAAATTTTCAGTCTTATGTAATTAGAAACAAACTCCTTAGTCAAAAACAACTTATTAAAGTAAAAGATGAGGTTACTCAAACAATTAACGATGCTTTGCAATTTGCCATTATAAGTCCAGAGCCAAAACTACAGGATCTTCACAAATATGTTTTTACACATTAACAAAAAGTAGGAATAAAAACGATGTCTATGATGTTTTTATATGAAGCTTTAAGGGCAGCAATTGATGAAGAAATGGGAAAAGATAGTAATGTATTTATTGTTGGTGAAGATGTTGGACATTATGGCGGTTCATATAAGGTTACCAAAGACCTTCATGTGAAGTATGGGGATCTAAGAGTGTTAGATGCCCCTATTGCTGAAAATAGCTTTACAGGAATGGCTATTGGTGCTGCCATGACTGGATTAAGACCTATAGTAGAAGGTATGAATATGGGGTTCATGTTGTTAGCATTTAATCAAATATCTAATAATTTAAGTATGTTGCAATATACTTCTGGTGGAAACTTTAATATTCCTGTTGTCATTCGAGGTCCAGGTGGAATTGGAAAACAATTAGCAGCAGAACATTCTCAAAGACTCGAGTCCTGTTTTCAATCTATACCCGGGCTACAAATTGTTGCCTGTTCGACAGCTTATAATGCTAAGGGTCTTCTAAAATCAGCAATTATAGAAAAAAAACCTATTCTTTTTCTTGAGCATGTTCTTTTGTATAATCTGAAAGGTTTTGTACCAGATGAAGAGTACTATCTACCTCTAGATAAAGCAGAGGTTGTGAGATCTGGTTCAGACGTAACTATAGTAACTTATTCTCGAATGAGGTACCATGTTCTTGCTGCAGTTGAAAAGCTTGTATTGAATGGCCAAGATCCTGAGATAATTGATTTAATTTCTCTGAAACCTCTTGATTTACATACTATATCAAAATCTATAAAAAAAACTCATAAAATAGTTATTGTGGAAGAATGTGCTCAAACTGGTGGGATTGCTGCAGAACTAATTTCGTTAATCAATACTTATCTTTATGATGAGTTAGATTCTCCTGCAGTTAGATTATCTTCTAAAGATGTTCCAATTCCCTATAATGGTAATTTAGAAAAATCAACTCTTATACAACCTGACCAAATTGTTGATGTTGTGACGAACTTGTTACAATATAAAACTTAAAATATTGACGAGTACTTAAAAATTTTGATTAAGTGATTGAACCTTCTCGAACTGTTTCTTCTTAAGTACGAAAAATAATTGAGAAATTAAAACACTTATAGAAAAAAAGATAAAACTTATTAGTCTTGTAGGATTTTGCAAAACTATTTCTATTTCTGATTGTCCAAAACCACCAACATTTGGATCAGTTGTTATGTACTCTCCAGCTTTTATTCTTTGTCCTTCTTTAATTGTTAAGTTTAATCCGATAGGCACATACTGTGATATAGTTTCATCATCTTTTGTTTTTATAATTACTTCGTACCCTCCATCTTCATTAGGCTTTATTTTTTCTATTCTGCCTTCAGCATTAGATGGTATAGGGTTATTATTGCTTTTCTCTCCAGAAGGATATAATTGTCCTCGACCTTTGTTTGCTCCTACATATATTGAGTATTTTAAAAAGTGTGTGTTCTTATTAATTTGAGGATCCGGAGCTAAAATAGGAAAAGTTATTTCTTGATTATCTTTCCCTGTGATTGGCCCTATTACAATTATATTATCAAGTTTTTGACTATAATTATTAAAGTACAGATTTTTAGTTTTTTTTAGTAGTTTTTCATCCATTCTATCTTTTGGAGCTAGCTTAAAACCTTCAGGCAATATTACGACTGCTCCAACGTTTAGATCTCCTTTTGATCCATTTCCCAATATTTGTTTTTTATTAAATTCGTAGGGTATTTTTACTACAGTTTCAAAAACTGTATTAGGCAGCACTTCCTTTGGAGCTTCTATATAAATGTTCTTCTGAGCCAAATGACAATTTGCACACACAATTCTTCCGGTCGACTCTCGAGGATTCTCATATGTTTGCTGTGCATAAATGGGATACGAATTTGAGATATTTGCTTGATATAAGCATATGATACATAATGTAAAAATTGCTTGACAAAAATTGATTATATCTTTGAGTTTTTGTTTGCTGTTTGTATGTTTCATGAAGTTAACTTGTCTATAGTTGATTTATTTTAGTAATAATTTAGCACACCTTTCCTTTTTATTCCATGAACAGCTTGTATCTTAAAGTTTGAATAGTTTTAAAACTAGAATACTACTAAAATACAAGAACATCACTGCAACACTTAGAAATAATTGAATCAATGGATCAGTTGAAGGCGTAATTATTGCTGAAAAAATTGTTGATCCAACTACGACGTATCTCCATACTGAGAGCATCATTTTACTGTTTATGATTTTTAGAGAGCCTAACAATATTTGAAAAATGGGTATTTGAAAAGATATCGCTGTACTGAAAAGGGATAAAATTATAAAGTCGAAATACTCTTTAAAAGACCATATCGGCTCAATCATATCCTTGCCATAGTTTATAAAAAATCTAACAGCTATCGGCGTAATATATATATATCCGAATATTAAACCAGCTACGAATAAGCACCCAGAAGCAATTAAAATGGGTATGAGCAGTCTTCTTTCTTTTTTTGTTAGTCCTGGAATAATAAAAATAATGATTTCGTAGAATATTATAGGGCTACTAAGGATAATACCAAGATATAGTGTTATTTTTATGCTAGTAAAAAAATATTCGCCAGGTGATAGTTGTAAAAATTTGATTCCAATAGCAGGTTGTTTTATAAGTTCTATCAATATATTTATATTTAATGAACATACGACCATGGAAATAAGTAAGGCTACAATACTTTCAATACTTCTTTGTCTTAACTCTTCCAAGTGTTCATAAATTGACATTTGAAATGAGTCATTAGCTTTTTTATCTGCCATTATACAAATTTAAGAATGAATTACTTGATTTTTATAGTTTAGCTTAAGATGTATATTGATCAATTTTTTGCTATGTTAAGTGTTGATAAAATTATAAGGTTTTTTTTAGGACCTAAACTATAATTAATATTATAGTGCCAAGAAAATAGTTATTCTAAGGGCCATAAAACAAACTTATTGATTTTATATTAATTTATTTCTTGGATTTATATTAATTTGTAAAATTCCTGAAAGGAGTAGCTAAATCATATGGGATTAAGGACAAGTAGTGGAAGTCCATTAGTAAAACCTAAACTTTATAAGACTTCTGCAAGCAATGTAATTTCTTTGGCTGAAAAACAAGATAGATTTCTTAATTTAGGTGAACTTACAGATTTAAATACGTACTTTAGTTCAGGCAATAGACGTTTAGATATTGCTAAAGTTATTTCTCTAAACGCCAATTTGATTATTTCAAGAGCCGCAGATCGCATTTTTGTTGGTGGGTCCCCCTTGTCTTTCCTGGAAAGGCCACAAGCAGCTGTAACTTTAACTTCAGACCAGGCATCTTCTACTTCCATTCAGTCTACGAAAGGGTTAGGAAACGGCAATATATTTCAAAACTTTTTTAAATCTACGTCCGAAGCTCCAACAGGGTTTAAACCTATCAATGTAGTTAGGTATGGTTCAAGTAATATGAAGAAATCTATACGAGATTTAGATTGGTTTCTTAGATATGTAACCTATGCCATTGTAGCGGGTGATACAAGTATATTAATAGTTAATACTAAAGGATTGAGAGAGCTTATTGATAAAGCTTGTTCAAGCTCTGCTGCAATTGTTGCTTTAAAAGAAATGAAGAATGTCTCTTTATCTTTATTTAATTATGACATAGAAAGTCAGAATATAGTACGTCTTTATTTCAATACGTTAGTGTCGGAATTTGAATCTCCTGCTTCAAGCTCTAAAGTAAGGAAGCGAAACTCGCTTGATCTCCAAGGACTGGCTATTCCTGATATTTATTTAGTTGCTGCAGATAAATCACTCAGATATGTTATGAAGCCTAATCTGTCTAATACAGAAAAAGCACAAGTGATTAAAGCTTGCTATAGGCAAGTTTTTGAAAGAGATATCGCTAAAGCTTATGGCTTATCATTATTGGAATTAGAGTCCAAATTAAAGAACCTTCAAATTAGTGTAAAAGAGTTTATTAGAGCATTAGGAAAATCTACACTATATAGAAAAAACTTTTACGAAGGTTTTACAAATAGTCGAGTTGTTGAGTTAGCTTTTCGCCACTTTATGGGTCGAGGCTTATCTTCACTTCAAGAATTCAGAAAATATTTTGCTATTTTATCGAGCAATGGATTAGATGCATTGATTGATTCTATTATTAATAATTCTGAGTATGCAGAATATTTCGGAGAGGAAACAGTTCCATATATTCGTGGGTATGGACAAGAAGCACAGGAATGTCGTAATTGGGGTTCACAGTTCGCTTTATTTAAATACAGTGCACCTTTTCGCACGATTCCTCAATTTATTACTTTATTTGCGGATTATACTCAGCTACCACCTTCTCAACATTGCTATGGCAAGCTGAATGATCCATTAAATATCCAGTTTGGAGCTATTTTTAAAAATTCTTATGTTAATGAACAGTCTCGACCAGTTCTTTTTCCACGAGGAAGTCGCCGAATACTCGTATATAAAGGGGCTGGAATCTTCAATCAATTAGGAAGCCCTAATGCATTGGAGAAACCTCCGTCTAATGTTTCTATTGCTAAATGGAGTAAGGAAACAGATTTAAATTTCATATTGAACGCGGCTTATTTAAGGGTTTTTGGTAGATATGTATACGAAGAAGAAAAAATAGCGCTTAGACCTTTGGAAAACGAATTTAAACGTAGATCAATTTCCGTACGAGATTTTGTGGGACAACTCGCAAAATCTGATGTTTTTAGGTCATTATATTGGTCTAGGCTTTACATATGCAAGTCTATTGAATATATTCATATCAGATTGCTGGGAAGGCCGACATATGGACGTACAGAAATTAATAATTATTTTGATATCGTATATAAATCTGGGTTTTATGCTTTTGTCGATTCATTAGTTAATAGTAGAGAGTATATAAAGTGTTTTGGTAATGACACAGTGCCTTATGATCGCTATAGTACTCCAGAGGCGGTGTCTTCTTCTATATTTAGACTAAGTTTCATTAATTCTGTGTCATATAAATCACTAAAACCAAAAATAGAGAAATTTATTCAATTAGGAGTAGCTAGAGATGCCAAGAGCTTGTCTAGTTTAAACTCTAAAGTATTCCAGGGAGTATCTCAAGCCAGGTCTCAAAAGCGTGTTTTTAAAGTTAGCGACTATTCAAATGTTATGAATTTAAGAATCGTCTTTTATGCTGCTTTACGGCAAGTTTTTGAAAGAAATATTGAGCCTTATATAAAAGGAGGCGAATTCAAAGATATTGAATCTTTATTTCTTTCAGGTAAAATTAGCGTAAGAGAGTTGATTAAAGAGATTGGTTCTTCAAGCCTATATAGAAAAGAGTTCTATATTCCTTTTCCAAATACTCAGGTAATAGAATTTTGCACAAAGCATTTCTTAGGTAGAGCGCCAAAAAATCAATCTGAGATTCGCTATTATAATCAAGTTTTGGCGGTGCAAGGTTTACGGGAGATGATTAACTACATGATTAATAGTAAGGAATATCTATCTGTTTTTGGAGATGACATAGTCCCTTATCGTAGGTTTCCTACTTTACCTGCAGCTAATTTTCCAAATACTCAGAGGCTATATTCCCGCCAAACTAAGCAAAATAGAAATATTGTTGTACCAAGTTTTTCTGGATTACTAAACACTGTGTAGTTTCGTTATAAAACTTTTATTTTTCTACTACTAGTGTTTATAATTATTCTCAATCTTACAAGCTTTAATTTAACTTAATTTTTATTGCTACGATGGTTTTATTGTATATATGAAATACTATTATTTCTGTTGTGATTTATAAGAGACTCGTGTATTTTTTAAGGAGAAATTTTATGAGTATTGTTACGAAATCAATTGTTAACGCGGATGCCGAGGCTAGATATTTAAGTCCTGGAGAATTAGATAGAATTAAAAGCTTTGTAATGTCAGGACAAAGACGTCTAAGAATAGCTCAAATTTTAACTGACAATAGAGAAAGGATAGTCAAACAAGCAGGCCAACAACTTTTTCAAAAACGTCCTGATATAGTCTCTCCTGGTGGAAATGCTTATGGAGAAGAAATGACGGCAACTTGTCTTAGAGACCTAGATTATTATTTAAGATTAATAACTTATAGTGTAGTTGCAGGAGATGTAATTCCGATTGAAGAGATTGGTTTGGTTGGTGTGAGGGAAATGTATAATTCTTTAGGAACTCCCCTTTCTGGAGTAGCGGAAGGAATAAGATCTATGAAGTCTGTTGTATCAGGGTTGCTCGCCGGAGATGATGCTGCAGAAGCAAGTTTTTATTTTGATTATGCAATTGGAGCCATGCAGTAATTAAAAAATTATTTATAGATCTACAGTATTATCGTTACTAGTAAATAATTTTATATAAAAGGGAATCTATTACAATGCAAGATGCAATTACAGCTGTAATTAACGCAGCAGACGTTCAAGGCAAATATTTAGATAATAATTCGATAGAAAAATTAAGAAGCTATTTTCAAACGGGAGAATTAAGAGTAAGAGCAGCCGCTAGTATTTCTGCTAATGCTGCTGGAATAATAAAAGAAGCTGTAGCCAAATCTCTATTATATTCAGATATTACTCGCCCTGGTGGAAATATGTATACTACTAGGCGATATGCAGCTTGTATTCGAGATTTAGATTATTATTTGCGTTATGCTACTTACAGTATGCTCGCTGGGGACCCTTCTATTTTAGATGAGAGAGTACTAAATGGATTGAAAGAAACTTACAATTCTTTAGGAGTGCCAATTGGAGCGACTATTCAATCTATTCAAGCTATGAAAGAAGTTACAGCAAGCTTAGTAGGACCTGATGCAGGTCAAGAAATGGGAGTTTACTTTGATTATATATGTTCAGGCCTTAGCTAAGAATATTTAGACTTATTTTAACATTAAGAGAAGAAAATTAATAATTTTCATTTCTTAATGTTATTTTTTTTTATTAGTTATATTTAGCCTACTACTACTGGTTGTGTAATATGAGAAAATTTCATAAGTTATATATCCATACTAATATTGGTGGACAATTTCAAACAATCAATTTATTGGTATTTATAATATCTCTATTAATTAGTACCAGCATTTCTTTGTTCGTAAATAGTTTAAATAATAATGCTACTGTGATTAAAGAAGCCACTATTCACGATATCTTAGCTTTGATTAATTCTGACTTCAATTTACATAGAGAGGCCTTAGTTAATCAAAGATTACAATCAACTTTCTTTTGTCAAACCCTTTATGCGAGTATAACCGAATTTGAATCTTTAGCGGTATTTAGTCACGAAGGACTTCTATATTGCGTACCGTCATTTAACAGTAAGGATGTTAATAAAATTGAAGATAATTTTCAGTTCTCTTACTTGAATTTATTACAAAAAATGTTCAGACTAAACATTCATTTTCCGCTTATACATACCAGTCTTAAGGGGTATGGCAGATATTTGACTCAAGCCTTTGTTATATTAAACATGGCAAATCGTGATCAACCCATGTTATTTGTAGAGGTAGAGTTCACTTCTAATTTCTTCTACTGGCCACTTCAGCTTTTTTCCCTTGTTTTCTTAATGACTTGGTTTATTATTTTGCTTGGAGGTATTCTTAACTCTTTAACGATAATAAAACCTATAAAAGAGCTTTTAGCTGGTATTAGGAATATTTCTACAGGAAATTTTGAACAGAAAATTTTTTTGCCTTTTGAAGGGCAGATAGGTGAATTAATTTTTAGTTTTAATAATATGGCGGAACGTTTAAAAAATTATGATTATAAAAGTAAAGAAGAGTTGTCGTCTGCCAAAGCCAAAGCAGAAGTTCTGGTTTCCACAATTGCTGATGGAGCTATTTTACTCAATGATAAATTAGAAATAATTTTAATCAATTCCAAAGCCAAAGAAATATTTAATTGTGAATTTCTAGACTTGTTAGGAGTGGGAATAGACAGGTTTTTACCTAAGAATTTGCAGTCTTCAGTGATGCCATCGTTAAAACATTTGGCTAAGTCAACCCATGTAGACTTTCTTCCGGTTGTTTTGTCTGGTCTTGATTTGGTTTTTCCGGCGAAAGGTAGGAGGAAGATTAAGATTTTCCTTAATCAAGTTTTAAGTAAATCGAATAATAAAGTTTTGGGAATTTCATTAATTATTCGTGATATTACTCAGGAAGTAGAATTAAGCTTAGCTAAGAACTATTTTATTAGCAATATTTCTCATGAGCTTAGGACTCCACTTTTTAACATTAAGTCTTTTGTTGAAACACTTGAAGATTATGATCGTATTTTAACTAGAAAGCAGAAACTTTCTTTTCTAAAAACTATTCATAAGGAAGCTGATAGGCTAACAAGATTAGTAGATAATTTATTAAATTTATCTGCAATCAAACCAAAACAAAATAATTTTCTTCATTCTTTTTATCTGTTCAATTTGAGAATTTTAATTTACGATACCATTTTGCCATATCAGATTAAATTGCAGAATAAAAAAATTATTACTTATGTAGAATTAGAGAATGGCTTACCAGAAATTTTTGCCAATTATGATTTGTTATTTCAGGCAGTTTCTAATTTAATCAATAATGCAATAAAATTTAGTTATATCGGCAGCCTAATTTCTATTAGGGTTTTTACTTTAAAAAAGAGACAAGTTGGTGGTGTTTCTATTGTGAGAGTTGAAATTTCTGATAGCGGCATTGGAATTGATATGTCAAGATCTTCAGAAGTTTTTGAGAGATTTTCAAGAATTGATAATAAGTCTTATGCTCTCCAAGGGACAGGTGTTGGTTTGTTCTTAGCCAAAAATATCATAGAACAGCACCACAGTCGTATTTTGATGCACAGTCAATTAAGTTATGGAAGCACATTTTTTTTTGATTTAACATTCTAAAAACTGTATTATTTTTACAAATACTTATTTGCAATTTATTTAGAGAAAGGGCTTTAAAATTATGAATAATAAATCTATTCGTACTCAAATATTAATTGAGGCTCTACCATACATTCAACAGTTTCGAGGAGCTATTTTTGTTATTAAGTATGGAGGAGCAGCAATGAAAGATTTGATATCTAAAGAGCGTTTAATTGCAGATATAGTTTTTTTATCTTGTATAGGTCTTAAATTAGTCTGCGTACATGGTGGTGGACCTGAAATCAACTTTTGGCTTAACAAAATGAATGTAGAATCGAAATTTCATGACGGAATAAGAATTACTGATGAGCTGACTATGCAAGTAGTTGAAATGGTGTTAGCAGGTAAGATAAACAAAGAGTTAGTTTCACTGCTCAACAATAAAGGTGTAAAAGGAGTTGGATTATGTGGTAAAGATGGTACGATTCTAACAGCTAGAAAAGCGCAATGTGGTAGCATTGATATGGGGTTGGTTGGAGAAATTAAAAGTGTTGATCCCTATTTGATATTAACATTACTTAAAGAAAATTATATTCCAGTAATAGCAAGCGTGGGGGCTGATGAGACTGGAAAAACTTACAACATAAATGCCGATTTCGTTGCAGGAGAAATTGCTGCCTCTCTTGGTGCAGAGAAATTAATTTTAGTCACGAATACTTCAGGCATATTAGCTGATGTAAGTCAACCAGAATCCTTAATTAGAGACACTAACATTATGCAATTGCGTCAATTGCTAAGTAGAGGAATAATCTCTAAGGGCATGATCCCCAAAGTTAATTGCTCAATTCGTTCTTTAGCTCAGGGAGTAAGGGCTGTCCATATCATTGATGGGACAAAACCTCATTCTTTACTACTTGAAGTTTTGACTAATAATGGTATAGGAACAAGATTCTTATATAAGCAATCAATTCTTTTGCAATTAAATTGCTTTAGTTTTTCTAATGTTAGTATCTAACTAAGGCTTAGTAGCTCAGTGGTTTAGAGCAGGGGATTCATAAGCCCAAGGTCGTAAGTTCAAGTCTTATCTAAGCCAACTTTAATTGATACAATTAGACTTTTCTCAATTTTATTCGAGAAAAGTCTATGAGGTTCTATGTTTCAGAGAAATCTGCGTCAATCACATCTGAGTTCTTAGTGTTCTTAGAATCCTTTGAATAAAGTTCTTTGCCAATTTCCATCGTTTCCTTTTGGATCGCTTCCATTAAGTTTTTTATTTCTTCATATTCATTAGAACTAATAGCTTGTTTAAGCTTTGCAATTAAATCTTCAATTCGTTTATACTGGTTCTTATCAATTTTTTCTTTAAATTCATTAAGTTGTTTTTGAGCCTGGTAACAAATTGTTTCTGCTTGATTTTTAAGTTCAATGTTCTCCTTTTTCTTTCGGTCTTCCTGAGCATTAATTTCTGCTTCTTTTATAATCTTCTGTATTTCATCTTTATCCAAAGTGGAAGCACCTGTTATAGTTACTGACTGCTGTTTTCCTGTAGTTTTTTCTTTAGCAGTTACAGAAAGGATTCCATTAGCATCAATATCAAAAGTTACCTCTATTTGTGGGACTCCTCTTGGAGCAGGAGGAATGCCATCTAGTCGAAAGGTTCCCAAACTCTTATTATCTTTAGCTAATTCTCTTTCACCTTGCAGTACATGAATCTCCACATTGGTTTGGTTATCCACAGCAGTCGAGTATATTTCAGTTTTTCTAGTAGGTATAGTGGTATTTTTGGGTATCATTTTAGTCATAACGCCACCAAGAGTTTCTACGCCCAGAGATAATGGGCACACATCTAATAAAAGAATATCTTTAACTTCACCTGCTAATACGGCTCCTTGAATAGCCGCTCCAACTGCAACTACTTCATCAGGATTAACTGTCTGATTAGGATCTTTTTGGAGCGATTCTTTAACTAAGTTTTGTATTGCCGGTATTCGAGTAGACCCTCCAACTAAGACTATTTCATTTATATCGCTTTTATTAAGTTTGGCGTCTTTTAGGGCATTTTCTACAGGTATTTTGCAACGAGCTATTAGTTCGGATACTAATTCTTCAAATTTTGCTCTATTTAAACTTTTGTCAAAGTGGATAGGTCCTTCTGAAGTTGCTGTTATAAAAGGTAAGTTTATTTCCGTTTGAGAAACACTAGATAATTCAATTTTTGCTTTTTCTGCGGCTTCTGTAAGCCTTTGCAATGCTTGTTTATCCTTTGATAAGTCAATATTGTAAGATTTCTTGAATTCATCAACTAACCAATCAACTATCTTCTTATCAAAATCATCTCCTCCTAAGTGAGTGTCTCCAGAAGTTGATAAAACCTCAAAAATACCATCTCCGATTTCGAGTATCGTGACGTCAAAAGTCCCCCCTCCCAAATCAAATACTAAGATTTTTTCGTTATTTTTTTTATCTAATCCATACGCTAAAGATGCAGCTGTTGGTTCGTTTATTATTCTTAGTACATCAAGTCCCGCTATTTTTCCTGCGTCTTTTGTAGCTTGTCTTTGTGAGTCATTAAAATAAGCAGGAACAGTGATTACAGCTTTTGTTATTTTTTCTCCTAAATATTTGCTAGCCCCTTCAGTTAGTTTTCTTATAACTTGGGCCGAAATTTCTTCTGGAGTAAAGTCTTTATTTTTAAATGGGCAATAAATTTTGACATTACCACTAGGATCTTTATTAACTTGATAAGTTACTTGTCTATTTTCCTCGTTAATTTCTTCAAATTTTCTACCTATAAATCGTTTAACCGAATAAAAAGTATTACTAGGGTTAATTACGGCCTGTCTTTTCGCAATTTGTCCCACGAGCAAATCTCCATTTTTTGCGTAAGCAACTACTGATGGCGTAGTACGGAACCCTTCTGAGTTAGGTATTACTGCAGGTTTACCCATTTCCATTACAGCTATTACTGAGTTAGTAGTTCCCAAATCAATTCCGACAATTTTTTCCATTATTTATCCTTTATAATTCAAAATTATCTTTTACTAATAAACTTATGTGTTACTATTTAATGATAGTGTTAAGTTATTTATGTAAGAGTTAGATAACCGCATACATTTTTTAGTCAGAATGGTTATAAGAAATTAAATTTAATTTAGTTTAGCATTAAGTTAATACAGTCGACTTTTAACTAATGAAGAATGTTGATTTTTGCACTTTTGGTGTTAAATTAGGCATGACGCAAATATTAGATAATTTTGGCAATCTAGTTCCTGTAACTATTGTAAGTCAGCCTAAGCCATGTGTTATTACTAGAGTTACTACAAGTTTGAATAGCCAACAAAAATTAATTATTCAAATTGGGTGTTATTCAGATTTTCGAGCTAATAAACCAACAATAGGGTACTTTAAAAAACAATCAGTTCCAAATCTGCGCTATTTGCACGAATTCCAGACTTATAAAAATAATGAATATCAAGTCGGGAAATCTTTAGACCTCAAAGAACTTGATCAGCAGTTAGTTCAAGTTTCTGCTTACACAATTGGTAAGGGATTTGCTGGTTATCAAAAAAAACATAAGTTCTCTAGAGGTGCTATGTCCCATGGATCTAAAAGTCATAGAAGACCAGGGTCAATTGGGGCAGGCACTACCCCTGGCAGAGTATTCCCAGGAGTAAAAATGGCTGGCCGTCTTGGCTTTTCACGTAGGTCTATTAAGAATTTGCTTGTTTTAAAAGTTGATTTAACTAATAAGTTATTTTTGTTAAAAGGATCTGTGCCTGGGAAATATGGGAATTTACTACTAGTTTCTTTAAAAAAAACTAACTATTTTTTAGATTAGTTAATGAAATTTATGGTTACTGAACAAAAAACATTAATATATCCAGTAATTAACTTGATAACTGGTCAACACAACTATATTGGTTTCAAATGCCGAATATCAACGAATAATGCTAATTACGTTGTTCACAGAGTATTCTCTATTCAGAATAAATTATCTAGAGAACACACAGCTTCGACTAAAACTAAAAGTCAGGTTAGAGGAGGTGGAAAAAAGCCCTGGAAACAAAAAGGTACAGGTCGAGCCAGAGCTGGTTCGATCAGATCTCCTTTGTGGAGAGGTGGAGGTGTTGTTTTTGGCCCTAAGCCAAAGAATGTTTTTTTTAAAATAAACAAGAAAGAGATTCGGTTGGCTTTATATACCGTTTTATCTAATGCACTCCCTAAGACAACAGTAGTTTCGTCGCTTGAAGGTTTGCCTAATTTTATTTCTACACAAGCATTAATTAAATTTTTGCGCAGCCTAAATGTATCTCTTGACAATCGTGTACTAATTGTAGTTGAAAAAAAAGAAACTCCTCTTTTTTTGAGCTGTCGCAACATTAAGAATTTAGCTCTTATCCAAGCTGATCATTTAAATGTAAAATCAGTAATTCTCGCTCAAAGCCTAGTGGTTACCTTACAAGCTTTAAAGATAATTTATAAAACTTTTAATGACAACTAATCAAATCTAGTATGGCAAAAATTATTAGCAGTGAGTTGCCTGACTTAATCTTATCTTCAGTGATTACAGATAAAACAATCAAACTATTAGAAACAAAAAACTATACTTTCCTTGCTCCCAAAGAAGTATCCAAGATCGCTTTTAAACGCGCGATAGAAGATATGTTTAAAGTTAAAGTTAACTCTATCAATAGTCTCAATCTTCCTAACAAAAAAAAACGTGTCGGAAGGTACAAAACTGGCAGTCTGCCATTATATAAAAAAATGATCGTTAAGCTTGATTCCAAAGATACTATTGACCTTTTCTTAGATCGCTAGTAATAATAAGTTTTTTATACATTATTTTACTCCTAGACAAGTTCATATGGCTATAAAAAAATATAAACCGTACACTCCTTCGATGCGTGGGAGAGTTCTTGCTTCGGATTTTTTTGACTTAAGTGAAAAAAAAGCCCCAAAACGTTTGAGTTTTGGTATAAAAAGTATTAGCGGTCGCAACAATCAGGGAAAAATAACTTGCCGCCATAAGGGTGGTGGGCACAAGCGTAAGTATAGACTAGTCGATTTTAAAAGATGTAAGACTGGGGTTCTAGCCAAGGTTTCAGATATTTATTATGATCCTAATCGGAGTGCCCACATTGCCCTCTTAAATTATCTAGACGGGGAGAAGTCGTACATAATTAGTCCAAATTTGTTAAAAGTTGGAACCTATGTCGTATCTGGAAAAGAAGCTTCTCCAGATATTGGTAATGCTTTGCCACTTAATTGTGTTCCACTAGGATTTGAAATTCATAATATTGAACTAATACACGGCAAAGGTGGGCAAGTCGCGAGAGCAGCCGGAACCTCAGCAAAATTGATCGCAAAAAGTCAAGATTATGTTACTATAAAATTACCTTCTGGTGAAATCAGACTTTTTCGAGGAGAATGCTATGCCACCATTGGAAAAGTTGGTAATATTGATCACAACAACGAAAAAATAGGCAAGGCTGGTAGAAACCGATGGCTAGGGATACGTCCAACTGTACGTGGTTCAGCTATGAACGCTGTAGACCATCCGCATGGTGGCGGAGAAGGAAGATCTCCAATAGGAAGATCTCAGCCTTCTACTCCTTGGGGCCGTCCTGCATTAGGCATTAAAACTCGTAGAAATAAGTTTAGTAATTTTTATATTTTGCGTCGCCGCAAGTAAATTCTTTTTATAGTTTAGGAAAAGGAAGTAGAGTTTCCAATGTCACGATCAATTAAAAAAGGTCCCTATGTTCATTTTAAACTTTTAAAAAATACTAATAATTTAAACTTAAGTAATTCGAAGCGTGTAATAAAGACTTGGTCAAGATCTTCAGTTATATTACCATCAATGGTGGGTCATACCATAGCTGTTCATAATGGGAAGATACATGTTCCTATTTTTATTTCTGATCAAATGGTTGGACATAAATTAGGAGAATTTGCTTTTACAAGGAGTTTTCGCTCACATGCTAAAATTGATAAAAAAATTCGTAAGTAATATACTATTTTCATATTATGAAGCTTATTAAAGAATTTTATGAAGGCGACAATTCGTTTTATTAAAATTTCACCAACCAAAGTTCGTCGTATAACTAATCAAATTAAAGGACTTAAGTATGCTGATGCATGCATTCTACTTAAATTCATGAAAGGACGTATAGCTAAAACAATATTGAAGTTGGTAAATTCTGCATTTTCAAATTCTAGATATTCAACTTTTGCTGATTTGCGAATTCAGACAGTTCTAGTTGAAAAGGGCCCCATTTTTAATAGGTTTCAGCCTAGAGCAAAAGGAAGAGCGTACCCTATCAAGAAATATACAAGCCACATTAAAGTTGTTTTGTCATAATTATTATTTGAAATTTAATTAATTGTTTTTTTATGATTAACTCAGTTTATAAATTTTAGGTTTCTCTATCGTGCATGGGACAAAAAATCAATCCATTAAGTTTTCGCTTGGGAATAAATAAACTTCATCATTCTTCATGGTTTGCACGTCCTCAAAGCTATACTGCGATTTTGCAGGAAGATAAAAAAATTCGAGATTATATCTTTACAAACCTTTTAAGAGCATCTATCTCTAGAATACAAATCAATCGTCAATTTAATCAGGTTGAGCTTCAGCTTCACACGTCAAGACCAGGAGTTATAATTGGAAGATCCGGAACCGGGATCGATTCTTTAAAACGTAATGTAAAAAACTTATTAAGCAAACAGTCGCAATTAAAAATCAATATCATTGATGTTACGAATCCAGATATAGACGCAGTTTTGTTAGCTTGCTTTATTTCACAGCAATTGGAAAGTAGAACTACTTTTAAAAGAGCAGTTCGTCAGGCGATACAAAGAGCTCAAAAAAGTGATATACCAGGTATAAAAATTCAGGTTTCTGGACGATTGAATGGAGCTGAGATAGCAAGAACAGAATGGATAAGAGAAGGAAGAGTTCCGCTTCAAACTTTGAAAGCAGATTTAGACTATGCGACTTCCTCAGCTTACACTAGTTTTGGTGTGGTGGGAGTAAAAGTTTGGATTTTTAAGGGATAAGCTAAGTCGTATAAGCAGTAAAGATAGTAGGAGTTATAAAAATTTATGTTAAGCCCTAAAAAAACAAAATATCGCAAATTTCACAGAGGAAGACTCAAAGGACATGCAACAAAAGGTAGTGCCCTAGCTTTCGGCAGATATGGTATACAAGCCTTAACATCTTCTTGGATAACTTCTAGGCAGATTGAATCTGTTCGAAGGGTTATTGTTAGGCATTTGAAAAGAGGTGGTAAGCTATGGATCAGAATTTTTCCAGACAAAGCTGTTACTGCCAAACCATTGGAAACAAGAATGGGCTCAGGGAAAGGCTCACCAGAGCATTGGATTGCGGTAGTAAAGAGCGGCCATATACTTTTCGAAATTGATGGCGTATCTTTAGAATTAGCTAAGGAAGCAGTCAAACTTGCTATATATAAATTACCAATTAAGTGTAAATTTTTATCCAACGATGAGTTTGCCAAAGATTAAAGAATCACAAGACTTAACTATTTCTGATTTACAAAGAGAAACTAGTTCTGTTAGAAAAAGCCTGTTAATTCTCAGACTTAAGAAATCAGCTAGACAGCAAATAAAGCCTCATTTATTTATTCACTTGCATCATAAGTTATCGCAACTATTAATGCTTCAGTCTATTAAATCAAAATACAAATAAATAGCTTGTTCAAATGAGTGCAAAAGAAATTATAGGTATAGTAATTACTAAAAGCTTAGATAAGACGGCTATAGTAAAAACACAAAGCAAAAGTTCTCACGAAAGATATGTGAAAATAATTAAGAAAGTGAAGAAATACACCGTGCATGATAGAGAGAATATATCTAGAGTGGGTGATAAGGTTATAATCTTGCAGACTAGGCCTTTGAGTAAAACTAAACGGTGGGTCATAAAAAGCATTTTATGATTTTATTTTAAAGTAAACATAAAAAATAAGTTAATAAGCTAGGTCAAATGATCAGTGTACATACGCGGTTAAAAGTCATCGACAATAGTGGTGGTAAAGAAATTATGTGCATAAGAGTTCTTGGAACAAATAGAAAATATGCAACATTAGGAGATGTAATTATTGGTGTTGTTAAAAATGCGGTGCCAAACATGCCAGTTAAGAAATCTGATGTTGTTAGAGCTGTTGTAGTTCGAATAAAGAAGACTATCAATAGGAAAAATTTTTTTTCTGTGAGATTTGACGATAATGCTGCTGTAATTATTGGTTCAGATGGAAATCCTAAAGGCACAAGGATCTTTGGCCCTGTAGCCAGAGAACTTAGAGATAAAAATTTTAGTAAGATTGCTTCATTAGCTCAGGAAGTCGTATGATTAATGTAAGAGTTATTAATAAGAAACGTCGTATTCAAAAATACAAGGTTTCTGTAAAGTCGGGTGATACCATCAAAGTTATTTCTGGAAAATACAAAAATATAGTTGCAAAAGTATTAAGAGTATTAAAATATTCTAATGAAATTATTGTTAAAGGTGTTAATATTAAAATAAAGCATATTAAGCCTGTTCGAGATAACGAAATGGGCAGTCTTAAGTCTCTTGAATTTCCTATTAATATTTCTAAGGTGGTTTTATTAGAAAGTCGTAAAAAGGAATAGCTTATTTTAGCAATTCCAACTAACTGGAAATTCTATTTATTTTTATTTTTCAATTCAATCAACTAATACTGATAACTGATATGAGTGGTGGAAATTTACAACACTTGTATTTTAATAAAATACGTGTCGAGCTTCAGAAGCAATTTGAATATACGAATGTCCATCAAATTCCTAAATTAACTAAGATTACTCTCAATAGAGGCTTAGGTACGCTATATCAGCAAAGCCCTAAGGTTTTTGAGTCATCAGTTAGTGATCTTATGCTAATTACAGGACAGAAACCCAGATTCAATAAATCTAAAAAATCTATAGCTGGGTTCAAACTTAGAGAGGGGACAGTTGTAGGTTTATCTGTCACTCTTAGACGAAAAAAAATGTATGCTTTTTTAGAGAAGTTGATTCATTTCTCGTTGCCAGCAGCCAGAGATTTTCGAGGATTGTCAACAAAAAACTTTGATGGCTTGGGTAACTATAATTTAGGTATCAAAGAACACGCTATCTTTCCAGAAATTGACTTTGATAAGATAGATCATTCTTATGGTCTCAATATATGTATTGTCACAACAGCAAATAATGATATAGAGGGTAAAGCATTGCTAAAATTCTTAGGCATGCCATTTAAAGATTAATTCATACGGAGAACTTTTAATATTAGGATTACTAAAATATGGTTAATGACTCAATCTCTGATATGCTAACTCGTTTGCGAAATGCAATTTGTGCTCAGCATAAGGTTGTTCAGGTTCCACTAACAAATATAAATAAAAACATATTAAAAGTCTTGCAGAAGGAAGGTTATATTAAAAACTTTGAAATATTATTTGAACGTAAGTCAGGTTATTTATTAGTTAGTTTAAAGTATAATTCCTTGAATCAAGACAAGCCCTGCTTATCAGTCTTAAAGAAAATTAGTAGGCCTGGGCTACGGATGTATGTCCGCACTAAAAAAATCCCAAAAGTCCTGGGTGGAACAGGCATCGCAATCATATCTACTTCTAAGGGAGTGATGACTGGTAGTATCGCTCGCAACCTTGGTATAGGAGGAGAAATTTTGTGTTATATTTGGTAGTCAAAAGGTAATATTATAGCAATGTCACGAATAGGTAAAAAGTCAATATTATTAAATCAAAATGTCCAAGTTGATATAAAAGATCAAGTATGTATAGTTAAAGGACAAAAAGGTACTTTACAAAGGAAACTTCCTTGTAACGTTGAGCTTATAAAGCGTGGTCCTGAGTTGTTTATAATTCCTGTAGATCTTGATACCGTAAAAAAACGAAGGCTCCATGGACTATTACGTACATTAATTAATAATATGGTAATAGGTGTTTCTATAGGATTTTCAAAAAAATTAGAAATTCATGGTGTTGGCTATAAAGCTCATATTGCAGATCAGCATTTAGTGTTAACTTTAGGTTATAGTCATGTCATAAAATTTTTACCTCCGGAAGGAGTTTCGCTTTTAGTTGAAAACAACAATATAGTCCTTGTTAAGGGCATTGATAAAGAAAAAGTAGGTCTTGCTTCTGCATGTATACGTTCTATCAAGCCACCTGAAGTTTATAAGGGTAAAGGAATTCGATATGCAGGTGAATTAGTGAGGAGGAAACTCGGCAAAGCTTCTAAAAATCAATAAGAATATGATAAATGATATTAAACAACTTCATAAATGAGATATAGATTACTTGTCCATCTATCTAATAATCATGTTTACGCACAAATTATTGACGATTTAAACAACAGAACAGTATTAAGCGTGTCCACCTTAACCCCCCAGGTTAAGTCTAAGCTAAGCATTACTTGCAACAAGAAAGCTGCAGAGCTAGTTGGAGAATATGTTGCTCAGCAAGCTCTTAATTTTGGGATTAGAAATGTCGTGTTTGATAGAGGTCGTAAGTTGTATCACGGGAAAGTTGAAGTTTTAGCTAATTCAGCCAGGTCTTTTGGACTAAAATTTTAGTTTACTTTTTATTAATCTTAATATTAACGATGTCATACTAAATCATATATCCACATAAATGAGTAGAGATACTTCGGCTAATTCATCAGGCCAACAAAATTATACTTGGTCTGAAAGAGTAATTCAAATTACTAGAGTTACTAAAGTTGTCAAAGGTGGCAAGAAACTTAGTTTCAGAGCAATAATTGTGATTGGTAATAATCAAGGTTCGGTGGGAGTAGGAGTAGGAAAAGCATCAGATGTCATTGGTGCAGTTAAGAAAGGTGTAAGTGACTGTAAAAAGCAAATTATTGAGTTCCCTTTAACTAGTAGCAGTACAATTAGTCATGCTGTAGAAGGTAGGTTTGGTGCAGCAAGCGTTATTTTAAAGCCATCTGTTCAAGGATCTGGTGTTATTGCAGGTGGGGCGATGAGAACAGTTATAGAGCTTTCTGGTATTAAGAACATTGTTGCTAAACAATTAGGTACAAAAAACCACTTAAATAATGCAAAAGCTACAATTAATGCATTGAGCAAATTGAATAGTAAGTCTTCTCAATTATCTCTAATGTCTTTTTCAAATTAATATTCATTAAACTTATATTTTACATGTTTTAATTTAAGTTCTTTTTTATGAGGCCTGAGAATAATTTAAGGTTGCGGCTATTTCAAACTATGAAATTTATTGCATTAGAAAGACTGGGCCTGTTTGTGCCGATTCCTGGAATAGATCAAAAGCTTTTTAGTAGCGATTATTCTAATAATGCTATTTCAAACTTATTGAATGTTTTTGATAACAATCAAGCTCCGAAGTTGAGTGTATTTGCTTTGGGAATTATCCCTTATATAAATGCTACCATCACAATACAAATTCTTAGTTCGGCTTTTCCAGCTTTGAAAAAACTACAGAGCGAAGAAGGTGAAATAGGTAAGAAAAAATTAAATAAAATTACAAAGTATCTCTCTTTCTGTTTTGCTTTTATTGAAAGTTTGGCAATCGTTTTGCGGTTGCAAAAATACGCTTTTGATTGGAACTTATATTTCATAGTTCAGACAACTTTGATTTTGATTAGCGGAGCAATGTTAGTTATGTGGCTTGCAGATAATATTTCTTATAAAGGCATAGGTACTGGAGCCTCTGTAATTATTTTTGTAAATATAGCCTCTGCTTTTGCTAAATTTTTATTAAATCAACTATTTGTTCACTCTATCAAATTTTTAGATTTTGCTAGTTATTTTGCGCTAATTGTTTTTTCAATAGCATGTATTGTTTTTGTCCAAGAAGCTATTAGAAAAGTTCCTATAATTTCTGCAAAACAACTTGATTCTACTTCTTTTTATAGCAATGATTATTTCTTACCTCTTAGAATAAATCAGGGCGGAGTTATGCCAATCATACTTGCTTCTTCGCTATTAGCTTTGGTTGATTACGTAATTAGATATGGATTATCTACACTCCAGGCAGTGTATTTTATTAATGATATTTTGCCATTTAAAATTCTTTTCTTACTTCTTTATTCTGCATTTATCATTTTTTTTAATTATTTATATTGTTCATTGGTCTTAAATTGTTTTGAGCTTAGTAATAATTTGAAGAAAGCATCAGTGGTAATTCCTAGCATTAGGCCTGGAAAGATGACTGAGAAATTTTTTAAAGACACGTTAGATAACCTAACACTGTTTGGCTCGGGGTTCCTTGCATTTATTGTCCTTGCTCCTAATTTTCTTGAGTTTGTATTCCATATTAGAGTTTTTAAAGGATTGGCCGTCAGCTCTTTGCTTATTGTTGTGGGAGTAGCAATAGATTTGATAAAACAATCAAAAACTTATGTAATTGCAAAAAATTATGAAAATATGGTACATTGACTTTTTGCAATTATTTAATCATTTAATTATTTTATTTAGGTTAAGTTAATGAAAGTGAGAGCTTCTGTAAGGAAAATATGTTCGCGATGTGTAGCCTTAAAAAGACATGGTGTTCTCATAGTTTTATGTTCCAATCCAAAGCATAAACAAAGACAAGGCTGAGCTATCATTATATCAATAGATGCACAAGGAGTAACAGTAGCATGGTTCGAATAGCTGGAAGAGAGCTACCTACTAATAAAAGAGTAGACATAGCTTTGAATTATATTTATGGTATTGGTCCATGGAGGTCAAGACAGATTTTAAAAGAATTAAAAGTTGACTTCAGTACCCGTGTGAAAGATTTGTTGGTCGGAGAAATTGCGGCTATTAGAGAATATATAGAGCGTAATTATGTTGTTGAGTCAGACTTAAGAAGATTTGAATTACTTAATATTAAACGTCTAATTGAGATAAATTCTTACAAAGGCAAAAGACACAAAATGCTTTTACCTGTACGAGGACAAAGAACTAGAACTAATGCTCGAACTCGGCGTGGAGTAAAAAGAATTATTGATCTCAAAGGAGTTTAACTGATGTTAAAACAATCTAAGAAAAGTTCCAAAAAGCTGAAGAAGTCTGTCATTGACGGATTAATTATCATAAACTCAACTTTTAATAACACAATTGTAACGGCGACTGATTGTTATGGCAAGGTTATAGCTTGGGCGTCTGGTGGAACTGAAGGCTTCAAAGGGGCAAAAAAAGGTACACCATTTGCAGCTCAAAGTGCAACAGAAAAATTAATTAAGGCATTATTAGAACAGGGCACACAAAGAATTCATATTTCTGTGTCTGGACCGGGGCCAGGTCGGGAAACTTCTATACGGTCTTTTCAAACTTCTGGACTTCAAATTATTTCCATTAAAGACATAACCTCGGTTCCTTTTAATGGTTGTAGACCGCCTAAAAAAAGACGTATTTGACAACAATCTGTCTGTCTATTATTCTATTTTAATTTATTCTCTATAAATATGTAATATATTAATATATGTTTTGTTAGGAAGCAGTGCAAATGCTTGGTAAAGTAAATGGGGTCCAAATTGAATGCCTAGAATCAATGGTGATAAACTCTAGAGAAATATATGGGAAATTTATGATTGAACCTCTTTCTTACGGGCAGGCCATCACTGTTGGCAACGCTTTAAGACGAGTTTTATTGTCTGATGTGCCTGGAGTGACTATTGTTTCGGTTAGAATTGCAGGCATAAATCATGAATTCTCTACCGTCAAAGGTGTCAAGGAAGATGTTTTGGAAATACTACTAAATTTAAAAAATATTGTCCTTAAAGGAAATGTTCTTAAAAATCAAATCGGCAGATTAAAAGTTCAAGGACCTGCCATTGTTACTTCTGGTCAAATAGAGTTTCCATTAGATATTACTGTCGTTGACCCATGCCAGTACATTGCAACTATTTCGGGTAATGATTATTTAGAAATGGAGCTGAAAGTTGAGAAATCTTCTGGTTATAAATTAGTAGAAACTTTTTCTAAGAAATCTCCTTTAGATTTTTTACCTATTGATTCTATTTTTATGCCAGTTAAGAAGGTCAATTATTATGTTGAAGAAATTTTGGATAGTAAGGTCGCTTATGAAAAATTAATTCTAGAATTATGGACAAATGGAAGTCTTAGTCCACAGCAATCAATTAATTATGCGTCAGATAATCTGGTTAAGTTATTTAATCCTTTAAGAGTTCTTGATTTTAGCAAAGAAAGTAGTTCCGTTTATGAACAAAATTCTTTGATAAAGCAAAAATTAATTGAAGAATTATGTCTATCTGTTAGAGCCTATAACTGTCTTAAACGCGTACAAGTTGATTCTATAGGTGATTTATTGGAATATTCTATAGGTGATTTATTAGAAATCAAAAATTTTGGACAAAAGTCTGTAGAAGAGGTTTCTAAAGCCTTATATAAAAAATTTGGCGTAAAACTAAAACATTAAAGTAATATGAAAAATCCAATCCGGATGCAAAAAGACTACAAATTACCTGTTTGGTATCTTATTGATGCTCAGGACCAGATTCTTGGCAAAATTGCCACAAAAGCTGCGATCATTTTGATGGGTAAAAACAGATCTACATATTCTTACAATTCCATGAGTGCGAATTTTGTTATTATAATAAATTCGAGACAGGTAGCTATAACAGGGAATAAGAATACTCAAAAAGTATATAAGAGATACTCGGCCAAACCTGGCGCTACAAAAACAGAAAGTTTTTATCATTTAAAAAAAAGAATTCCCAATCGCATTTTAGAACAAGCTGTCAAAGGAATGTTGCCTAAAAGTGTTCTTGGCAAAAAAATGTTTAGTCATTTAAAGGTTTACGCTGGTGATTCACACCCCCATTTGGCACAACAGCCAATTCAACTAAGTATTTAAAATAAATATAATTGCAATGTTATCTTATTCTACTGGGAGAAGGAAATGTGCTGTTGCTCAATTAAGATTTTTTAGTGGGAACGGCAAAATTGTAGTAAATGGTTGTTCTTTAGATTATTATTTTCAACACAATTCTGCTTTTACGAAAATAATACGATCCCCTCTGAAATTATTAAATTTAGAGTTACTTTATGATTTTATCATTGTAGTAAAAGGAGGAGGTTTGTCTGGGCAGGCAGGGGCCATTAGGTTAGCTATTGCAAGAGTACTTGCTGGTTTGTCTCCCTCAAATAGAAGTTCTTTAAAATCGAAAAGATATTTAACAAGAGATTCTAGAATTAAAGAGCGCAAGAAATATGGCTTAAAGAAAGCAAGAAAAGCACCTCAATTTTCTAAACGCTAGTAATTAGTTTAATTAAATTTTTATAAACTTATATATGGCCAAAAAAAACATCCATCCACAATGGTATGAAGAAGCCAAGTTTTATTGCAATGGTGAAATAGTGAAAATTATTGGGTCAACAAGAATGGAAATTAATGCTGACATTTGGTCCGGAAACCACCCATTTTATATTGGGACACAGAAAATTGTGGACACAGAAGGTCGTATTGACAAGTTTATAAGGAAATATAACCTTAACAGTGAAAATTCAGAATCATTGTAGTATTTGCCATGGTTATTCAATTAAGTACAAAAGTTTCTTATATTTATATGTCTATTTCATATGCCCACAATTCAGCAACTAATCAGATTCGAACGTAAACAAATCGTAGGGACGAGTAAGTCTGCTGCCTTAGAAAGCTGTCCACAGAAAAAAGGGGTTTGTACTAAAGTATATACTACTACTCCGAAGAAACCCAATTCTGCTTTGCGTAAAGTTGCCAGGGTGCGTTTGACTTCAGGATTTGAAATAACAGCTTACATCCCAGGAATAGGTCATAATTTACAAGAGCATTCAGTTGTGTTAATCAGAGGGGGGCGTGTCAAAGATTTACCTGGAGTTCGTTATCATATTATTAGAGGAGCCTTAGACTCCACAGGTGTGAAAAATAGATTAAGGGCTAGATCAAAGTACGGTGCCTCTAAACCTAAAAAATAAATCTTAAATAAAATTTTTGATATGTCTCAGAAAGATCCTTATAAAACTTATAGGCTTGTCAGTGATCCTTTTTATGAAAGTCCCTTAGTGACTTTATTAATTATGCATGTCTTAAGAAACGGCAAAAAATCAATTTCTCAAAGAATAGTATATTCTGCTATTGAAAACATTGCTATGAAAGTCAAGGAAGATCCTTTAGAAATTATTGAAAGAGCGATTAAAAATGTAATTCCTGCTGTCGAAATTAGATCAAGAAGGATTGGTGGATCAACTTATCAAGTGCCGACCGAAGTAAGGGTTCATAGAGGGATTAGTTTGTCAATTAGATGGGTTATTAAGTTTGCAAAGATTCGGCCTGGCAAATCGATGTCATTGAAGTTAGCTAATGAATTATTAGATGCCTCAAAAAATTTAGGCAATTCAATTCGTAAGAAAGAAGATACACACAAAATGGCTGAAGCTAATAGAGCTTTTGCGCATTATCGTTATTAAAATTAGATAGGCATAAAATTTTTATCCTTTTATTGTATATAGCAAATATATTATCGCCAAAAGCAAAAAAGATCGAACAAATATTCATTGGAGAGATTTTCCTTAGATGGCACGTGCTAAATTCGAAAGAAGCAAACCTCATATTAATATTGGAACTATTGGTCATGTAGACCACGGAAAAACAACATTAACTGCTGCTATTTCAGCAGTTCTTGCCTCAATAGATAATACAGTCAAATTAAAGAAATTTGATGAAATTGATGCAGCACCTGAAGAGAAGGCCAGAGGAATCACAATTAATACATCTCATGTTGAATATCAGACTCCACTTAGGCATTATGCTCATGTAGATTGTCCTGGTCATGCTGACTATGTTAAAAATATGATAACAGGCGCGGCACAAATGGATGGCGCAATTTTAGTAGTTTCTGCTGCAGATGGGCCTATGCCACAAACCCGAGAGCATATTCTGTTGGCTAAACAGGTTGGGGTACCAAGTATAGTTGTTTTTTTAAACAAAGCAGATATGATAGATGATGAAGAGTTGCTTGAGCTTGTTGAGTTGGAAGTAAGAGAATTACTTTCAAAGTATGATTTCCCGGGTGAAGAAGTTCCATTTGTTGCTGGATCCGCTTTGCTAGCTTTAGAAGCATGCTTGAAAAATCCAACTATTGGTAAAGGTAAGGATAAATGGGTTGACAAAATATTTGAACTTATGGATATGGTTGATAAATATTTTCCTACTCCTGAGAGAGATATAGATAAAACTTTTTTAATGGCCGTCGAAGATGTTTTTTCAATCACAGGAAGAGGAACCGTTGCAACAGGAAGAATAGAAAGAGGAGCTATAAAAGTTGGTGAGACAGTAGAGATAGTGGGATTAAAGTCAACTGCGAGTACTACAGTTACGGGATTAGAAATGTTTCAAAAAACTTTAGATGAAGGACTGGCTGGGGATAATGTTGGTGTCCTACTTAGAGGAGTTCAAAAACAAGACATAGAAAGAGGAATGGTATTAGCCAAGCCAGGATCAATAACACCCCATGATAAATTTGAAGCAGAGGTATATGTTTTGAATAAAGAAGAAGGTGGAAGACATACGCCTTTCTTTCCCGGGTATAGACCTCAGTTCTATGTTCGAACTACGGATGTTACTGGTAATATTAGTCAATTTACTACAGATGATGGTGGCAGCGCAGAAATGGTTCTTCCTGGAGATAGGATTAAAATGACAGTTGAGCTAATTCATCCGGTAGCGATTGAACAAGGCATGAGGTTTGCCATTAGAGAAGGTGGAAGGACAGTCGGAGCTGGAATAGTTTCTAAAATTTTGGATTAGTATTAATATGGTAAGACCACTCAATGATTTCCACGAAGCTAAAGTTAGAATAAAATTATCTTCCTATAGTGCATCTTTATTAAATTTATCATGTAATAATGTTCTCCAGAGTATCAAAGAGTCTAATACTTCAGTGAAAGGTCCTGTTTTTTTGCCAACTCGTAGAAGAGTTTATTGTGTTTTACGTTCTCCACATGTAAATAAAGATTCTAGAGAACATTTTGAGATTAGGTCCCATTTTAGAATTATAGACATTTCTAGTTGTTCTTCTGAAACAATAGAAATGTTAATGCGACTTGATTTGCCAACAGGCGTGAATATTGAAATAAAGACATAAGTAAAAAGGCCATCTGATCATAAAGTTAATTAGATGGCCCTTTGTTAAGAGCGTTTTAGGTTAAGCTAATATTAATATAAAGCTTCTTCTTGGTGTGTTAATATCGTGCAATTAGAAGTAGGGTACGCTACACAAGTTAGTACAAATCCTTCTTTAATCTGTTCATCATCTAAAAATGATTGATCTGATTGATCTACTGTTCCACTAATCAGTTTGCCTGCACAAGTTGAGCATGCTCCTGCTCGGCAAGAATATGGCAAGTCTATTCCTTGTTCTTCAGCAGCATCTAAGATATATTGATCATTGGGACAATTAATTTCTACGTCAATCCCTTCTTTTTCATTAGTTAATTTAACTTTATAAGATGTCATTTTGCTCCTTCTATTTTATAGTATATTTTTAATATTACTAGGACAGTAAAGGTGTTGTAAAGCAATGGCAGTCCTTTGTTAATGAATCCAAGAGAGTTTTTAACTTAACTATTTGTTCTAATTTCTATTTGTTCTAATTTAGCGTAACACTTTTAATTGATACAAACCTCAATTTATATTAAAAGCTAATTTCCATTTTTACATTAGATAAGCATTACAGAATGATCAACCCTATATTGTTATTATGTTTATAGTACTCACTTATTTAATAATTATTTAAAACAAAAATTTGTTTAATGCTTTTTGCATTCTATAGTTTGCTTAGTTTTGAAGTTAGTGTTTTTTATTTAAATTCAATAATAATTAAGTTTTTGATTTAGTTAAAATCATTTTGCTACTATATTACGTAAAGAACGCAGGCAGTTAGCTCAGTGGAAGAGCATCTGTCTTACAAACAGATGGTCACTGGTTCAAATCCGGTACTGCCTATTACTTTAATAGGGCTTATCGTCTAAGGGATTAGGACAGAAACCTTCTAAGTTTCTAATGTAGGTTCAAATCCTACTAAGCCTGCAGAGTTCTGTATTATCGAGCATGGAAGGATTCGAACCTTCACTTTTTAGAGTCGGAGTCTAAAACTTTATCCTTTAAGTTACATGCTCATTAGGTGAAGTTCACTAAGTTATGTTCTTTTATTTAAATGAAAACTCAAGTTTATTTGAATTTTATTTTGTATTACAAACATAACCAGTGATAATACTTGTAAAGATGTATTTACCAACCTTTATCTGCTTTAGACAGCACATAATTAGCTACATCTTCTATGTCAGAATCACTTAGTCTACTAAAAGACGGCATGGCATTCTTTCCGTTTTTTACTTGATTAGCAATAGCTGAAATATTTTTTATGTTATTAGCTTCTAAAGCTTCAGCTTTTAAAGTTTTTTCTGGCATAATTACATTATTGCCACCTGCATGACATGCTGCACAATTTGCAGAAAAAATTTGTTCGCCATGTTCTAAGTTTGCGCTATAAACTACATGCTCATTTGTGAATAGTGCACAGAGAGTAACTGCCACTACAATAATGATATTTTTAAACATAATTTGTTTCTCCATATAACGTAATTTTTGAATATATAGTTGTTTCAGATAGATTATAGAAGTTTAATAATAAATTTTTCCACCCCCCCATTTTTCTGAATTTATTTTTGGTTGAACTAATATATGGCCTGCAATAACCTTAAGATCATCATCACTTAAATCTCTCATTTTAGGGAATATGTCTGCACTTTTGATACTAGGGTGTATCTCTGCAATTGATTCAGAGCCATCATAGGTCTTTGGATCTTTCATGTACTCAACCAAAGCATTTATGTTATTCCTAGGTGGATTAGCTCCATTAAGAGATTCTAAATCTAGTCCAACATTTGGATTGGTTTTTGTTATTCCACCTACATGACAAGAGCCGCAATGACTGTTAAACAGTCTTTTTCCTTTTTTTATTTGCTCCTCATTAAGTGTTAGTGATTGTCCCTCAGAGTTTAGCTTCACTGTTCTAGCCTCTTCATTTAGTTCCAGAGAACTAGCTGGATATACATAAGTGGATACAGCGAATAAAAAAGCAAGGACTTTTATTCTGTATATGCTTATTCTGTTCATAGGTTCCTAAAAATTATAAAGTTTTTTGTTTTGTCTGTGTTTGAATTGATTATTCACGGTTAATAAAATTTTTAGCGTTAAGATTTTAGTTGTGAAGATCTAAAATCATATGAATAGTTTTTTTTAGTTGTTTTCTTTTAACAATAAGATCAACAAACCCGTTGTCTAATAAATATTCTGCTGATTGAAAGTTCGGTGGAAGTTTTTCGTTTAAAGTTTGTTCGACTACTCTCTTTCCTGCAAATCCAACAACAGCTTTTGGTTCTGCTAAAATTATATCTCCAAGCATTGCAAAGCTCGCAAAAACGCCACCCGTTGTTGGAGAACTTAAAATAGATATATAAAGTAATCCTTTACTTTGAAGTCTCTCTAAGGCAGCTGAAATTTTAGCCATTTGCATAAGGCTAAGTATTCCTTCTTGCATTCTTGCCCCTCCGGAAGCTGAAATAATGACAATAGGAAGTTCTTCTTTAGTGCTAAATTCTACTAAACGAGTAATTTTTTCTCCTACTGCTGATCCCATGCTACCTCCCATAAAATTGAAATCCATAACAGCTACCGAGGCTGAGATATTATTGATTCTTCCTATACCTGTTTGGACAGCTTCATCTAGCCCTGTTATTTTTTGATTTTCAGCTAATCTAGTTATGTAAGGCTTTTTATCACAGAAACCTAATGGGTCGCCTGATAATAGGTTATTATACAAGGGTATCCAACTTTTTAAGTCAATTATATGGTTGATTCTTTCCGAACTATACATAGGAAAGTGATAGTTACATTCAGGACAAACTTTGTCATGCTTGTAGAAATCGAATTTTGAAATCAAAATGTTGCAAGAATCACATTTTTTCCATAAGAAACTTTTTGCAAGCTTTGTACCATTTGGCATACAATTGTTGTCGTTATTCAATTTTCTATGCACTAAACTAAAAATTTCTTTTTAGCTTATCAGTTTGGCTAATTAATATAAGCGCTATTGTTAATGGTAAAACGACAATGATAGTTCCTAAAAGTAAACTATAGAAAAAAGAAATCAAACTTGGTGTCATAACGGGGTTGGTTTATGGTTTTAATTTTATTCAATATTATAATTAATAATGTAGCAACAAATATATGATTTCCTTGGTAATTTGTGCGAACGTGGTGAAATTGGTAAACACGCATGTTTGAGGGACATGTTGCTCAAAGCATTATGAGTTCAAGTCTCATCGTTCGCAGGGCTCCTAAATGAATTTTAATTTGTACTTCGTAGTTCTTATTGGTTAAAAAACCCGGACTTAGCACTTTCAGACTATTTCTTGCTGCAACTTTCCAGTCCTCGCAATATAAATAGCTAGTACATATCCGGGCAATACTCATTATACAACAACTTGACTCAAGTTTTTGATTTATTGAGCCATGTTTTGAATTACAAAGTCAAAATAAGGTTCGGCTAGTTTTACTTCTTCTTCGCTTTTTAGTTCTGCTAACGCAGCGTCCTTAAGGCATTGTATAGAATCTACCATCCCTATTAAAGGTACGCCTAATGAGTTATACATATCTCGTACGCCTAGCAATCCTATTCTTTCGACAGGATTTTTGTCTCCAGCAATAATACTATAAGTAATTAATCTTAGATACCATCCGTAATCTCTCAAACATAGAGCTCTTTGTCTAGAACCTGAAGCATTCCCTCCTGGGCCAATATAGTCTGGGTGAATTTGGAATAACTTTCTACTTGCTTTTGAAATAATTTCTTTTTCTCTATCTCTTAAAGTTTTAATAACTTTTATTCTTTTCTCACTACTGTTTAAATATGCTCTCAAAATCTCAAGTTCAGCTCCGTTCAGGTATCTTAGTTCATGGTCTGCTTCTATGATAGTCTTACTTACGAAACTCATTTTTTTCTTATTTTGTTTTAATTATCTATGATTATCTATATTTTTTGTGCTTATTAGGCTAACTGAAATTTTAATTTAATAACATTTGAGTTAGCTTAATAAAGATCTAATTTAATTGTTAAATAGATTAAAGGTAATTAAAACGCGTAAAAAAGTGCGTCAGGATAAAATCTATTAATCTCTATCAAAATTCCAGCTGTTAACAGAAGCCACAGTGTACTTATAACGGGCACGGTATAAATATATTTTAACAAATTTTTATCCATAATTTTTGTTTATTGTATCTCAATAATTTAAATTCTTTTTTGTTTAGCTCTATCGAGGAGAGGTCGTAATTTCATCATTACTAGCTAATAAGCTTCCATTTTTAAACTCTTTTAATGCTAAAATAGGCCATGCAAATCCTGAGAACATATATTTGAGTGCACGTGGCAAATCTATGATTATTTCATTTTCGTTTGGTTTGGTCAAAGTTTTAGAATACTGAAGATAACCTTTGCCAGCCCATCCAATCCATCCTGCAATATATATAAAAAGTACAGACGGAATAAAAAATTCTCCTGAATGCTGCCAGTCTCCATCTGTAATTAAATGAGGGAGGCCATCTTCTCCACACAATAAGCTACTTTTAGCATATTTATCAAATCTAATTTTTGTTTTTTCAATTTGTTGCTTAATCGAAGTATATTCTTGCGAATTTTGCTTGTAATAAGTTAATTTATTTTCAAGTTTTTTAATATTGTTATTTAACCTCGCTTGAAATTGAGCAGAATTCTCGCATGGGGTAAGGGTACTAGCATGCGTGGCTATGTTTAGGTTCCAGAATAGCAAGGATGCAGTAATGCAAAGTACGAACCTTTGTAGGACTTTTGATTTCATTGATTTTATAGTTAAAATTTTGATTAAAACTTGTACTCAGTACTTTTAAGCACTTCTACGTCTGTAGGGCAGGTAGATGGTTAACGATTTTATGTGTAGAAATCTAGAGAAAAGTATACACGATTGAAGGTGATATGTTATTCTATACTTTAAATAAGTATTAATTGAAGATAAGTGCTAATAGTAAACTATATAAACCGTTGGTTGTGTTCTTCTATCTTTTTAAAAGACTTGCAATTTACGTATGATAAAGTTCTATTTATAAGAGTAAATAAAGAAAGTTTCAGGTTAATAATTCAAAGCCAAGGAAACTTAAATTTAAATTTAGATCAGCTAAATAGCTTATGTAGTTTAGTCGGTTGGGATAAAAGGCCTTTAGGAAAATTAAAAAAGGTCATTATTGAAAGTTTTCAAGTTTTTATTATTAGTAGTACTTTAAGCGGTGCTGAAGAGCTGCTTGGTTTCGCGAGGGTTACTTCAGATAGTGCTTTCTTTGCAGTTATTTGGGATTTTCTTATTCATCCAAAATTTCAGAAAAGGGGACTTGGTACGCTTTTAATATTAGAGATCATAAAAGAGCTGAAGAAAAAAGAAATTATTCATATTTTTTTATTTGCAGATATCAAAGCTATTAATTTCTACAAGAGAATTGGTTTCTCTTCACACCTCAAAACTGGCAAAGCGATGTTTTGGCACCCCTAAGTAAATTGAGTGCTTTGATCAGTTCTTTAACGGGATATAGCGTAGCTTGGTAGCGCGCCTGCTTTGGGAGCAGGATGTCGCAGGTTCAAATCCTGCTGTCCCGAGAATTTAGCCTGGTTAAATTTTTTCGAGCAATGTAGTTCTTTGGATTTATTGCGAGTACTCGAAGATAAATATTTTTTGCCTCACAAAATAATTTTTTTTTTTCATATATACGTGCCAAATTGTTTAAGGTTGCGGTGCAATTATTATTAATTTCTATAGATTTAAGGTAATAGTGGGTAGAGAGTTCTAAATCATTAAGATTAAAATAGCACATGCCCAAGCTATTAAAAATTTGCGATTGCAACTCTTTCGTAAGTTCGTTTTGATATTTCTTACTAATTTTTTCAAATTTTGGTGCAGCCTTTTCAAATTTGCTTTGATACAAGTATACTTTTGCCAGGACCATGTTTATGTTTAAGTATGTAATTTCTATATCTTTTAATTGCTGAGTTTGTTTTAACAGTCTACTTTTATAAAATAATAAAGAATAAGCTTCTATTGACACTAAAGAAACGAACCCTATTAGTAAAATATTAAGAATGAATAAGTACAATAAAGATGTTATCTCCGCGAGTTTGATTTGAGTAATTGCTAAGTTAGTTGTAGTTGACACTTCGTGATTAATTAGATAGATTTTAATTGTTTGATTTTGTTAGTAATTTTAATGCCCCCATCGTCTAGAGGCCTAGGACACTTCCTTTTCACGGAAGCAACGGGGATTCGAATTCCCCTGGGGGTATTGCAGCTTAAAAACAAAAAGTGATTTAGCTTTCAGGATATATATATTTTCATTGTCTTATCCTATTAATTTGAAGTGGACGATGTGGATTCTTTGATTTGTTTTATCAGTCCAGACAACTTTATTACACATACTTCTTTAGAACTTTGTAGTAGGATTTGAACACATGGACTTCCAATAACGATGCCATTCGAATTCCATTCGATTAGTTGTTTGATTTGTCGTCTACTATTTATACCAAAACCTACTACCACAGGTTTGCTAGTTAATTTTTGTATTGTTTTTATTATGATTTTTAATTTGTTCATCAGTTTGCCTGTTCCACCCGTCACCCCAGTTTTGCTAATCAAGTATAAAAAACCTTCAGCATTTCTAGCAATTTTCTTGATTCTACTGAATGAGCTAGTTAGAGCAATAAGGGAAATTAAAGCAATATTATTGATTGTGCATTTTTTTTTAAGTATCTGAGATTCATCATATGGCAAATCTGGAACTATTATACCTTGAACTTCTAGCTGTATTAGTTTTTCTAAAAATTTGTTGATTCCATAATTTAATAATTGGTTATAATATATGAACACAATAATTGGAGACTTGATTTTGCCTTTTAGATTCATCAAGATCTTGAATGCTTTTCTTATATTGACACCATTTTTTATAGCTTTATTATAGGCATCTTGAATAACTGGTCCGTCAGCCACAGGATCAGAATATGGAATCCCTAACTCTATAATATTTGCACCGTTCTTATCCATTGCAATAATTGCTTGTTTGTTAATTTGAGTGTTTGGTGTTCCTAGGCTAACAAATGGCAATAGGAGAAGTCCTCGTTCTGATTCAAAAATATTTTTTATAGAATTTTTCATTTACTCTGACGTTAATAACTATTTTTAGATTTTGATTTTTGTTTCATCTATGGGTTGTCCGGGATTTGAACCCGGAACTAATCGGTTAAAAGCCGATTACTCTACCATTGAGTTAACAACCCTAAGTATTATTATTTTTAATAGTTTAAGAATAGCTCACGCTATTGATTTTATTTTATAGGTCAATCGGATGATTATTTTTTTTGAATTGATTGTATGAAGGTAACAATCCTTCATCAAAAGTTTATAAGATTTGTCTATTTGCTCGACTTAGAATTAATTAAACGAAAATTTGTATTAGGTCTGTCAGGAGGGCAAGATTCGTTGGCTCTGTTAAAACTTTTGTGTGATTATAGAAAAACTTATTTTGGCTTACTCAAACTTGTTTATTGTGACCACCGTTGGAGGCTTGAATCTATCGCCAATGCCCAAAGACTCTATTATTTATCCGAATATTCGAATATAAGTTTTTATTATTTTGCTACTTCTACATTTTTATCTTCTGAGACTCAATCTCGAACTTGGAGATATAAAAATCTTTTAAAAATTTCGCTTTCATTTGAGTACTCTTACTTACTTACTGCGCATACTTTGTCTGACATAAGCGAAACAACCATCTATAGACTAGTTAGGAATTTGCGAATAAGTGAGATCAATAATTTATTATTTACATTCTTGTACATCAAAAAAACTTTGTCAATTTCAAGACCCTTAGCAAGTGTTACAAGAAATGATACTTACTGGCTATGCAGTCTTAGTTATTTACCGCTTTGGTCCGATTATACCAACTATTGGTTGTTTTTATCTAGGAACAGGATTCGTCAAGAGTTATTCCCATATTTGAAAAATTATTTTAATTGTTCACTAGAAAGATATCTTGATGGTTTTATTTATTCTAATAAGATTAATTTGATTACTCTAAACATTAAGTTAAAGAAAATTTTATCTAAAATTTTTGGATATACTAACGATGGATTATATTTCAATGTATCGTTGTTTAAATTGCTGCCATTTTTCTATCAGCATATTTTAATTCGTGATTTTCATTTCTTATTTTTTCATAATTATCGCAGCCCTTCTCAATTTAATCGGCTTTTGTTTGCTATTGCCTTAGAAAAATCTCAGAAGGTTTTTATAAGAAAACAATACCATATTATCTAAAATTGAGTGTATAATTCTCCTAACTTAAGAAATTATATTTTATGTATTTATCTAGTTAGGAGAATCAAATATGCTTAATTGGCAAGTAATTGTACAGTTAGTTTTTTTAGCTTTAATAATTACAACTGGGCCAGTGATTATTGTGTATTTATCTACAAGAGAACGAAATCTATTATAGCTTATTGTTTTTAAATATTCAATTTTTCTTTATGTTTTTACTTGGTTCTAGCTTTTCGCCTTCAATTCGTACTTTGTTTAATCCATTTATAACCTTTTCTTTTTAGTTGTATCGCTAGTGTTACATCACCTGTTTCTACGATCTTTCCATGATCCATTATGTGGACTTTATCAGGGATTACATAATCTAGAAGGTTCTGATAGTGAGTTATAATTAGCATACATTGTTTTTGGTTACGCAATTTGTTGATTACTTCGCTAATGCTTCTTAATGCATCTATATCTAGTCCAGAGTCGGGTTCATCTAAGATAGCGAGCCTTGGTTTAGACAAGATCATTTGAAGAATTTCATTCCTTTTTTTCTCTCCTCCCGAGAATCCTTCGTTCAAGTTTCTATGTAAGAAAGTTTGGTCCATTGAAACTAAATCAAGAATTGGAGAAAGGATTTCCAAAAATTCTAAAGGATCTAAATCTTTTAAGCCTTGTTTTTTTCTTTTTTGGTTATAAACTGCCCTGAGAAAGTCTGCATTATTAACACCTGTGATTTCTATGGGATATTGAAATCCTAGAAAAACTCCTAAATTAGATCTTTCTTCGGGAGTTGCTTGTGTAATATCAATATTTTCAACAAAGATTTTGCCTTCTATTACTTTATATGATGGATGGCCTGCGATAACTTTTAAGAGGGAGCTTTTGCCTGAACCGTTAGGTCCCATAATCACATGAGTTTCATTAGTTTTAATTTGCAGATTTATGTTGTGTAAGACTTCGAATTCATTCACACAGGCCTTTAAGTTTTGAATTGTCAAAACAGATGTTTCTTTCATTCACCCAATACTTCCTTCTAGTTTTATGTTTAATAATTTGTTCGCTTCCAAAGCGAATTCCATAGGTAGTTTGTTGCACACATCTTGACAAAAACCTGAAACAATCATGTTGAGAGCTTCTTCTATATTGATTCCTCGTTGCTGAAAATAAAAAATTTGTTCCTCTCCAATTCTTGAAACAAAAGCTTCATGTTCGACTTTAGATAGAGAATTGTGGACATGTAGATTAGGATAGGTATTAGATTCAGAGCCTTTTCCTATTAAAAGAGAATCGCACTGTGAACGGTTATCTGAATAAATTGCACTTCCTGATATTTTTACTAGTCCTCTATATGTGTTCTTTGAAACTCCGCCAGAGATGCCTTTTGAAATAACTAGGCTTTTTGACTGTCTTCCAAAATGCAACATTTTTGTGCCCGTATCCGCCTCCTGCGCATTATTCGTTAGTGTAACTGAAAAGAATTCTCCTGTCGATCGTTTTCCTTTTAATAAACAGCTAGGATATTTCCATGTAATAGCAGAGCCAGTCTCTAATTGTGTCCAAGAGATTTTTGAATTTTCTCCTTGGCATAAACCTCTTTTAGTAACGAAATTATAGACACCCCCCTCTCCCTTATTGTTTCCTGCGTACCAGTTCTGTACAGTTGAATAGTTGATAGTAGCATTCTTGAAACAAATCAATTCAACGACCGCTGCATGTAATTGATTGGTATCAAATTGTGGTGCTGTGCATCCTTCAAGATAATTAACAAAAGAGTTTTCGTCAGCTATTATCAGAGTTCGTTCAAATTGTCCTGCCTCTTTATTATTAATTCTAAAATAAGTTGATAAATCCACTGGGCATCGGATATTTTTTGGTATATAGCAAAAAGAACCGTCTGTAAACACGGCTGAATTTAAGGCAGCGAAGTAGTTATCTCCAGCAGGGACTATGGATCCCAAATATTTTTTTATTAAATTCGGGTATGCTTTTATTGCCTCAGAAATAGAGCAAAAAATTATTCCTTGTTCTTTCAGTTCTTTTTGTAAAGTTGTCCCAAAAGAAATGCTATCAAAGACAGCATCTACAGCAATCTTGGGCTGCTTGTTGTTTGGTTTAATAGGTACGCCTAGTTTTTCAAAAGTTGCGAGTATTTCTTCTGAAATTGTCTGTGCTTTATTTTTTCCTTGTTCTAGTTTTGGGCTTGCGTAACAAAGGACATCATTAAAATTTATTTCATTATGATGCAGATGCCCCCAATCGGGAGCTTGCATTTTTTTCCATATTTGATAAGCTTTAAGCCTAAATTTTAAGATAAAATCAGGCTCTTGTTTTTTATGTGACATTAGCCTTATAATTTCTTCGTTAATTCCTTTTGGGAACTCTTCAGATTGTATTTCAGTAGAGAATCCATATTTATATGGTTTATTTAGTATGTTCTGAATGTTTGAAGATTTTTTTCTATCTATCATCTGTTTTTTGTTCCAAATATTATATTTTTCTGATTGTTTATTGCACTTACAAAATATATGTTAGAAAACATAAGCAGCAACGTGAGATTAAAGTCAAATTTTCTTTTATACTATGTTATAATTGGAACACGATAAGAATGTATAATTACACAATTTATCATCCTGTAAAAATTTCAGGAAGAGGATTATATACAGGCATAAATTCAACCATTACAATTTATCCTGAGTTGCCTCATGTAGGTATTTATTTTCTTAGAACTGATTTAACTGATTATCCCATTGTTCCTATAATACCTAGCACATTATTGGTTCTAAACTCTAAGTTATCTACCGTTTTAGGGTTTCATGATGATTATTCAATTATGTTGATAGAACATTTGATGTCAGCTATTAGTTTGTCACAATTAACTGATCTTAAAATTATACTTGAAGGCCCTGAAATTCCTATTTTAGATGGATCTTCTATTATTTGGCTTAAGTTACTCCAACAAGCTAAAATTTATATAACAAGTTTAAGTAATTGTATTATTTTCAAGTCAAGCTGTACGTTCTTTATTCAAACAAAAGACACTTTTATTATTTCTTTCCCCTATACAAGTTTGGCAATAAATACAGGCATAGATTTTAAAAATTGTTTAGCAATCAAATCTCAGTGGATTACAATTCTTGATTTACTAATTAACAGGTTTGAATTGGTAGGCATTGCATCATCTCGAACGTTTGGCGATTTTAACCAGATCAATATTTTAATCAATGAAGGCTTTTTTCAGGGAGCTAATTTATATAATGCCCTTGCTTTTCAATTAGGAAATTGGTGTAATGGTCCTTTAAGATTTATTTGTGAGCCTGCAAAGCATAAAGTTTTGGATTTAATTGGGGACTTGAGGTTGTTGGGCGTTTACAACATGTTTTTTCTGATTGGTTATAAAACCAACCATTTCGTCAATTCACAGTTGGTACAGTTTTTTAAAAAACTGGATAAGTAAGTAATCAAAGATATGACAAATATACATTCTACTGCCATAGTTCATCCCGCCGCCTCTTTGGGTCGAAATGTAGTAGTAGGACCTTATAGCATAATAGGTTCTGATGTTAGTATAGGCGATTATACTAGAATAGGTCCTCATGTGGTAATAACTGGGAAAACAGTCATAGGCTGTAACAATCAGATTTTATCTGGTTGTATTCTTGGTAGTGTCCCTCAGGATTTAAGATATATAGATTCTGAATTGACGGGTCTTTATATAGGCAACAATAATCTAATTAGAGAAAATGTTACAGTTCATAGGGCAAGTGGAAATGGTGTTACATATATAGGTAACAATAATTTAATTATGGTTAATTGCCATGTTGCTCATGACTGTCAGATAAGAAATAACATAATAATATCTAATTCCGTATCTTTAGCTGGGCATGTTATTATTGATTCTTGTGTTATCATTGGAGGACATGCTGGGTTACATCAGTTTGTTCATGTTGGCGCCCTATCAATGATTGCCGCAATGTCTAAAATTGAAAAAAATGTTTTACCATTTGTTGTTGTTAGTGGTATGCCTGCAATTACTAGAACAATTAACTTGGTTGGCTTAAAACGTTATGGCATTAGTAAAACAGATATAAATTATATTAGATTAATGTTAGAAAATCTTAAGGTCCAGCCTCTAGCCTTTGATACTTACTCGATTTTTAAAAAGTTTAAGTCTGACAATTTGCTTAAAAGAAATGTTGCAGTCCAATACTTTTCTGATTTTTTATTTAATTCGTTTAGGGCAAGAGGCTTTATTCCTTTTAAAGTTCCAAAAAAATAGATTAAGTTATGACTTACTCGAACATTTATTTTTGTAACCAATAATAGTGATTTTAATAGGTCAAGTGTAGTTTTAATAATATGATTAAATATCTAATAAGAATAAATGAGTAAAACTTATGATAACAGATAGTCAAGTTTTTATCGGCCTTGTTATAGCGCTTGTCCCAGCTATTTTAGCTTTTAAATTGGGGTTATCTTTATACGAATAAATCAATAAATAAACTCTAGGAAGAAGTTTCTTAGAAGTTAATTCTGTGTTAATGAATTGAGCTAATGCTAGATAATGTATAAACGAGATACTATCGCTGCTATCGCTACTTGTCCAAACGGCGGGGGAGTTTCTATTTTAAGATTATCAGGAAGTAAATCTATTGATGTAGTAAAAACTGTTAGTTTGGTTTCTTCTAATCAGTGTTGGCATAGCCATTGCATTTTATATGGTTGGATCAAGGATAATGAAGATCAAAGCTTTGTTGATGAAGTTCTAATTCTATTAATGATGGCGCCACGCTCTTATACAGCAGAGAATGTTGTTGAAATTCATTGCCATGCTAGTATTGTTTTAGCTAATGAAATTCTAAGAATTTTGGTTAAACAAGGAGTTAGATTAGCAAAGCCAGGCGAATTTACTATGAGAGCTTTTTTAAATGGTCGCATTGGCTTGTCGCAAGTAGAAAGTGTTTTAAAAGTTATTCATTCTAAAACAATTGCTTCTGCTAAATTGGCAGCAAACACTCTTCGAAGAGGTGGATCCGAGAGAATTCGGAGACTTAAGCATACTCTTTCCTTGCTTCTCGCAGATTTGGAGTTTCATATTGATTTTTCTGATGAATTTATTGATGTGGATAGTATTGAAGATGAGCTCAGGTCAACCATTCAAAGTAGTTTGCTCGATATAAAAGATCTGATTAGCAGTTACAATAAAGTTAGCAAATTAAATGAGGGAACTAAAGTTTGTATAATAGGCAAACCAAATGTTGGTAAATCTAGTTTATTGAATGCTATAGCAAAACGTGAGTGTTCAATCGTTACGAATTTTCCAGGTACGACTAGAGATATTGTTAGTTTTGAGACCATGTTGGGGAATACCTTGGTACGATTATATGATACAGCGGGAATTCGACAATCAGTTGATGAAATTGAAAAAATAGGAATCTCAAAGACAGAATTGTTTGTTGACGAATGTCAGATTGTATTTTTTGTTTTGGATGCGATTCAAGGGCTGTCATCAGAAGATTCTGTGATATTCAATAAGTTAAATCTGATGAATAAAAATTTTGTAATTTTAATTAATAAAATAGATAAAAAAGTTCAGAGAAAAATTGATGAAATTTACGAAACCTTAAAATGCAGTAATCGTAGAATTATTGAGGTTTCCGCTATTAAGAATATAGGGCTTGAGAAGTTAAACAATTGTATTTTAGATCTTTCTTCTAAAGAAGACTTTGATTTACCTGTGCATTTTAGTGTTAATTGTAAGTATTTGGAAATTCTTAATAATATATATTTAATCTTAGATGAGTTATACACAGGCAGTTTAAACAAAAGTGTAACTTCTTATGACTTTATTGCTGTAGAGTTAAGAAGAGTTTTGCAAGGGCTTAATCAGATTACTGGAGATGAAGTAGTTGAAAATAATGTTCTAGATGCGATTTTTAGTAAATTTTGTGTTGGAAAGTAAAGAAAGAAATTAATTTTTATCAGATAAGTTTGAATCAAAAATTTAAAACGCTAACAATGACTAGTACAGCTGATGTATTTGATAAAAAGGATCAGTTTAATTTTGTTTTTCCTTTTACCGCGATAGTTGGTCAAGAAGAAATGAAAATCTCTTTATTATTAAATGTGGTCGATCCCAAAATAGGTGGTGTTATGATAATGGGCGATAGAGGAACAGGCAAAACTACTACGATTAGAGCTTTAGTAGACATATTGCCAGATATACTGGTGGTCAAAGATGATCCTTATAACTCTCACCCTCATGATGTTGATCTTATGAGTAGTGAAGTTCAAGCACTAGTTCTTAATAGAATGAATATTGAAACATGTTATACAAAAGTTCCGCTTGTAGATCTTCCACTAGGCGCAACTGAGGATCGTGTATGTGGTTCAATAGATATAGAGAAAGCTTTGAGCGAAGGCAAAAAGTCCTTTGAACCAGGATTGCTTGCTAAAGCAAATAGGGGATTGTTATACGTGGATGAGATAAATTTACTAGATGATCACTTGGTTGATGTTTTGCTTGATTGCTCTGCTTCCGGATGGAACCTCGTAGAAAGAGAAGGTATTTCCGTAAAACACCCCTCTAAATTTGTTTTAATAGGCTCTGGGAATCCTGAAGAAGGTGAGTTGCGCCCCCAATTATTAGATCGCTTTGGGCTGCATGCTGAAATCAAGACTGTAAAAGATCCAGAATTAAGAGTTAAAATTGTAGAAGAGCGAACTGAATTCGATAAAGATCCAGTCGCATATATTAGAAAGTTCTCTAAGAGCCAGGATGAGTTGAGAGAAAAAATTATTAATGCACAAAATCTGTTGCCAAAAGTAGAGATGCCTCGAGAACTTAAATTTAACATTTCAAAAATTTGTGGAATATTAGATATTGATGGTCTCAGAGGAGATATAGTCACCAACAGGGCTTCAAAAGCCTATGCAGCAATTCAGCAACGAAATGTTGTGGAGATCGGAGATATACAGAAAGTAATTGTGTCATGTTTGCGTCATCGTCTCAGGAAAGATCCCTTGGAGATTATTGAGTCTGGGGAAAAGATACAAAAAGCGTTCACTAACATTTTCTAAATGTTATAAATTTTAAGATGATATCGGGGCTGAAAGGATATTCGACATATTAATTTCGTGCGCTATGATGCAAGCCGAGAATGCTTATCTCGTAAAAAAGCAGACAAAGAAATAAATGCAAACAATATTATTGAAATTAGCAATATTAGAAAACCAGCTCTAGTAGTCTAGCCTGATTCAGTTATTTCTAAATTATTTATGTTATGTTATTTAAGCTTGTAGTAACTATCTAGTGTACAATTTCTATGGACGTGGGTTCAATTCCCACCAGCTCCACAACATTATGTTGCAAGCATCTATGGCCGAGTGGCTTAAGGCAGCGGACTCATAATCCGTCGACATAATGTCATCGCTGGTTCAAATCCGGCTAGATGCAAAGTTTAATAACCAATATTTTGTATTTAATCATTTAACTTTTAAATGTTAGGCGGAGAACTTTTGAAATATAAGTCTAGCAAAGAAAGTCATATATTGATTAATGAAAACATTAATTTCCCATGTGTTAGGGTTGTAGATGTGACTGGGAAACAGCTCGGGATTTTAGATACTAGACAAGCTGTCGAGTATGCAAAAAATCAAGGGGTAGATTTGGTTTTAGTTAATGAAATTTCCGATCCTCCAGTATGCAAACTTATTGATTATGGAAAACACAAGTTCATTGTTGAAAAAAGGGTCAAAGAAGGTAGAAAGAAACAATCTGGTGCTTTAGTTAAAGAGGTTAAAATGACCTACAAGATAAATGAACATGATTATGAAACCAGGCTCAATCAAGCATTTAAATTTTTAAAATCTGGTAATAAAGTTAAAGTTACTTTAACTTTCAAGGGGAGAGAAATTCAACATTTGAGTTTAGGTACTATGCTTTTAAATCGGCTTATGACTGATTTACAACAGATTGCTGAGGTCAAAAGAAGTCCTTATCAAGATGGAAAGACTATGATTTTAATTTTAACACCTAAGATTGTTGATCCTCAATAATGAATATGAGACTTTTTGCTTATGATATTAATAAAAAAATAGCTACGAGACAGATTCTGGATGGTGTGACGCTTTCGTTAAAGCAAGGAGAAATAATTGGTTTATTAGGTCCTAATGGTTCAGGGAAGTCTTCTTTATTTTCAATTATGGCTGGAATAGAAAAGCCCTCTTCTGGGGCCATCTATATAAATCATTGTGATATAACTAAATATGAAATAAGTGAAAGGAGTGGCTTGGGAATATCTTATTTACCACAAGAAAGTATTTTGTTGATTAATTTATCTGTTGCTCAAAATTTGTTGGCTGCTATGGAAGGAAGAAAATTTTCATATGCTGAAAAGTTAAAAAAAATTAAATATGTTTTGGATTTATTTAAAATATCTAGTTTAGCTAATAATTTGTGTTCATCATTATCTGGCGGTGAAAAAAGAAAAGTAGAAATAGCTAAGTCTGTAGTTAATAATCCTTTTTTTCTTTTTTTAGATGAACCATTCTCGGGTGTAGACCCGATGTCTATTTCAGAAATCCGTAGGCTGATTCAAACTTTGAGCTTATCCAATTTAGGCATAGTCATTACGGATCATAATGTCTCTGAAGTGCTCCAGACGATTCAGCGTGGGTATATTTTATTCTCAGGGAAGTTACTTGCTAATGGATCTCGGCATGAGCTTTTCGCGAATGAAGAAGTAAGAAAAAAATATTTAGGTTATGATTATGATACTCATAATATTTAATTGAGTTAATAATTTATGGCACTTTTGTTAAGTGAATTATTAAAAATCACTACTCAACTTATTCAATATTTTATTGATTTTACTATTTTAGACTCTTATTTGTTTAAGTCATTAGTTTTGCCATTTTTATTTTGTTGGGTTTCTTTTGTATTCATTGAATTATCTGTCGGATGTGTTAATCAACTAATGAGTGATCTTTCCAGCGGGTTACCTTTAGAAATATCTTTGCAGATTTTACTTCTTTATCTTCCTTTGTATGCTTATTTTGCCTTACCTATAACATCTTTTTTTAGCGGGTTAATTTCGTTTAGAATAAAAAATTATAGTAACCAGTTATTAGGAGTATATATTACATCCATAAGTTTCAGTCGTTTGTTTAGGTCAGTTTTAATTTTCACTAGTGCTATATGTGGAACAACCTGGTGTATAAGCGAAATTATTATTCCCGTATCTAGCAATTCATTACAGGTCTTACATAGGAAAGCTTCTCTGTGTGCTAGAAATAGTATATGTAGTGAAACCTCATCTGGTATTTTCACAAATTATTATAATTCTCAATCTAAGAAGGCCCCGTTGAAGGAGCTAAAAGGCGTATTGTACATTAAGCATTTTAATCATTTAAATGCTTATCAATTAATTTATCTTGATTTTAATAATGAAAATTTAAAGCAATTATTTTTAGCAGATTCAGCAAAGTTTGATCACTTTTCAAGAAACTGGCTGTTCGAAAATATGCACATTTTTTCTTTTGATTATGATAAAGAACTCTTTGTTGATAGCTTTAATATAAATATGAATTTGTGTAACTTATCAATTTTAGATTTAAAGTTAAATGCAGTCATAAATAAGTCGCAGTTTTCTCCATTTTGGATGAACGCAGCCTCAATCAAAATGTATAAAGAGTTATCACACTTAAAGACTTACAGTAAGAGTTGGCGCAAACTAAGCTTGAGATTATATCAAAAGTATTTTACCCCTATAAGTTCTATATTTTTATACTCGACGGGGGCATTAATGGGCAGTTTTAGGTATAAAACTCAATATTTATCTTTCTTTATTGGAATTCTAATAGCTTTTCAATTTTACTTATCTACTTTTGTTACTGAGAGTGCTGTCATACTGGGCATCATTCCTATTTATTTCTCTTTTATTGTGCCCACTTCGCTTACTGTGATTTTACTGCTTGTATTGCGTCGTATTTCTTTGTAATATTGTTATATTTTTGCATTAATATGAAATATACTCTCTCCGTATTAGTTGAAGATGAAGCTGGCGTTTTGACACGTATCGCAGGGTTGTTTGCTAGACGAGGATTTAACATAGAAAGTTTAGCTGTTGGACCTGCTGAACAAAAAGGCATCTCAAGGATTACAATGGTTGTACCTGGTGATGATCGCACAGTTGAACAGTTAACAAAGCAACTTTATAAACTAGTTAATATTTTAAAAGTAGATAATATTACAGAGATTCCTTGTGTTGAGCGTGAACTCATACTAGTAAAAATTAATGCTAGTACTAGTTCCAGACCAGAAATTTTAAGTATTTTGCAAGTATTTAGAGCTAAAGTAGTAGATTTATCAGAAAATCTGTTAGTTTTAGAATTGACAGGGGATCCAGGTAAAGTAGCTGCAATTCAACAGCTACTGCAAAAATTTGGAATAATAGAAATTGCAAGAACTGGCAAAATAGCGTTAACAAGAACATCTAAAGTAAACACAGAGTTTTTGAAAAGTATCTCCATGGAAATTTAAATACTTTTGCTCTATTTTGTTTTGGGGATAGAGGGACTTGAACCCTCATGATTATTACTAATCAACAGATTTTAAGTCTGTTGTGTCTACCATTTCACCATATCCCCTTTTTATAGGCGGCACCCAGATTCGAACTGGGGGTAAAAGATTTGCAGTCTTCTGCCTTTCCGCTTGGCCATGCCGCCAATTTTTGCCATATTTGTTTTACTATTTAATGCTTATTATAATAACAATATGGCAAAGGTACCAACTAATGTGTTAATATTATTTCTTCATTTTTATCAGTACTTTTTGTACTATAATTTGCTATTCTAGGTATTGAATAACCGACTTTTCAATATATCTTCAGCCTGGATGGTTGTTAAGTTACTTTTTGTTACTATTTTGCTGGATAAATTAAAAATCCTATTGGCATGTCTCATTCTAGCCCTATCTATAGCATTTCTTACGCTTCTAGCATTTGCAAAATGAGGTTGGAGCATTCTTTTTTTTATGTAGTCTAGAAATACCAATTCAGCTTCTTTTGTTAATTGATATTGCTGTTCTTGAAGCATCATTTCAGCTATTTTTAAAAGCTCTTCTGGTCTATATTCAGGAAAATCAACATGATTTGCTACGCGAGATGCTAGACCAGGATTGGAAGCATAGAATTTATCCATTTTTTCCTTGTACCCAGCGAAAATTATTACGAGGTCTTCACGTTGATTTTCCATAACTTGTAATAAGATTTCAATAGCCTCTGAACCATAATCTCTTTCGTTATCAGGTTTGTATAAATAGTATGCTTCATCTATGAACAACACCCCTCCCATTGCCTTTTTAAGAACTTCTTTCGTTTTAGGCGCTGTATGTCCGATATACTGTCCCACAAGATCATCTCTTGTAACTGTTACTAAGTGTCCTTTTTTAATATAGTTTAGCTTATATAGAATATCAGCCATCTTAGTAGCTACTGTTGTTTTGCCAGTGCCTGGGGGGCCAGTAAAAGACATGTGCAAACCTGGATTAGATGAAGAAAGTCCAACTTTTTGTCTTAACCTATCTACTAAAAGCAAAGCAGCAATTTCTCTGATTCTGTTTTTTACTGGCTTTAGTCCTATAAGTTCTTGATTTAGGTCGTCTAAGACTTCTTGAATTTTAGTCTTATTAAATTCTTCTTGTAAGTTAACAAGAGTATGTTTGTCAGTTTTCTCTAATGCTGTTGGAGTTATACCCATTCTTTTTGTTTTCCCTTTTCTATATTTGGCTAGATTTTGGTTATTCTATTTATTCATAAGATTGTTTTTTATGTAAAAAACAATCTTATGAGTCTTCATATTTATACTAATATCTTTCACCTTCTGGCTTTTCAGTTGCGTAGCTATGGATTTGATATCTTTGTACTCTGTCATTAGACTCAATTCTTCTGAGTACAAATCCAGGTTCATGGGCAGGCCTATTGACCATAAAGGACATTGCTGTACTTTCAACTCCTTTGGTTGAATCAAAAGCTAATAGCTTAATATAATAGTTGCTTTTCTCTTTTCGACAAGCTTCAACTTCAAACATAATTGCCGCAGGGTCTTTGACATCAAATAAAGGCAGTCCCCACATTTCCCAGTAAGAATTCCGTGGGTGAGGGTCATCTGTATATTCTACACTCAATGCCCATCCTTTATTTATGGCATATTGAATTTGTTTTCTGATTTGATCATTTGTCAGGTCTGGTAGAAAAGAAAATGTTCCTTGTGTAACTCTCACTTGAGATCCTCCTTTTTAGAAATTTTTAGTTGTCTATTTATTTATATATTTGATTGATTAATATGGCCAAAATTGTTATACATTTGCAGTTGGTGTCTCAACAAAATCAGCAGTATCGGTTGAAGTAAAGTTAAAGGAGATATCTTTCCATAAATCTAAAGATGTCTGTAGTGGTCCACATGTTCTCGCAGCTTCTTTTAAAATTTGAGGACCTTCGTTTACATAATCACGTCCTTCATTTCTTGCAAGTACTATTGCTTCCAAAGCAACTCTATTTGCTGTCGCTCCTGCTTGTATTCCATCTGGATGACCTAAAGTGCCACCACCGAATTGAAGCACAACATCATCGCCGAGATATTTTAATAATAAATGCATTTGTCCAGCATGTATACCTCCAGAAGCTACTGGAACCGTTTTTCTTAAAGAAGCCCAGTCCATTTCAAAGAACAATCCCTGAGGCAAATTTACATCTAGTTTTGGCAACAGGAGTGTGTTGTAAAATCCTTTAACTATTATTGGATCTCCCTCTAGTTTACCTACGACTGTTCCAGCGTGAATATGGTCTACACCAGCCATTCTCATCCACTTGCAAATAACTCGGAAGTTGATTCCGTGGTTTTTTTGGCGCGCGTAAGTTGAGTTTCCTGCTCTGTGTAAATGTAAAATCATATTATTTTCGCGTGCCCAAATAGCCATAGATTGAATAGCTGTGTATCCTATTACTAAATCTATCATTATGATGATTGAGCCCACTTCTTTTGCACATGCAGCTCTGTTATACATCTCTTCCATTGTTGCTGCAGTCACATTTAGATAAGAACCTTTTATTTCTCCAGTTGCTGCAGATGCACGGTTAACTCCTTCCATCACGTACAAGAACCTTTCTCTCCATCTCATGAATGGTTGAGAATTTATGTTTTCATCATCTTTAAGGAAATTCAAGCCTCCTTTTAAGCCTTCGTAAACAACCCGTCCATAGTTTTTACTAGAAAGCCCTAGTTTAGGTTTTACAGTAGCACCTAGAAAAGGCTTGCCAAACATATTCAAACGTTCTCTTTCAACGACTACGCCAGTCGCAGGTCCTTGGAAAGTTTTCAAGTATCCTATAGGTATTCTCATGTCTTCCAGCCTCAATGCTGCTAAAGCTTTAAACCCGAAAACGTTTCCGATTATCGATGCTGTTAAATTTGCTATAGATCCTTCTTCGAATAAATCCAGGTCGTAGGCAATGTAGGCGAAATATTGATCTGGAGAATTAGGCACTTGATCAACTCTGTAAGCTTTTGCTCTGTAAACATCACAGGCTGTAAGTAAATCGCACCAAATCACGGTCCATGTAGCTGTTGAAGATTCTCCTGCTACCGCGGCAGAAGCTTCAATAGGGTCAACCCCAGGTTGAGGAGTAACTCTAAATAGTGCTAAGATATCAGTGTCTTTTACAACATAGTTCGGATCCCAATATCCCATTTTCGCATATGGTATTACGCCAGATTCATACCTTTTATTTTTCAGACGTGTTCGTTCTTGCACAGACTGAGCCATTAACTCCTCCTAATTTTATAAAGTTTGTAACATTGTTTAGTAGTGATTAAGGGTTCACTCCCAATATAAATCTATCATCACATGTGATTTTTTTTTTATAACTTTGCTTATTGATATAATAATTTATTATAATTTTTATTGTTAACAATAATCGCAGTAGCGACTAGATATTTAGTTTCACTTTATTCTTATTATATCTTTATGTTATTATATTAATGGTATCATGCTATTTATTATAAAATCAGGATCATGCCTTCTCCAATACAAGTAACAGATTTTTCTTTTGAGAAAGAAGTAGTTAATAGTGAAAAACTAGTGTTAGTAGATTTCTGGGCACCTTGGTGTGGCCCATGCAGAATGATTTCACCAGTTATTGATGAATTGGCACAGGAATACGTTGAACAAGTTAAAATAGTTAAAATTAACACAGACGAAAACCCCTCTATATCTGCTGAATATGGTATAAGAAGTATACCAACTCTTATGTTATTTAAAGATGGTAAACGAGTAGACACAGTAATCGGTGCTGTGCCTAAATCAACCTTAACAAATGCTCTAAAGAAATATTTATGAGTAGATTTTGTGAATTAACTTTAAAAAAACCAATAATGCATGCAGGATTACTTATTCTCATAAGCGCAATTCATATCTCCAAATGGTAAATTTGCATTATAAGAAAATTTACTCTTATAAAATGCAGTGTCATATCAAAGTTAGAATCTCTACTAAAGCAATTAAGTTATTAAAGAAAAATAAAATAGAAAAAATTTTAAAAACCTCTCATTTATCTATTAAGCAAAAATTTATTAAATAGGTATTATGAAAATTCTTTAAAAGAAATAATGTTCCCAAATATTGTGAATCTAAAAATATGGCCAGTAGAATTAGCATATTCATCATTAAATAAAGATTTCGTTAGCTTATCAGCAGAAAAAGAAATAAATAATAAAATTGAGGAGACTATAGAAAGTCATTGCTTAAAAAAGCAAGGCATAAGAATTCGTTCTCCTTATGGTTTGCGTACTTTAAAAGTACTACAAGCTTGTCCAAAGAAAGAAGATTTGGTTCTTCAAAGAGGCTGTATTAAAATTGCTCTACCTTTTAGTGGGATTTTAAGCTCTTATCAGAGTAAATGTCAATATATGCAGGGGTTGAATAATCATTTAAGAAATACGTTAAATAATGTTGTTGTTTACGTTGTTACGAACTCGTCAGATGAATTGGTTTCCGTAGCTTCGAGATCATTGATGTATAGGGGCAGAGGAATATCTTTAGTCGATTTAATTATAGATCTTTATTATCGATATTTCGTTCTAGATAAATATAATTTAACTAATGTTGTTGGTTTTGTTTTCATGGATTATGAAGATTCAAATTTGTTTTTGCGAACAGTTTTACAAAATTGTTATGATAAAGATAAAAAAGCGGCTGTACAAAAGTTGAAACTTGGAGAAGCTTGTAAACTTTTTTTTAACCCTCTTAATGGTATAAAAGTTAGATTTATACCTAGTTCAAAAGAATTAGAGAAGCTTTTTTCTGTTTATCAGAATGAGTTTGATCATATAAGTCTGCACGCAGACCAAAGATTTACTCCTAATTCTTATTCAGGTGTACCAGTCTATTTAGTTTCTAATAAATGGCTAACAAATAAAAGTTTGGTAACTTTAAATCCCAGCTTATCTACTTTGTTGAGCCACGATTTTGTCTTTTTCACATATTTAGATGCTTTAAAATTTTGTAATATAATTGAGGACCTATTACTATATGGGAACAAAGAAGTTGAGAGCAAGCCTTCTATAGTTCTATTTAATTTTGAAGAAATTTTGTTGCATTTGAAAGATGTTGCTTCACTTCAAACAAAAGTACACTTTCTTCCTCCATATAGTGTATGTGATAATGAAAAACTAATACTTGCAGAACTCAAGAAAGTGGGTAGTTCTACTAATCCAGCTTCTACTACTTGGGAGTACTTATCAGTTATTTTAAATAGTGATTTAAATAATAAAAACTAATATTAGTAAGTAGTCTACATTTGCCCCTGCTTATCCTTTCCTAGAATAGAACTCTACAACCAGAAGTTCATTGATTGTTAGATTTACATCTTGTTTATCCATCGTCTTGACTACTCGAGCTCCCATATTATCTTTATTAACTTCCAAGTATTTTGGGAAAAATTTTGTTGTATCGCGTCGAGAATTTAAATCAATAAGTTGTCTAGATTTGTTACTTTTCTTTACATGGATTGTATCTCCAATAGAACATTGAAAACTTGGTATATTAACAATTTTATTATTAACTTCGATATGTTTGTGGCTAACTAATTGGCGAGATGCCGCTATAGTTGGAGCAAGACCAGCTCTTAGAACTATATTGTCCAATCGCATTTCTAGTAAATTTAATAAGTACGATCCGGTAGACCCCCTACTTTTTTTGGCTTTTTTCACATATCTTCTAAGTTGCTTTTCATTGATTCCATAATTAAATCTTATCTTTTGTTTTTCTTGAAGTCTTATAGCATACTCTGACAATTCTTCGTTAGTTGACCATTCTCTCCCTGGTGGGTAATTGTTTTTCACTTTTTTAGTTGTTAAAGCAGGAAGCTCTCCTAAACGACGTATAATTCTTATCTTTGGGCCAGTATAGCGAGACATGAGGTAATTTTTATTTAAGTATATTTTTATTTAAGTGATTATTAAGGCAGTTTGATAGATATTTTTTTAAGTCACAAAGGTCTTAAGCCGGATTTTGTTCTTTTCTTTTTGAAAAGGGCAATAGTTTATCTTGAGTGATTTATTCACTTCAAGCAGGGTTGAACTCTAAATAAAAGACATAAATTATTTTCTATAGCCTTGCTTCTTTTTAGGGGTTTGCCTATGTAATGTCTCGCGACATCACAGGTGTATTTCTATTCACCTTTGCACCTTGGCTAGATAATTGCTGTATTTCTCTGTGGCACTTTCCTGTCAATGATAGACTGGGTATTACCCAGCTATTAATGTCTTTAACTAAAAGTCCGGACTTTCCTCAAGTAGTCAAATTAAATTAAGACTAACTTATTATTGCCTTTGCCTTTTGCAACTTTTTAGTTGATTTTAACAAATTTATTGGTATACTAATTTTTAAATTGTATTTAGAATATTGTAAATATGTATATTGACTTAGCTTAGGTAAATAATGGTAAGTTGAATATAAAGATTAGATAAAATAAATAAACTTAATATAAGTGTAACATAATCTATTGAAGTCTTATGATAAAAATTCGATTGAAGCGTTATGGAAAAAAAAATCGTCCTACCTATAGAATCGTGTTAATAGAAAGCCAAAAGCCTAGGGATAGTAAAACTATAGAAGAGCTAGGCCATTATGATCCTTTACTAAAACAAGCAAATTTTAAATTTGATGAAATTATGAAAAGAGTTGGTCAAGGAGCTCGTCTAACTTCTAGAGTAAGATATATTTTAAAACAGTTTTCATAAACATAAATTAATCATAAAAATTAAGTAGGACAAAGCTTTGAAACAATACAAAATTAAAGTGCTATGGTTAAGGAATAATATTGCTATAGCAGTTGATCGATTGATTGGCGATAGTCTTTTCCCTATGACTTATTATTATTTTTGGCCTAGAACAGATGCTTGGGAGCAATTAAAAATTGAACTTGATTCCCAGCCAGGACTATTTGCTAAAGATAAAGTTGTGATATTAAACCAAGTTACTCGGATTATAGATTATTGGCAAGAAAATAAAAAAAGCGTCTTTCCTAATCTGAGTGAACTTCAGTCACATTTTCCGGATCTTATATGTTCTGGTTGTTATTAAGATTTATCAAGTTTATTTTTCCACAGCTTGCTGTAGAAATTAGTTATTTTTTTTGTCTCGATTTACAATCACACATTCTGTAGTTAATACCATTGATGCTATGGAAGCAGCATTTTGTATAGCTGATCTAGTGACTTTTGCTGGATCGATTATTCCTGCATCGTACATGTCAACTAAAGAATTTGATAAAGCATCATACCCAATTTCAAAATTTTTATGTTCTAGTGCTTCCACAATCAACGATCCATTTTTACCAGAATTTTCAGCAATTTTGTGTAATGGAGCCAAACTTGCCTGTTCAACAATATTAGCTCCAAGTAATTCATCGGATGATAAATTTATTTTAGCCCACTGTTTTAAATTTGCGGAAATATGGACTAGTGCAGTGCCTCCGCCTGGGACAATACCTTCCTCAATTGCTGCTTTAGTTGCATTAATTGAATCTTCTAATCTTAATTTTTTTTCTTTCATCTCCGTCTCTGTTGCCGCTCCAACTTTTATGACAGCAACACCTCCAATTAATTTGGCTAATCTTTCTTGCAGCTTCTCTTTTTCATAAGATGATTTAGCTATAAGAAGTTGATTTTTAAGTTGTTCGCATCTAGCATGGACCGCTTGTTGGTTCTTGTCTTCAACAATTGTTGTGCTATCCCTTAGAATTGTAGCTCTTCTAGCTTGTCCTAAAACGTCAAGTGTTATTGTTTCTAAGTTTAGCCCTGTTTCTTCAGATATTACTTGGCCATTAGTAAGAATCGCGATGTCTTCTAATAAAGCTTTCTTTCTATCGCCAAACCCAGGAGCGCGAACAGCCACTACGTTTACGATTCCTCTCAACTTATTAATCACTAAGGTTGCTAAAGCCTCTTTTTCTACATCTTCAGCAATTATTAATAGCGGACGATTTGTTTTGTTTATTAGAGTTAGTACAGGGAGCAAATCTTCTTTTACTAAGGTTATCTTTTTATCCGTCATAAGAATATATGGATTTTCTAGGACAACCTCCATTTTCTCTGAATTTGTAATAAAGTATGGAGATATGTAACCTTTTTCAAATTTCATACCTTGAGTAATTTCAAGTTCAGTTATAGCTGATTTTCCCTCTTCTAAAGAAATCACTCCATCTTTACCTACTTTTTGTATAGCGTTTGCAATCATCGATCCTATTTCTTCATCATTTCCTGCTGAAATTGATGAGACTTGGATAATTGATTTAACATCTTCGATAGGCCTTGAGTTCTCTGATATTTTTTGTATTATAAATTGTGAAGCCTTCTCAATCCCTTTTTTTAAGGATATTGGATTAGATCCTGTACTAACGTATTTAAGTCCTTGTTTTATTATTGCATGGGCTAGTACAGTTGCTGTAGTAGTGCCATCGCCAGCCACATCATTTGTCTTAGCCGCAGCTTGACGGATTAAAGATACACCTGTGTTTTCCATATGATTTTTAAGCTCGATTTCTTTGGCGATAGCTATTCCATCGTTAATGATTTGTGGGGCACCATACTTTTTGTCAATAACCACATTTCGCCCCTTAGGCCCTAGAGTAATGCTGACGGCTTTTGCCAAAACGTCTATGCCCCGTTCTAATGCTTTTCTTGCTTGATCTTTATATAAAATGCGTTTTGACATTTTTTGGTTTTTCTATAAGTTTTAATAATTAATTAAATAGTCTGAGCAGTTATTATAACTTTCATAGGCTTGTAGCTCAGCGGATTAGAGCACGTGGCTACGAACCACGGTGTCGGGGGTTCAAGTCCCTCCATGCCTGACTTTTATATTATTTTGATAATATACGGAAGTTTAAAACAAAGATAACAATTTTTGATAGTTTTATTGTTGCTTAATGGAGTTTTTAGTTTTTTCTATTCTATAACTTTAATCAAAATTGAATGGGATGTAGCCAAGTGGTAAGGCAACGGACTTTGACTCCGTTATGCGTAGGTTCGAACCCTACCGTCCCAGATAAATTGGTTAATGCTACATATTTTAATGTGTTATATGTTATAGTTTTAGTTAATTTTATTAAATTCAGTATTAAACTTAAATTAAGTTATTTAAGAGTTATTTTAGCAATGGCTAAAATTCAATTTATTAAAGGAATAGATGAACAAACAGTGCCAGAGATTAGGCTGACAAGATCTCGAGATGGTAACACTGGAACCGCAATCTTTAGTTTTATTAATCCTACAGTTTTTCTCCTGCATTCTAGTTCGCAAAATTATGGCGAAATTACTGGCATGTATCTACAAGATGATGAGGGAGAATTATCGACTCGCAATGTAACAGCTAATTTTGTTAATGGAAAACCTAAAGCTGTTGAAGCAGTTTATTTAATAAGGAATAAAAGCGGGTGGGATAGGTTAATGCGGTTCATAAATAAGTATGCAGAGGATAAAAACATGTCATTTTATAAAAGTTGATTTTAGGTCAGCATTTATTTAAGTTAATAGACTCAATATGTAGTGATTATGGTTTGATTTTTTTGTGTTTGCTTTATAAAATCTGGTTGATGTTTGTTATGATAACTATAACGTGTCAACTTTCAATCGATTTGATCAATCCAGAATTCCACGCCAATGAAGCAAGATAAATATTAAATATAGTTTTGTGGTTTTTACTTCATCCTCCTCCAACAATAGCAATGATTTCAATAGTATCGTCATTGTCTAAATATGTTTTTGACCATAAGCTTGGGGACACAACTTTTTTATTACGCTCTATTGCAATCAAACTCTTGTCTAGTCGCAAATTATTGATTAACTCGTTTAATGTGGTGTTACTAAAACACACCCAGGGTTTGCCATTAACATTTATTCTTATTGAGGTTTTTACATTTGTCATTTAACTGTGTGTTTTTATAGACAATTTTTTTAATTTTTATTAAGTATTGTATTCGTGGCGGACGTGGCCAAGTGGTTAAGGCAATGGATTGTGGCTCCATTACTGCGCGGGTTCAAGTCCCGTCGTTCGCCCTTTTTGTTTAGTTTGTTAGTTTATTTTTTTAGTCGCATTTAATATTTAAATTACAATTTTGTTTTTTATTGATTTTATTACCAGTTCAGAACGATTGTTTGATTGTGATTTTTTCAACATCTTAGAAACATAATTCTCGACATAACGAGCACCGATAAATGTTAACTTTTTAATTTTTTTATTTACTACTCCTTGAGCAATTAAGTTAAGTATGCATTGTTCTTTTTCAGTTAGTTTGATAGGTTTGATTCCGACATTTTGTTTTTTTAATAACTTGTAAGACTTTTTTGGTCGTTTTAGCTTATAATGTCTTTTTATCAAATTATTTATGATTGCTATTAGTTCGTCAGGATCAAACGGTTTTGATAAATAAATTGAACAACCAGTTTCATATCCACGAATTCTATCTAGCGTTAAAGCTTTAGCTGTCAGCAATATTAATGGAAGTTCTAAATTAGGTCTTTTAATTCGCAAAAGGGATATAAATTGATATCCATCAATTTGAGGCATCATAATATCTAAAATTATTAAATGAAAAAATTCTCTTGTAAGAATAGAGATTGCCTGCCAAGCATTTTGACAAGTAGATACTTGGAACCCTTTTTCTACTAAATAGGAATAAATTGCATCACAGACAATATTTTCATCATCAATTACTAATATTTTAAATATCATTTCTGTAATTCTTTAAAATCTAAATGGTCCTTCTCAAGACTTTGTGTGCAAATCATCAGGATGGTATTTTGATTTATCCTAAAAATTCGGTAATTAAGATTCAAGGACTGTGTTTATTGCTTAGCGGAATCTTACAGCATTACAACATGTCAAATCACAAGAAATGCCAAACTCTAAGCTTAATATTTAACTGGACTTTCTTTGGAAGTGTCGTGGGATCTTCTGATTGTAAAATCCAGACCAAAGATTTTTATAAGTGTGTAACAGATGTTAGATTACTGCATTTTAGCTTATTTGAATTGGCTGAAGTTGTATGTTCAGATTCTATATTACACTTTGATTTTTTCAAGATATTTAATCAGAGAATAAAAGATATAGAGTTTTTTATTGTTATAACATCTCATAAAAATATTGGTAATAGACTATCTCATTTTATTCTGCTACTAGCATGTTATTTTGGGATTTTTTCTGCAGAAGGAATTTTTTTGAATATATATATCTCTCAGCATGATATTGCTAGCATTTTATCAACAACTAGATCCACGATTACCCGCTTAATTAATCAGCTAAGAAAAGATAATATCATCAGATATTATAGAAAAAGATTAATTTTATTAAAACCTGTTAAGCTAGGGTATTATTTTAGTCATTTTAAGAGATATATTTAACGTTTAATACTGAAACTATATATTAAATATCTTAATCTACATACTTATGAGTAAATTTTATGATTGGTTTCAAGAGAGACTTGAAATCCAGTTAATAGCGGATGATATTTCTGCTAAATATGTTCCTCCTCACGTCAATGTTTTTTATTGTTTTGGTGGTATGACGTTAACTTGTTTCTTAGTACAGCTTGCGACTGGATTTGCTATGACTTTTTATTATAAACCAACAACAATTGAAGCATTTTCGTCCATACAACATATTATGACTCAAGTTTCATTTGGCTGGCTTATTCGGTCTTTGCATAGATGGTCAGCTAGCATGATGGTTTTAATGATGATACTTCATATTTTCAGGGTTTATTTAACAGGAGGCTTTAAAAAACCGCGGGAGCTCACATGGATTACAGGAGTCATTCTGGCGGTATTGACGGTTTCTTTTGGAGTCACAGGCTACTCTTTGCCTTGGGATCAAGTTGGATATTGGGCGTGTAAAATTGTTACTGGAGTTCCAGAAGCTATACCTGTTGTTGGAGATAACGTAGTAGAGATATTAAGAGGTGGAACAGGTGTAGGACAGGCTACTTTAACTCGTTTTTATAGTTTACATACACTATTTTTGCCTGCTTTATCAGTCATATTTTTGTTAGCTCATTTCTTAATGATTAGAAAACAAGGCATTTCCGGTCCTTTATAAAATATAACTAATATTGATTTAAAGAATATGACAATTATCAAAAAACCTGATTTAAACAATGCTTTGTTGAGAGCTAAGCTCGCTAAAGGAATGGGGCATAGTTATTATGGCGAACCGGCTTGGCCCAATGATCTTTTATATACTTTTCCTATAGTTATACTCGGTACTATCACATGTTGTGTAGGTCTGGCAGTTTTAGAGCCTTCTTCTTTAGGAGAGCCAGCGAATCCATTCGCAACACCTTTGGAAATTTTACCTGAATGGTATCTTTATCCAACTTTTAATATGTTGAGGATTATTCCAAATAAACTATTTGGAGTTATTTCTATATCATTGGTTCCTGTCGGCCTAGGCATTGTTCCTTTTGTTGAAAATATTAATAAGTTTCAAAATCCATTTCGCAGGCCAATTGCTACCTCAGTCTTTATTTTCGGTACAGTTACTACTGTATGGCTAGGCATTGGTGCAACGATGTCTATTGATAAAGCCTTAACTTTGGGCATATTTTTTTAATTTTTTCAATTAAATAAGTTTAGACTTTCTAGAATTTTGATGTTACAGCATAATAGACATAAAATATTGTGCTGTAACATCATGTTGTTTATCCTATTTTAGAACTACAGAAGCCCCGGCATCTTCTATTTGTTGCTTAATGTGTTCTGCATCGGCTTGTGATATTGATTGTTTGATTATTTTTGGAACGGATTCTACAAATTCTTTTGCTTCTTTTAATCCAAGGCCAGTTATACTTCTTACTACTTTTAGGATAGCTATTTTTTTATCAGCAGGAACATTCTCAAGTATTACATCCCATTTTTCTTTTACTTCAGCGCTTTCAGGAGTTTGTTGTGTTGTTGTTAAATTTGATGATAGGCCTGTGACAGGCTGTATATTAGATACATTTACTTGAAATGTATCTTCGATTCGTTTAACGAGTTCAGAGGCTTCTAGTAAACTCAACAATTTGATTTTCTCTACAATTTCATCAATTTTGTCCATAATTTTTTTCTAGCTCCTGTAATTTATTGAAATCTATTTTTATAGCGGGACTCATTGTTGTACATAAATACATGTTTTTCCAGTATTTACCTTTTGCACCATTTGGTCTATTTTGATCAATTGACTTCTTAATTGCGATTAAATTATTTAACAAGTCCTCAGCAGTAAAATCAATTTTTCCTATAATCGAGTGTACAATTCCAGATTTATCTGTTCTATATTCTAGTTTACCTTTTTTGAACTCTTGGATAGCATTATATATATCTGAGGTGACACTTCCAGATTTAGGAGAAGGCATTAAGCCCCTGGGCCCCAATATTTTCCCTACTTTAGCTATTACCGGCATCATATCGGGGGTTGTTAATAGTTGATCAAATTCTAAAAAACCATTAGCAATGCTTTCAACCAGATCTTTACTCCCTACAATATCCACTCCGAAGTTTTTTATTTTATTAACTTCTGCTTCATTAGTAATTACAGCGATCTTTGTTCTCTTTCCAGTTCCTTTTGGCAATACGACCGAAGCTCGCAATTGTTGGTCAGAATATTTAGTATTTAAATCTAAACAGCAGTGCACTTCGAAAGTCTCACTGAATTTGGCTTTCGGACCTGATTTCAGTAAGTTTATTGCTTCAATAGGCTCACACATTTTTTCAACGCTGATTTGAGATTGCAGTATTTTGAATCTTCTAGATCTTATTTTAACCATTTCTTTATCTTTAGGTCTCTACTGAGATCCCCATATTTTTTGCTGTACCTTCAATTATTTTTATAGCTTTTGATAGGTCTTTGGTGTTTAGCTCATTTATTTTTATTTTAGCAATATTTTGTATCTCTTTGTAAGAGATACTTCCGACTTGTTCTCTTCTTGGAGCTTTAGTTGCTTTTTCTATGCCTGTAGCTTGTTTCAGTAGTATAGATGCTGGTGGTGTTTTCAAAATAAACGTGAAGCTTTTATCTTCATAAATTTGAATTTCTGCAGGAATAATTGATCCTTTTTGCTCTTCTGTTCGCGCATTGTATTCCTTTACAAACATCATTATGTTGACTCCATGTTGACCTAGCGCAGGACCAACTGGTGGGGCTGGAGTAGCCTTGCCTGCAGGTAGGGCTAGTTTAACTGTTGTTATAATTTTTTTTATCATTGTTTTATTTAATAAACTTTGTAAATAACAAAAGACAAATTGATGCCTTGCCTAATTTCATCAAGAGCCTAATGGGTTAACCTACAGGCTGATATTTTAACATACATTATTGAAGTTATGTTATATGAAGCAACTATTAATAAGAATTCTCAAGCCCGGATTGGAGAAAACAACTTATTAATTAATGTGATCTAAAACGAGCTATTTTTTTATTTCCACGCCTTGAAGGACTTGAACCCTCAGCATTAGGTTTTGGAGACCTATGTTCTTCCCAGTTGAACTAAAGGCGTCTTAATATTTTCCCTGATTTATTTTTTATCACTATTATTTTAATAAAAAAAAGCAGTACAAGAAAGAAGTGTTTATAAAATGATTCATTTTTTTGATATTTTAACAGATTTTGATTATAGAATGTATAATCGGCAAATGATTTTGCCAGAGCTTGGACTGAATGGGCAAATTAACATTAAAAAAAGTAGGGTCCTATGTGTAGGAGCTGGAGCTTTAGGAGCTTCATCCTTAATGTATTTGTGTGCTGCTGGATTTGGTCGGTTAGGTATTGTTGATTTTGATAGAGTTGCAATATCCAATTTACAAAGACAAATCATACATACTTACGAAGCTATAAATACATACAAAACTTTTTCAGCTTTTAATGTTTTAAAGCAGCTAAATATCCATATAAAAATCGATTTATATACAACTCGGCTTTCTAGCTTAAATGCAGTTAAGCTAATCTCTTACTATGATCTAGTAATAGATGCAAGTGATAATTTTGAAACCAAGTGTATTATAAATGATACTTGTCAGTTATTAAAAAAACCTATGATTTATGCAGCTGTTTTAAAGTTCATTGGACAAATAAGTGTTTTTAACTATCGCGGAGGACCAAGTTATAGAACAATATGCTCAAAATTGCCAGATTCTCGTGAATTTGCTTCTTGTTCTGAATCAGGAGTAATAGGAGCTCTTCCAGGAGTTCTAGGAAGCCTTCAAGCTATTGAAGCAGTTAAAGTCATAATAGGCAAAGGTCAAGTTTTAAGTGGAGGTATCCTAACTTTGGATGTTTTTAAAATGTTTATTAGAATTTTTGGTATTGTTTTTTATAAACATTTAATGAGTAATAATATAAGTACAACCTTGAAAAGTCAAGAAGACAAGCAACGTGCTGCGCATAATCAAGAATTAAAAATTTTTAGAAATATTCTTAGTCTCTCACTTAAAGATATAGATTTGATTCTTAAGATGAGTCGATATAGATTTAAATTTTTACTTTTAGATGTTAGAACACAACAGGAGCATATCAACATAAGATTCTTAAAGTCTTCTATTCTACCATACGCTTGTTTAGAGAATGTTAACAAAATTCAATGCATAATTCCAAAATTTGCTTGCAGATATGACTTGATTATATTGTACTGCCAATGCAAGACAAGATCTTTACGAGCGGCAAGAGCCTTAGCTTCATACAATACCAATTTGATAATCATTAGGTTGCATGGAGGTGTAAGTTCTGCTATTGATCACATTAACCAAATGGTAGTAAGCACCAAGTAATCCTTTTGTATATTATCAGTATTAACATATTTGCTGATTATTCTGTTATTCAGAATGAAGTCATAGGTGTAATTGCCAGAGAATAGTAAAAATAATAAATGAAAGATTCCTTTAATGAATATATGAAAATTGGTCGTCTTCCTTACAATTTGGTTGTTGAACGAGTCATTCTTGGCTTAATTATAGAAGGCAGCAACCCTATGGTAGATAAAGTCAAGTCATTGATAAAAAGGAGTTTCTTTTTTGCTAGGTCTCATAGAGCAATTTATCAAGCAATTTTTTATCTTTATGATAATAACAAGACGATTGATTGGATGAGCATTACTTTTTATTTAGTTATAGACACGCAAACAAGCTTCATAATTGTGTATAATCTTTTAAAAAGTGTAAGAGAAGAATTTGCAAGAGCTGAACATAGGCTAGCTCTAAAATCTAATGATGGCGCATGGTTATTCCTTGTTGCAACATTGGCAGAATATGAAGCGAAAAGAAATCATCTAAAAGCTCTCAGCGGCACTAAAAGTAAAATCAACGATTCAAGCATCTCGTTTAGAAAACAGCTTAATGTCCTTCAAGAGAGTGTAAAAAATTTAACATATGGTTTGCCATATAGTAGTAATCGTGTAGAAACTTGGGGCAAAGACATTAAGCATTGTTTAAATAGTTTTATCAATGAACTTGAAAGGAAGTTAAGATTTGAGCAAATAGATGAGTTTTTGCCTACAGGATTCCATCAATTAGATCAATTGATTGGAGGTTTTAGACGAAGGGATTTGATAGTAGTTGGAGGAAGACCTGGAGTAGGAAAAACAATTACTGGATTAAATTTGGCCAGTAAAATCCTTCAGTTACGCACAGATGTTACAGTTCTTTTTTTTAGCTCTGAAATGCCTCTAAAAGATATATTGGTAAGGTTTATGATTATGCATAGCACGCAGGACTTAAGCTTTTTTGATCTTCTTTCAGGTAATCTAAACTTAGAAAAGCTAAGTACAGAACAAGAAAACCTTGGCTGGGCTGATAAACTAATTAATCTTTATGTTGAAGATAGTTTTCAAATTGAATTAAGCGAACTTAGACGTATTTCAGTTGTATTTAAAGAACAGCATCCAAATCTTGGACTTATTGTGATTGATTATTTGCAGATAATAAGAGCTTCTCAAGAAACAGACCCAAGCACTAAATTGCTTCAGAATATGCGATCCTTACAAGTAGCTCAAATTGTTGAATCACTAAAGTTGTTGGCTAGACAATTGAATGTTCCAGTAGTTTTATTATCTCAATTAAGTCGAAATGCCGAATCAAGACCCGGTAAAACGCAGATGCTTTCTGATCTTAGCGAAAGTGGGTTTATAGAGCAGCAGGCAGACGTTGTTATTCTAATTAGTCAGCAGCAAAAAATATCTGGTTTCATGACTCCGCCCCCTCAACATAAGTCAGTTGTAGTTCCTTTTAATCTTACAGTGGCCAAAAATAGAAATGGCCCAACAGGTGAAATTCATCTAGGGCTTTATGTAAAGAAAATGATGCTTGTCTCCATCAAATCTAGCTTATCTGGCTTTAATTAGTTATTAATCTTCTAGGTGCCAGGAACGAGAGTTGAACTCGTGACACGAGGATTTTCAGTCCACTGCTCTACCACCTGAGCTATCCTGGCTTTCAGTTTCATGTTCTTGTTTAACACTTTAATTATATCAATTATCAGACTACCTCTCAACATATCAATAGGAAAAACTGAACAGCTAATTCCTATTGATATTTCTGTTATACTATGCTAGAAAAGCATGTTGGTTATTACTATTGCCTAGTAAAATTTTAACTTGTTTATTTTCATCCACATCAATCATTGCATTATCGCCTTCTTTGATCTTGCCAGACAAAACTTCTTCTGCCAAACTATCTTCAAGCAATCGCACTAGTGCTCTCCTTAAAGGTCTAGCCCCATAGCTTGGGTTATAACCTTCCTCAATTAAAAGATTTTTAAACCTTTCCGTAACTTGCAAGGATATTCCTTGTTGTTTGACCCTTTCAAAAATTTCTCTTAGCATGATATGCGCAATATCTCTAACCTCATCTTTTGTTAATTGTCTAAACACAATTATTTCGTCTACACGATTCAAGAACTCAGGCCTAAAATATTGTTTTAATTCTTCATTAACTAGATTACGCATTCTTGAGTATTGTAGTTCTTCAATATTTTCTTCTAGTTCAAAGCCTAATCCCCCTCCTTTTTTTTCTATTACCTTAGAACCTATATTTGAAGTCATTATTAGTAATGTATTTTTAAAGTCAATAGTACGTCCTTTAGAGTCAGTTAGTCTGCCATCTTCAAGAATTTGAAGTAATAAATTAAAAACGTCAGGATGAGCCTTTTCTATTTCATCAAATAGCACTACTGTATAAGGTCTTTTTCTGACAGCTTCGGTAAGCTGTCCTCCTTCATTATACCCTACATATCCAGGAGGAGATCCTATTAGCTTAGATACTGTATGTCTTTCCATATACTCTGACATGTCAAGTCTAACCATAGCTTCTTCAGATCCAAAAAAATACGAAGCCATTGCCTTGGTCAATTCAGTTTTTCCGACACCAGTTGGTCCTGAAAAAATAAAGCTAGCGATAGGTCTATTTGGATTTTTCAATCCAACTCTCGCCCTTCTAATTGCTTTTGACACAGCAATGACTGCTTCATTTTGACCTACAATCCTAGAATGCAAAGTTTCTTCCATGTGTAGTAATTTTTCAGACTCTGATTTTGTGAGTTTACTTACAGGGATCCCAGTCCAAGAAGATACTATATTGGCGATATCATCTTCGTTAACAATAGGAGGATTTAAAGCCAACTCTTCTTCGATAGCCTCTTTTTTGGCTTTCATTAAAGCTGCCATCTGAACTTTGACTTCTATTTCTCTTTCTCTAAACTGCGAGGCTTCTTCAAAGTCTCCTGATCTTATCAACTCATTTTTTATTTTTTGTATATGGCGAAGTTCTTCATCTAAATATTCTGCGGATGGAGGAAGTTTATAATTCATTAGCCTAACTCTAGAGCTAGCTTCATCAACCAAATCAATAGCTTTATCAGGTAAAAATCTGTCTGCTATATACTGATCAGAGAGTTTAGCTGCTGCTACTATTGCTGAATCTGAAATTTTTAATCTATGGTGTGCTTCGTATCTGTCTCTCAATCCTCTTAAAATTTCAATGGTTTCTTCTACCGTAGGTTCTTCTACCATTACCGGTTGAAATCTTCTCTCGAGTGCAGCATCTTTCTCTATATGCTTTCTGTATTCTTCCAGGGTAGTTGCTCCTATGCATTGAAGCTCACCTCTCGCTAATGCTGGTTTTAAAATGTTTGCAGCGTCTATAGCTCCTTCGGCAGCCCCTGCTCCTATCAAGGTATGAACCTCATCTATGACCAAAATAACGTTGTCTGCCATTCGAATTTCGTCCATAATTTTCTTTAATCTCTCTTCAAATTCTCCTCTATATTTTGTTCCAGCAACTAATAAACTAACGTCTAATGTTATTACTTTTTTATCTTCAAGTGTATCCGGAACTTCATTGTTAATGATGCGTTGAGCTAATCCCTCTGCAATAGCTGTTTTTCCTACTCCAGGCTCTCCTATTAATACTGGGTTATTCTTGGTTCTTCTTCCTAAAATTTGAACTACTCTTTCAATTTCTTTAGCTCTTCCAACTACTGGATCTAATTTTCCTTCTACTGCCATTTGAGTTAAATTTGTTCCAAATTCTTCAAGAGTAGGAACTTTACTCCTACCACTCGTTGCCCCAACAGATACTTCGGAAGTCTCTCCTATCATCCTTATGATGTTGGATCTTAGCTTGGGCAAATCTACGCCTAAGTTTTCTAATACTCTGGCAGCAACTCCCTCTCCTTCTTTGATTAATCCTAGTAAGAGATGCTCTGTTCCCACATAATTATGAGTAAGTATTCGAGATTCTTCAATTGCAAGCTCTAAAATTTTTTTTGCTCTAGGAGTAAATGGTATTTCTATTGCAACAAATCCTGACCCTCGACCAATAATTTTTTCAACTTCTATGCGCGCATCTTTCAGAGTTATTCCCATTGACTTAAGTGCTTTTGCAGCTAAGCCAGTACCTTCGCCTAGTATTCCTAGAAGTATTTGTTCTGTGCCAACAAAATTGTGTCCTAGTCTCCGGGCTTCTTCTTGAGCTAACATTATCACTTTTACTGCTTTTTCTGTGAATCGTTCAAACATATTTTTTTTGTGAGCCCAGCACATATTATTACCTTTGATATTAAGTAATGTTAGCATAGCTTTTAAAAAAAAGGTGTTAGGCTGGATATTCATTTATTAAAGAGCAATTGCTTACTAACTAAGCGATGACTTAAGTTACTGTTCATTCCATTTATTTGAGTAAACATTAAACTCTTGGCCAGTTTTTTTATTTCTTCCTCCTAGAAACCCCTTCTGACAGATGCGATTTTCTCTTTAATAGCCACAATAGCCATTAGGGGGTACAAGGTCCCCCCACTAAACCATCCACCACCCCCACCAAACTACACCCAAGGAAATTTACTAACAAAAATTAGTAAATTATTCTACATATAATGTAAGAACTCTCTCCTTTTCATTACTCAGTATCTAACAAGATAAATACAACACTAGGTACTGAATCCAATCAAATTCGAGAAAAGATAAATAAAGAAAAAAAATCTGAGTAAAAAAACAAAATTTGACAATATAGTCATTTAGCATTTATGATTACGTATACTTACATTAAACAAAGGATTATTAATTTAACCAAAATATATGGTTAATTATTTATCATTAAAGAATAATATTAGCTCTAACCTGTTTTCCGGACACAATAACATTAACCAAGAGCCTATTTGTGTTGGAGACTACATCCGTTTTGGCCTTTTAATTACTGAAGGAACAAAAGAAAGGACACAAAATTGTGAAGGTCTAGTAATAGCAAAAAGATTTTCAAACACTTGTTGTAATTTAACAGTAAGAACAGTTTTTCAAGGGATCGGTGTTGAAAGAACTATATCATTATTCTCTCCAAAAATTTCAAAGATTAAAATTTTAAAACACTATAAAGTAAGGCGTGCAAAATTATATTATTTACGACGAAAGGAAAACGTAAAGAAAAAGTAAGAATCAACATACATATTCTAAGGATATATAACTCAGCCCGGAAGAGTGTCATGTTGACATCGTGAAAGTCACCTGTTCAAATCAGGTTATATCCAGTTTGGAAATTTTATTCCAATATAAGAGAAAAATAATAAAGAGTCTGACTGATAAAGTTTTTAAAATCTAAAGAAACTTTAAGAAATGTAGTATTTTTTGTTCTGTAATAAACTCAATAAACAAAGATAAAATAAAAGCTAGCATAGCTAAACGTCCATTTATTAGCTCTGTCGATTGATGAAAGCCGTATTTTGGCATATTCTCCTCCTTTATTTAATTTTTTCTAACTATTTTGGAAAGGCGAACTTAGTGGTTCTCTATTTTGTTTTTTTAATAGATTTTAATAGAGAAGGGTCGATGCCCGAGTGGTTAATGGGAGCGGACTGTAAATCCGCTGGCCTTGCCTACGCTGGTTCAAATCCAGCTCGGCCCAGCATTGTGCCTTTGTAGCTCAGTGGTAGAGTGTTTCCTTGGTAAGGAAAAGGCCATGAGTTCAATTCTCTTCAAAGGCTAATTTTTTGAGATATTGATCTATTAATGAGTGATCTGATAAGTTCTGTTTGATTGAAGATTCTATTTCCAATATTATTGCTTCGTTTTTATTTCCGTAAAGATTTAGAAGCTTAACGAGAGCATAAATGTTTTGAATTTTTTTGTAATTTAATGAGAACTGATATGCAATGTGTTCAAATGTACTAAGATTGTGTGGTGCATAAAAGAATTTTGTTAGTACATCTTTGTGAATATTATTGATTTGTAAAAAGGAAAAAATTGCTCCACCATTGTTATTATAAATTACCAAGATAGGCTTATCTGGTAGTTTGTCCACAACTTTTAATGAATTAATATCATGTAAAAAAGAAAGATCGCCAAGTAAAGACAAAACTTTTTGTTTTGTCCCTACAGATATGCCTAAAGAAGTCCCTATATTGCCATCTATGCCACTAGCACCTCGATTAGAATATAAGTTAATTGTTGAGTTTGTTGAATCTTGAGTATTGCCTTCACAAAAAATATCGCTATCTCTAATAGGCATGCTAGGACCTAAATAGCCCACATAATTTTCGGGCCAGTGTTGAAGTAAAGAACGAACAACTGCTGGCTCTGATAATATTCTAAAATTACTAAAATATTTACATAAGCTAAAATGTATAATTTGGTTATAGTTAGACCAAGTGCTTAGCCATTTTTTTCTCTTTTTATATTCCAGTTTTATTTTATTATTATTGAGATAAGTTAAACAATTTAAACAAAATACTTTAGGGTTACAAATAAGTGAATTAGACCTTAAATGATTCACATTAAATCTATTACATATATCTTGTATTAATATAAAGTTTATACACTTATCGTAACTCAAGTATATATCCAGTTCTTTAGAGACAGTTCGAGGACCGAATTGCAGTACAACTTCTGGGGACTCTATGGTATATCTCTTTAATATTAGGTTGTAATAGTTAATGAAGTTATCATTTAAATGATGAACCCGAGACCTAGATAATATATCTGGCAATATTGGCCAGTCAAGTAAATAGCTTATTTTATTTATTAGATGGACTAATTGTAGATCTTCGATATTCCCAAGGATAATTATTCCATTTCTTAGATTAAGTATTCTTTGCAGATCAATTGAAATTTTTTTTGCAATAGAATTAGATTTTAAATAAGTATAAATATTAAATATTTCGTGAGAATGTATCCATTCTCTAAAGTATATTAAACCTGTGTCATTATGATTTTTGTTGTCATGAAAAAAAGGTTCTCTAAATAAACAATTAATGTGAACAGGTCCCGGAGTATCGCCTTTCATTTTTATGCATGCGTAATCTATCGCAGATATTATTGCTTTTATTTTAATTTTTTCTTCAGGTGGCGGAATTTCAAAAAACCACCTAGTAAAATTTCCAAATATTTTGTTTTGGTCTATAGATTGATTTGCTCCACAAAATTTGAGTTCATATGGTCTATCTGCGCTTAACACTAGTAGTGGAATACAACTCATGCTTGCTTCTATAATACATGGTAGAAGATTCCCTACGGCTGTTCCTGATGTAACAATAATTACTGCAGCAGTATTAAAGCTTTTACTAAAGCCAACTGCAGCATACCCAATGCTTCGCTCATCAAAATGTACTATAGATTTAGATTGTTTGTTATTAGCTACCGCTAGCGCTAGAAGGGTTGATCTAGATCCTGGAGCTATAAAAAAGTAAGTTATTTTTTGCCTAACCAATTCTTCTACTATAGCATTGCTCCATATGTTATCCATCATTACTTTCGTTATGACTCTATTATTGTGTTGAAGTTATTCATTTTATTTTCCACCTCATTCCATTCCTTCAAGACTATTGAGCTATTTAATATACCACATCCGGCTATTATCAAGATTTTCCTTTTATTAATAAAAGCTGATCTAATTGATATTTTCATGCTGCTATTATCTGTATTAAAATATCCTACTGGCGATGCATAACAGGTACGATAGAAGTTTTCAAATAGGGGTATGCATTTGCTTGCTGCCTGCTGCGGGCTTCCGCAAATTGCTGGTGTGGGATGTAAGTTTCGTATGATTTTTTGATCTGACATGTTGCTTTTTAGCTTTGCTTGTAATCTAGAATATAAATGCTGTACATTCGAAGTCTGCATAATAGAGTAATGCAATTGTACTTTTACAATATTTCCTATATTTTTAGTTTTATTGACTAAATATTGTTTAACTATATTAATTTCATTAAAATCTTTGCAACTACAAATCAGATTAAAAGCTAACCTAAGGTCATGTTTTTGAGTTCTTCCCCTTAGACGTGTTCCAGCGACTGCTTCACTAGTAATAATATTTGTTTTTCGTTTATATAGCCTTTCTGGAGAAAAGGCTATAAACCCGCAATTAGTGTTTATAAAAAGTCCAAAATTATATGAGTTATATTGCTTATGTTTCAGTTGCTGAATTATTGATAATGAATTGAGATCTGTTTCAAATTCTAAAATTTTTCTTCGTGCCAACACTATTTTCTCCAAAGAGTTGTGTTTTATATGTTTAAAACTTTGTTTGATTTCATTTGTCCAATTTTTTAAGCATTGAGAGTAGGTAATAGTGCGGATGGAGCTTGCACTTTTGATCTTATTCTTGTAAGCTACAAATTCTTGTGTAAATATCTCATTTAACTGCTGCCTTTCTACTTTGTTTAATAAGTTTAGTCCTATGTAAGTACTTAGACAAAATTTAATAATTTCAATTTTTGGTAAGGTTATATTTTTTGTGATCAATTCTTCCCAAGCAGTAACTAGAGTGTTTTTATTTTTTGAAGACATGAATGGTTGTATTATATAAAACCGGGTTGCCATTTTTGTATTTCCTCGAAGATACCCAAATGATATCATGTGTTTAAATCGATAAAATAATGCTAAAATCTTAGACGAAGCAACCTCTATCTTGCTATTTCTATTCTTCCAATATATTTTGGGAAATTCTTGTTGTGAGTTCAGCCAGCTTATTAAATTCATTTTAGACCGCTTGATAGCTATTCCTATTCTAATTACGTAGAAATACTTTTTTTGTGTCTTTAAAATATTTATGTTAAATTTAATTTTATTTAGTCCTATTGGTTTCATTTTATAACTAGTATTCATTTTTTCATGTTGTTCCTTTTAGTGTGTAAATTTCAATTGTTTAATCAATTGGATTTTTAGTTTCTTTTATTAATTGAATCAAATTTTAAGATGCAAACTATTGCAATTAAAGATTTCATTGATATTAAGTACATAAAACAAGATCAAATATCAGAAATCATAATTAGTCGCCCCCAGGTACTAAATGCGTTTAGACCTAGAACAATTAATGAAATTATTGCAGCTTTCTACGATTCTCGAGAAGATTCTTCAATTGGAGTGGTGATTTTATCTGGACATGGGAGTAGGGCTTTTTGTGTTGGAGGTGATCAAAAAATAAGAAGTAAAACAGGCTATATTGATGAGAAAGGAAGATCTAGCCTAAATGTTTTAGAACTTCAAAGAATAATACGAACTTTTCCAAAACCAGTTATCGCTAAAGTTTCAGGTTATGCAGTCGGAGGTGGTCAAATTCTGAATATGATGTGTGATTTAACGATTGCATCAGAAAATGCTGTTTTGGGCCAGTCTGGACCGAAAGTTGGGTCTTTTGATGCAGGTTATGGTAGCGCTTATATGGCTAGAATTATTGGACAAAAAAAAGCAAGAGAATTATGGTTTACTTGCTATCAATACGATGCTTTTGAAGCTTATAAAATGGGACTGGTTAATTGGGTTGTAAAGATTGAAGATTTAGACAGCTACGCTATTAAATTGGCTACAGATATTTTAAATAAATCTCCTCTTGCAATTAGATTTTTAAAGTCGTCTCTTAATGCTGATTGTGATGGTCAGTCAGGGTTACAAGAACTTGCAGGTTACTCGACTATGCTTTTCTATATGTCGGCTGAGGGACAAGAAGGCCATAGAGCTTTTTTAGAAAACAGAGAGCCTGATTTTTCAAAATTCAATTCTTAATATTGTTTACCTTATTGTTTTATGCTAACAAAGAATGTAGAGCGATTTTGGTGTTTCTTCTTAGCTTCCAGATTTCAAACTTTACTTATTTCTATATCTTCATTACTTTTTAATCTTTCTTTTGTTTATAGACAATATCAAAAGATTAAGTTAGTCTATATTATTTTATTACTTTGTTTATTTGTTTGTTTACAGATTTTTGCCAATTTTACTAATGATTATTTCGATGAAGTTTCTGGTGTAGAATCTAAGTTTCGTTTAGGTCCCAAAAGGTTCACTTTAAGATTGGGCTCTTTCATAATGCATTTTTACTTGTCAGTAAGTTTACTCTTAATAACTTTCATTTTGATATTATTATTATTATCGGTGGATTATGGATCAATAAAACATATTATTTTTTCTTTAATGTCTAGTGGTTTATTCATTTGTTTTGTTTACAGTGGAGGTCCATTTCCATTAGCTTCTTTGGGGTTAGGGGAGGTATTAGTTTTTTTTGTATTTGGTCTTTTGCAAACTATAACTTTTAATTTTGTCAATATAGCAAGTTTCCACTTTAATTTACAAAATTATTTATTCAGTACTTCTTCGGGGCTTTTATCTGCAGCATTATTGTCAGTGAATAATGCTAGAGATCAAATTATAGATATACAAACATTGAAAAGAATTACTTTAGCTGCAAGATTCGGCATAAACTTTGCAAATTTTTATTATTATTCCACTATTTTCTTATGTATTTATCTATTTGTCTACTATATTTTTTTACATACCTTAATTTATGCAACTTTCCTAACTTTAGTTTTTATTTCAATTAATTCTTGGAAATTAGCTAAAGATGCTTTGTTTTTAGATCGCATTAATTTTCAGCTAATTTCACTGGGAAGTACTTCGTTATTTGTTTTTATTTATTCTTTTTTCATTTTTTCAACTTTAGTTTTATTATAGGCTTGACCAAGAATTATTTAAGTAAGTTTTTATGTATTTATTGAATATCAAGTTCTTTCGATATTGTGTAAAGTTTAAAAGCAACGTTAATAATAAAAAAGCAAAAAACATAAATAGAGAAGGTATAGTCTTCAAAATTATAGATCTTAGAAACAATACGTTTATATGGTCAGAGACTGCACCTTTGCCATATTTTAGTTTGGATTTTTTAAAATTTTCTTATTTTGAAATATTACGTTTTAAGCAAATAATAGTAAGTTTTACTTTTTTAAGTTGGCGGAGGTTATTTAGTAATAGGAATTTGTTTTTAAAACTTAGTGAAGAAAAAATTTTCCCTTGCTTGCACTGCTGTATAACTTTAGGAATTTATAATCTCATAAGGTATAGATCAAAGAGATTGGTAAATATACGAAAAACAACAACTCGGCTGAATAGTTTAGTTAATTTCAACCTCTTATTGCTTAATAAAGAAAACAACTTAAATACATTTAATCAATTTGGGAATAGTGTAATTAAGTTTAAACTCCGAAATTTAACTTTTATTGATGTCTTTATCAACTTTACTTTTTTAGTAAAGTACAGAAACTTATGTTGCAGCAAGAAAATTCGTCTTGACACGAATAGAACATTTAGCCTAGAGCAAAATTTTTACTTGTTTCAAAGGCTTGCTTTACATAATTTGGATTATTTAGAGGAGCCAATAAACCAAGTAAGAGATGTATTTGCATTAATCTCAGAATTAAATTGTCCCACTGTTTTAGATGAACTCTCAAGGTCTTTTCAAAGCTTGGCTTTTGACTATAGTAACTTGGTCGGCTTCGTTATTAAACCAAGTATGATGGGAAGTTTACGTTTAATTTTAGATTTAATTAATTTAAATTTTCTAACTTATAAGTTCTCAATTTTATCTAGTATTTTTGAAACAAATTGTTCTGTCATTAATTTTTTACTTCTTCTAATTGATTTAGATCTCAATTTACCTGTAGGCTTTGGTAACTCGAATTCGTTGATTGATGATTTTATAGTTAGTTCGCAGGAATTGAGTATAAGGGATGGTTATTTGTTTTTATATCTTAGCAAGAACGTCATAGTAAATATTAAGGAAGTTGTAAAGTTATGGTTTTGACTACTAGCACTATATTACGGTGGACTTATTTCTATTCATTAAAGGCATCTAGAAATATTGTTTTCACATCTTCAAAATCTGTTTTAACTTATCAAGAGATGGACAATTATGTTCAACTGCTTTCATTTATTTTTTGTTACTTGAATGTAAAAAATAAGAATTTATTAATTCTAACCAGCAATACTATTCTATCTATAGCACTTTCTTTTATCAATATTTATTCTCTTAATTATCTTATTTTTTTAAGTCCGAAAGTTTCTATTCAAACAGTTCTGAGATTTATTAGAACAAAAAATATATCTGCACTTATAACTAACAAGGGCCAAAGTCTTTTTGGTTTGAAGCAACATTCAGCGATTCGTCAGATAAGTTGGACTTATTTTTTTACTACTCGCGTAGCACTGAAATTACTAAGGACTTATTTGCTTTATAAGCTTTTAGACTGTGAAAACCTAATTGTAGACTGTAATATTTTTAATATAAGTTTTCTTACTTCTGGCACAACTGGCAATAGTAAAATTTGTTGGCATCATTTTAACAATTATACTCTTGGATCAGCAGGCACCAACAAAGTTCAGTTTTTTGATCATAGATCTAAAAATTTGTTACTTTTGCCTTTTTATCATGTAGGCGGATTTAGCGTAATGTTTAGATCAGTTATAGCGGGGGGAGCACTCATTTTATTTTCTTTACTAAAAGACCCTCAATTACTGTGTTTATCTTTTTATCTGAGCTATGGACGTTATTTGTCTATGGTAGACACACAATTTTATAGACTATTGCATTATCCACTTTTGATTAAATTTGTAAAAGTAGGAAAAATCTGTGTAATTGGGGGAAGTTTCTTTAGATGGGATTCTTTGGCAAGTTTAGACTCTAAATTTAATTTTAGTTCTATATTTTTTCATAGTTATGGCTTAACAGAGGCTTTCGCTCAAGTTTTTTTTATTTATTTTTGTAGTAATAAATATTATGCAATTCATCTTCCTTATCGGCAATCTAGAATTAGGTACGACAACCAAATAGTAATAAGAGGAAGGACATTACTTAAGAACTGTTTTATTATATTGATCCAGGCTTTTGTAAAAGGGACGCAAGAGCCGTCAATAAACATATTGTCTTTTTCGTCAGCTTTATGGTTTCACACTTATGATAGAGTCATGATGTTTGAAGGTGGTAGTCTTAATGTTATAGGCAGAGTAGATAATGTTTTTGTTAGAGGAGGAGAAAATATTTCGCCAGAAGAAATTGAAAGAGAATTAAATTCTTTAAGAAATGTTTCTAATTCTTTGGTAGTACCTGTAAGGTATTCGCAGATAGGGGTTATAAGTGTTGCTTTTATAATTTTAAGTGTTTTTAACTTTAACATATCTAATTTTACAAGAGTGATTTCAAATCGTTTAGAGGCAAATAAGATACCAGAGCGCTTAATTGTTCTTGTAGGGGCTAATTCCTTATCTGGCAAAATTAGTCGTAAGCTGATTGCAAGATATTTGTCCAATTAATTTAGGAAGTGTAGAATAACTGTAAGAGTAATTCTTTAGGGAGTCGTATACTTTGATTAAGCGTTTGAGATAGACAAACATGCTTTAGCTTTACTATAGCGCTTAATTGTTTTTGGTTGACAAAGAATCTGTATTGTAAGCAAAAAGATGAAATTTCGATTTTTTCAATATACAAAATAATATCAATTTTATCTGATAAGTGAATAGGTCTTACGTAATCTGCCCTAGCTTGAACTATAGGTAAGCGATATTTAGTTCGGCTGATTATTGTGGCAATAGGCAATTTTTTTTTTATTAAAAATTTTTCGAACACTTTGTGAGCAATTAAGAATATTTTGCCAAAGTACATGACACCCGCATAATCTACTTCTTCTAAGGACAATTCTATGGAATTTCTAAATAAAGTTTTCATTAAATGTAAAACTATTCAAAATAAAGTTGGTTCATTATTTATTGTTTATTAATGAAATTAATTAATCTTATTATTCATATAGCGTGGCTAGGAAAGCGTTCTCCATTTTGTGGTAATGTAACTTACAGTGATAATATAATTACTGCCCTAGAAAGTCGTGGTTACAAAATTAGTTTTTTTCATTTTTCTCGAGTCTTGTTCCCCAGTTTCAATAAGTTAAAAGATTCTTTTTTACCCTGTTCTTATAAGTCTCAAGTTTTTACTTTACCTTCGTTTCAGGCCAGTAAAATATTTTTACATAATTTATCTGTAATCAACCCACATCTTTTACATGCATCTTTAACTTTATCTCCATTGGATTTCCTTTTGCCAGATATTTGTAGGCAAGCTGAAATTCCTTTGATCGCTACTTTTCATCCCCCATTTATCTCTGAAGAGAGCCGATTATTAACTCACAGTCAATTTATAGTCTATAAGATGTATGCTCCATTTTTAGCTCATTACAGTTATGTAATAGTTTTTTCTCGATTACAAAAGAATTTTATGATCTCTTTAGGTGTTTCTGAGAAAAAACTTATAATTATTCCTAATGGGGTGAATAACTTAACATATTTACCATCTTATCCTCGATTACGTTCTCAATTTAAGGTTCAAACAATTTTCATATATCAAGGTAGAGTTTCTAAAGAAAAAAACTTGCAAGACTTGCTTGCAGCTTGGGTCGATGCTAAAATGAGCATAAGAGCTAAGCTTATTATACTAGGGAACGGTCCTATTTTAAATCATCTAGTTCGAAACTATAGCTCAATTGATGGAGTGATATGGATAGGAAGTATACAAGATTATAGCAAAAGAATAGAAATCCTTAGGAAAGCAGATGTTTTTATTCTACCTTCTTTAGTTGAAGGATTGTCTTTATCTCTTTTAGAAGCGATGTCTTGTGGTTTAACCTGTGTACTAACCGATACTGGAGGTGATGCAGAAGTTGCAGATCCTAATATTGGTTTTGTTCTATCCCCAGCTAATGTTTATGCACAGTTAAGAATTTTATTACCTTTAGTTGTTAAACATGTAGAATTTAGGAATGTGCTATCTCATAGATCTGAAACAAGATTTAACCAGAAGTACGTTCTGCAAGTTAATGTTTTATATTTAGATTTTCTTTATAAAATTTTACTATCAAAGATTAAGCAAATTATCTACTGAAAAATTATTATTCTTCTTTAAGATTTTAGTTCGTAATAGTTTTTAATTGTTTTGTGAGTCCTAACATTTGAGAATTACTTTTTCCAGGAGCTATCATTGGATAACAATTTTCGCTAGTAGCAACGATGCAATCGATCAACAAAGGGCCAGGTGTTGATATAATTCTTTCAATTTTTGATTTTAAATCTTTGCTTGTCGTGACTCTTATCCCTCTTATCCCGTAAGAGTTTGCTAATTGAACAAAATCAGGTTGTCCCTTGGCCATGTTAGAGTGCGCATACCTCTGGTCGTAAAAAGCTTGTTGCCATTGCCTGACCATCCCTTGCCATTGATTATTAATTATAAATATTTTGATATCCAACTCATATTGTGCTATAGTCCCTAGTTCTTGCAAGTTCATTTGAAAACTGGCGTCTCCTGTTATACATATAATTAGGTCGTTAGGATTAGCAATTTTTGCTCCTATCGCCGCGGGCAATCCATATCCCATTGTACCAAGGCCAGAGCTTGATAGCCATTTGCCTTGTTCAACTTTTAAAAATTGAGCAGCCCACATCTGATGTTGACCGACATCTGTTGCAAAGAAAGCCTTTTGTGCTATTTGACTTATTTCATTTATTACTTCTTGTGGATATAGAAGTTTACTATCATGAGGAATGCTTAATGGATATTCTTTCTTCCATTTATGAATTCTATGTAGCCAAGCTTGTGTTTGATTTTTATCCATATTGTTTGTTCCTTCTTTCATAGACGACAATAATTCTTTCAGCACTATTTTTATATCTGAAATAATAGCTAATTGCGGAATTCTGTTTTTGCCAATTTCTGCAGGATCTATGTCGACGTGAATTACTTGAGCATTGCATGCAAATTCATCTAGTTTTCCAGTCACTCTGTCGTCAAATCTTGCCCCTAAGGCAATGAGCAAATCGCACTCGCTAACAGCGAAGTTCGCATAAGCAGTTCCATGCATGCCAAGCATTCCAAGATACAAAGGATTGTATTCATTAAAAGATCCTTTCCCCATTAAAGTTGTGGTTACCGGAATTTTTATAAAGCTTGCTAGTTCTTCGATTTCGTGCTGAGCTCTAGACATAACAGCCCCGCCTCCAACATATAGAATAGGCTGTTTGGACTCTAAAAGCATTTTTTTGAATTTTTCAATTTGTCTAATGCTAGGCCCGTATATTGGCCTGTATTTAGTTATAGGTTTGTGATCACGGATTGAGTCATAGTCATGATAGTTAAATTCTTCTAGTCCAACATCTTTAGGTACATCTATTAAAACAGCACCTGGTCTACCATGTTTACTAATATAGAATGCTTCTGAAACGATTGTGGATATATCTCTGGGGTCTCTTACTACGAATGAATGTTTAACTATCGGTAGTGTAATTCCAAAAATATCCACTTCTTGAAAAGCATCTGTACCTATAAATGCTCTGCTAACTTGTCCTGTAATAGCAATTATGGGAACAGAGTCCATTTGAGCAGTAGCTATTCCTGTTACTAAATTTGTTGCGCCAGGCCCAGATGTAGCTAAACACACCCCTACTTCATTAGTTGCTCTGGCATAAGCATCTGCTGCATGAGCTGCACTTTGTTCGTGACGAACTAAATAGTGTTTAATTAGTTTCTTTTTTTCCCAGTGATAGAGTTCATCATAGATGGGAAGAATCGCTCCTCCTGGATATCCAAAAATATTTTTTACTTTGTGTTTTACGAGCATATCTATTAAAGCAAAGGCCCCAGTCTTAATTAATGAGTTTTTTTTATAGTTCATAATAACTCTTTGATAAAAATGTTTACACTTTAGTGTTTAATAGTTTATTAAGGTAGAATTTTTTTTACTTTACGATGCCAATATAAAAAGTGATTTTTAATATTTCTTTTTTGTTTTATTTATAACCGCAAATTATGGTTATTTTTACTTTATACTCATTAGTAATTACATGACAATACATAGTAAGAAAGTAGTTTAATAAATAAATTGTTATATAAGGAGAAATTGTTATGGCTTTACCGTGGTATAGAGTTCATACAGTTGTTTTAAATGATCCAGGCAGATTAATTTCTGTACATTTAATGCATACTGCTTTAGTTTCTGGTTGGGCTGGGTCTATGGCATTATATGAGTTAGCTGTTTTTGATCCGTCTGATCCTGTACTTAATCCAATGTGGCGCCAAGGAATGTTTGTTATGCCATTTATGGCTAGGTTAGGCGTTACAGATTCGTGGGGAGGGTGGAGTATAACAGGAGAAAGTGTGTCTAATCCTGGGTTATGGAGCTTTGAAGGTGTAGCTTTAACCCACATAGTTTTATCAGGATTATTGTTCTTAGCTTCTATATGGCACTGGGTTTACTGGGATTTAGACTTATTTAGAGATCCTAGAACTCTTGAGCCAGCATTAGACTTACCAAAAGTCTTTGGCATTCATCTTGTGTTATCTAGCCTATTATGCTTTGGTTTTGGAGCTTTTCATGTAACAGGATTGTTTGGCCCTGGAATTTGGATTTCAGATGCCTATGGGTTGACAGGAAGAATACAATCAGTTGCACCTGCCTGGGGGCCAGAAGGGTTTAATCCTTTTAATCCAGGCGGCATTGCTTCTCATCATATAGCAGCTGGTACAGTAGGGATTTTAGCAGGAGTTTTTCATTTAAATGTAAGACCACCACAAAGATTGTATAGAGCTCTAAGAATGGGCAACATTGAAACTGTTTTGTCGAGCAGTATAGCAGCAGTATTTTTTGCCTCTTTTGTTGTTTCGGGAACTATGTGGTATGGTGCTGCCTCAACTCCAATTGAATTGTTTGGTCCAACACGCTATCAATGGGATAGTGGATATTTTCAGCAAGAAATTGAAAAAAGAGTAGAAGAATCCCTGTCTAATGGGTTGTCTTTACCTGAGGCGTGGTCCAATATTCCCGATAAGCTCGCATTTTATGACTATATAGGTAATAACCCTGCTAAGGGAGGCCTATTTCGAGCAGGTCCTATGAATAAAGGTGATGGTATTGCTGAGGCGTGGCTAGGACACCCTGTTTTTCAAGATAAAGAAGGACATGAATTGATAGTTCGACGTATGCCTGCATTCTTTGAGAACTTTCCTATTATTTTGGTTGATAAAGATGGAATCATCAGAGCCGATATCCCTTTTAGAAGAGCAGAGTCTAAATATAGTATTGAGCAAGTTGGAGTCACTTGTAGTTTTTACGGAGGTAAGTTGAATAATCAGTCATTCAAAGACGCATCTACCGTTAAAAAATATGCTCGCAAAGCGCAATTTGGAGAAGTCTTCGAATTTGATCGTACGATATTAGATTCGGATGGGGTTTTCAGAAGTAGTCCACGAGGCTGGTTTACTTTTGGTCATGCAAATTTTGCTCTACTTTTCTTCTTTGGGCATTTATGGCATGGATCTCGAACTTTGTTTAGGGATGTATTCGCTGGCATTGGGGCTGAAGTAACTGAGCAAGTTGAATTTGGTGTCTTTCAAAAAGTTGGTGATAAAACAACTAAAAAACAAGGGTATGTTTAAATTTTTCAATTTATTATAATTTTTATTCTTAAACTAGGAGTAAATAACATGGAAGCTTTAGTTTATGTGTTTTTATTAATCGGAACCTTAGTAGTTATTTTCTTTGCTATTTTCTTTCGAGATCCTCCAAGAATAGCAAAAAAGTAAGATCAATTGAGTGAGATCTTTTGTTATTCTTCGTGTTCTTCGAAAGGATCCCTTAAAGTTTTAGATAAGGGCCCAAAAGAAATATATATTGAGTATGAAGTTATTCCTAATAACAAGCTAAAAATAAATATACTTAGGATCAAGGCTTTTTCCATTATTTTTTCGTTTGCTTTATATTAGAAGTTTTATTCTTTTAAATTAAAAAACTATAAGAATTAAGAAAATACAGTACAAGGATAATAGTAAATTATGGCTTTAAAGACTAGATTAGGCGAACTATTAAGACCATTAAATTCTCAGTATGGAAAAGTTGCACCAGGATGGGGGACCACTCCAATAATGGGAATTTTTATGGCATTGTTTTTACTATTTTTAATAATTATTTTGCAAATTTATAATTCTTCATTAATTTTGGAGAATTTAGATATTAGTTGGACAACTCTAGGCATTTAGAGCAAGCTAAAAAAGCAAGGACGCCTACATAAATTTGTAAAAAGGCTCCTTGCTTTTTTATTGTTTTTTAGATTATTTAATTTATTTGGCTTTATAACTATTAGTCTGGATTTCAACCAATTCGTTTACAGCGAAGTTATTTGTATTGATTCCACTGTAATTAACTTTATCAAAACGAACAATTACTGGGTATCTAATTCCGCTTTGATCTACAGTTGCTACTGTGCCTATTTCATTGTGCCAATAAGATTCAGGCCGCAATATCCTTACCTGTGAGCCTTTCTTTATCATTTTTTTAGCCTTTTATATTTGTTTATATTTCATTTATATAGTTATTGTCTAAACTATTTTCAATTATGAATGATAATACTTATTACTTATAATTATTTTAATTACTTTTTGTTAACATGGTTTTATAACCAATTTTTTAAAGGAACTAAAAATTGTTATACTTAAAGGTAGTTAAGACTACTATCATTTAATGCATAGGATAGAATATAAATGAAAAAACAATGGAAAAAAATTGTGCTTTTTGTCCTTCCTGTTATAATAACGCTAATTACATTGTCTAGTTTTTTATTTTATAATCAGGATGTTGTACATAATTGGTCGAGCTCTAGAATGACTTATGGAAGATTCCTTGAATATATAGACATGAACTGGGTAAAGAAAGTTGATCTATATGATAATGCACGAACAGCTATAGTAGACATCATTAATCCTGATATTAAGGGCGAAGAACAGTTAGTCAGGGTGGAACTACCCACTTTTTCATCTGAGTTAGTAAGTAAGCTAAAAAATAAATTAATTGATTTTGATGCCCATCCATCAAGTTCAAATGTTAATCTGGTAAGCTGGTTGAGTAATTTATTATTGCCTTTAATTTTAATTATTACCTTGTTCTTTTTCTTTAGAAGAGGTAATAAAAGCTCTTCTGGCCCAGGCCAAGCATTCAATTTTGGTAAGGCTAAGGCTAGATTTCATATGGAAGCGAAAACGGGTATTGTATTTGAAGATGTAGCAGGTATAGAAGAAGCAAAAGAAGAGTTACAAGAAATTGTTGCATTCTTGAAAGATTCAAGGAAATTTACGAATGTAGGTGCAACAATCCCCAAAGGAGTTCTATTAGTAGGCCCCCCAGGCACAGGTAAGACACTTTTAGCCAAGGCTATCGCCGGAGAAGCTTCTGCACCTTTTTTTAGTATATCAGGTTCAGAATTTGTTGAGATGTTTGTTGGAGTAGGTGCATCGCGAGTTCGAGATTTATTCAAAAAAGCTAAAGAGAAAGCTCCTTGCATAGTTTTTATTGATGAAATAGATGCCGTTGGAAGGCAAAGAGGTGTAGGAATTGGAGGTGGAAATGATGAAAGAGAACAAACTTTAAATCAGTTATTAACAGAGATGGACGGTTTCTCTGGGGATACAGGAGTAATTGTTGTAGCAGCAACTAATAGAATTGATGTATTGGATTCTGCTTTACTAAGGCCTGGTAGATTTGATAGACAAATAATGGTTAGTCTACCAAATATAAATGGTAGGTTAGCTATACTGAAAGTTCATTCAAAAAAGAAAAAAATTCACAAGGATGTCTTGTTAGAAGTCATTGCTCGTAGAACACCTGGTTTTTCTGGAGCAGATTTGGCTAATTTACTGAATGAAGCTGCGATTTTGACCGTTAGGAGAGGTAAAGTAGAAATCACAATGAAAGAAATTGAAGACTCTATTGATAAAATAATCGCAGGTCTGGAAGGTTCACCTCTAGCAGATAGCAGAATTAAAAGGTTGATAGCTTATCATGAAGCTGGACATGCAGTTGCAGCAACTTTCTTACCTCATCATGACCCTGTCCAAAAAGTTACTCTCATTCCCAGAAGACAGGCCAAAGGCTTAACCTGGTTTCTACCTAATGATGATCAGTTTTTAGTTTCTAAATCACAAATTTTATCTAAGATAATAGCAGCCTTGGCTGGTCGAGCTATGGAAGAAATTGTTTTTGGATTACCAGAAGTCACTATCGGAGCAGCTAATGACATAAAGCAAGTGACTTTTATGGCTCGTCAAATGGTTACGAAATTTGGTATGTCCAAAGTTGGCCCGATATGTTTAGAAAACTCAAGTTCAGAAGTTTTTATTGGAAGAGACTTAATGGGACGTCATGAACTTTCTGAAGAGATGGTTGCAAAAGTAGATTTAGAAGTTAGATCGATACTGAAAGATTGCTATATTCAAGCACGAACAATCCTATCCCAAAACCGCAAATTAATTGATAGGGTGGTTAATGAGTTGGTAGAGAAAGAAACTATAGAAGCAAAAGAATTTATGAGAATCGTCGAAGAACGAGTTTAGTTCGTTATCTTATATTTCCATATTACTCTATTGTATTAAATCTCTTCCGGGATTGACGGGAGTTGAACCCGCAACTTCCGCCGTGACAAGGCGGTGCTCTAACCAGTTGAACTACAACCCCTTTGTATTACTTTTATCTTTTTTAGAGTCCTTTTTCTGTGGATAAAAGATGAGAAGGAGAGAAAGGGAGTCGAACCCTTGGTACGGAGTTACCACCCGTACAGCAGATTAGCAATCTGCCGCTTTAGACCACTCAGCCACCTCTCCAATATGAATTGCGTATTCATTGTTCTGTTAGGTATTTCTTACTAGAGTTTTAGTGTAACATTAATTACACTAAAACTCTAGGCGTTAGCTTTATTATTAATTTTATCTATTATAAATTCTACAGCCTCGCGTACATTAGAGATTTTTTCTGCGTCAATGTCTGATATAACTATATTAAATTCTTCTTCGATGGCCATAACTAATTCGACATTATCCAGAGAGTCTGCTCCCAAGTCATTTGTAAAATGTGAATCTACCAAGACTTGTTCTTTGCTAATTCCTAATTGTTCTGATACTATAGACTGGACTTTTTTAAGAATTTCTTCTTTTGTTACCATTTTATCTGATTTATTTAAGTTTTGTGTTATTTTCTAGTATATATGAATTTTATAGCTCTTTCTTAATCGTGTTCAATTTTTTGTGTTTTGTTATTCATCTTGATAATTTAACGAAATTGTTATTTCACCGTTAAGTTTCATACTCCTTATTTGAGAATTGTTCACTCTTCCTTCCAATATCGCATCTATTGACTGTTCAACAGATGTATAAACTTTGACTGTTCTTTTTTTATTAATTTCAATAGTAGCATTAAAACACGAACATCCTTTTCTTTCCAGAATCGTTTTCTTAGTTTTCCTTAGTATTGCTTGTGTATCACTTAAAGTAACAGATTCTATACCTCCAACTAATTTACACAGAGTAGGATTTTTAGCCAAATTAAATAAGTCACTAGAGTGTGCGCTACCAATAAGCCTAATCCCTCTTTGAGATATACTGATAGCAGCTTGAGATTCGTATTCTGTACCAATTTCGTCAATTATTATTATTTCTGGGGTATGGTTTTCTATAGCTTCAATCATAACTTCATGTTGAGAATTGATAGATTGCACTTCCATCCTTCTTGCTTTACCTGTAGAAATGTGAGGACAGCATCCTTCACCAGAGATTTCATTAGCAGAATCAACTATTATTACTCTTTTCATTATTTCGTTCGACAGTATGCGAGATATTTCTCGGATAAAGCTGGTCTTTCCTATCCCTGGCCTGCCTATTAAAAGTGTGGACTGATTACTCTCTATTAGATCTCGAATTATAGGACCTATTCCTATAAATTCTCTACCTATTCGATATGTAAGTCCTACTATGTTCCCGTAACGATTCTTTATACAGCTAATTCTATGCAATGTCTGATAAATACCAGCTCGATTATCTTCATTAAATATTCCAATTTTTTTTATACATCTTAATAAGTGTTTTTTTGTTATTTTTTTATGCGTTAAATTTTCAGTTTTCTCACGCCACCTCCCTTCTGCTCGTCTTCCATTATCCAGGACTATTTCGGTCAGTCCAAATTTTCTGGGATGTTTCTTTAGCGATTTATATACAAATCTTGGGACTACTGGGAGAAAATGTCTTAAGTCATTAAATATTAACATCTTTACTGTTTTTAAATGTATTGGATAAAATTATGAATCTCTTGCATCTTAAAAATTATAATCAACAACTATTAGGATTTATGTTTATTGTATGCTTCTAAGTTTCAATGTAGGTGATGTAATTAGGCTATCTGAGATTTTAAATCGAATTCCCGAAGAAATGATGGACTATATTGGAGATAAAGCAATTATTAAAGGTAAAAAAATTCTTAAAAATAATATAATGGTTTTATTAATAGAATTCAAGAATTATGCTAGGATATGGGTATTTATTAAGGAGTTAAATTAACGTCAGTTTTATTTATGCTACATTCAAGTATTTATTGGAAGAATTTAATCAATACATTTGAAAGTGGTTGTTTTTCTATTGCAGAAGTTAAATTTATTTTTTCAAATATTCACATCTATAAGAATATTTGTAATCCATATAAAAATTATCAGCTTCCTGAATTGGCTAGAAATTTGCAAAGTAGTAAAAAATTAGACAACGCAATTTTAAAGCAAGACAAAAAGAATATCATTGATATCTTATCTCCTATTTCAGGTATTTTCTATAGTTCATCTAAACCTGGAGCAAGTCCTTTTGTAGCAGTTGGAAGCGTTGTTAGCAAAGGTCAAACTTTATGTATTATAGAAGCCATGAAAACAATGAATGAAATCGAGTCAGATAGTATTGGGAAGATTCATCAAATATGTGCTCGTAACGGAGACTTCGTCACAAAAAATCAAGTTCTAATGAAAATAATCCTTGAGCAATCATAAAATGATCTTTTACTGTAAGCAAGAAATTTAGCACTTGACAACAATAACTTGTTAAGTTAGTTTATTAATTATGAATCTATGATTCAGCAAATTACTAAGATGATGACTAAGTAATAGTTGAGTAAAATCAGTTTTTAATATTTTTATTTTTGTTCAGGATATTATTGAGAGTTTGATCCTGGCTCAGGATGAACGCTGGCGGTATGCTTAACACATGCAAGTCGTACGAAAACTTTAATGTTTTAGTGGCGAACGGGTGAGTAACACGTGAGAATTTGCCCTTAGGAAGAGAATAACGATTGGAAACGATCGCTAATACTCTATATCTCTAAGTTTTAATTTAGATGAAAAAGATTAGATTTGTACATTGTGTAGATTTAATCTGCCTAAGGAGAAGCTCGCGGCTGATTAGCTAGTTGGTAAGGTAAATGCTTACCAAGGCTATGATCAGTAGCTGGTCTAAGAGGACGATCAGCCACACTGGGACTGAGACACGGCCCAGACTCCTACGGGAGGCAGCAGTGGGGAATTTTCTGCAATGGGCGCAAGCCTGACAGAGCAATACCGCGTGAAGGAAGAAGGCCTTAGGGTTGTAAACTTCTTTTGTTAGGGAAGAAATTTTGACGGTACCTAAAGAATAAGCATCGGCTAACTCCGTGCCAGCAGCCGCGGTAATACGGGGGATGCAAGCGTTATCCGGAATTATTGGGCGTAAAGCGTTTGTAGGTGGTTTAGCAAGTCTGTTGTTAAATCTTGAGGCTTAACTTCAAACAAGCAAGAGAAACTGCTAGACTAGAGTGTGGTGGAGGCAGAGGGAATTTCCAGTGTAGCGGTGAAATGCGTAGATATTGGAAAGAACACCAGAAGCGAAAGCGCTTTGCTATACCAAAACTGACACTGAGAAACGAAAGCTAGGGGAGCAAATGGGATTAGATACCCCAGTAGTCCTAGCTGTAAACTATGGATACTAGATGTTGCGTAAAAGATTATGCAGTGTCATAGCTAACGCGTTAAGTATCCCGCCTGGGAAGTACGCTCGCAAGAGTGAAACTCAAAGGAATTGACGGGGGCCCGCACAAGCGGTGGAGCATGTGGTTTAATTCGATGCAACGCGAAGAACCTTACCAAAGCTTGACATGTTGCGAATTTCTTTAATCAAGAAAGTACCTTTTGGAACGCAAACACAGGTGGTGCATGGCTGTCGTCAGCTCGTGTCGTGAGATGTTGGGTTAAGTCCCGCAACGAGCGCAACCCTTGTTTTTAGTTGCCACCATTAAGTTGGGAACTTTAAAAAGACTGCCAGTGACAAGCTGGAGGAAGGTGAGGACGACGTCAAGTCATCATGCCCCTTATGCTTTGGGCTACACACGTGCTACAATGACTAAGACAACGAGTCGCAAAGTTGTGAAACCTAGCTAATCTCTTAAACTTAGTCTCAGTTCAGATTGTAGGCTGAAACTCGCCTACATGAAGACGGAATCGCTAGTAATCGCCGGTCAGCCACACGGCGGTGAATTTGTTCCCGGGCCTTGTACACACCGCCCGTCACACCATGGAAGCTGATTGTGCCCGAAGTCGTTTTTTCTCCATAACAATGGTAGTAAGCGCCTAAGGCAAAATTAGTGACTGGGGTGAAGTCGTAACAAGGTAGCCGTACTGGAAGGTGCGGCTGGATTACCTCCTTTAAAAGAAAAATCTCATCTTAACAGAATTTGTTCTTTGGGCTATTAGCTCACATGGTTAGAGCGCACCCCTGATAAGGGTGAGGTATCCAGCTCAAATCTGGAATAGCCCATGGGGGCATAGCTTAGTTGGTAGAGCGTTGCCTTTGCAAGGCAGTGGTCAGCGGTTCGACTCCGCTTGCCTCCAACAAAAGTAGTTTGACTAATTTTCTTATTCAACCAAGATTGCTATATTTTTATTTTTAATTTTAGTTTAGGTTTAGTTAAGCGAAAGTAAAGTTTACGGTGGATACCTTGGTGTTTAGAAGCGATGAAGGGCGTGGCTACCAACGAAATGCTTCGGGAAGCTGGAAGCAAGCTTTGATCCGGAGAATCCCGAATGAGGAAACTCTTTAATACTTCTTTCAAATACATAAGAAAGAAAGAGCAAACCTAGTGAACTGAAACATCTTAGTAACTAGAGGAAAAGAAAGCAAAAGCGATTCCCCCAGTAGTGGCGAGCGAAAAGGGAACAGCCTAAACCGTTGTTTTACAACGGGGTAATGGGACAACACAAACAAAATAAACTAGATTAGTTGAATTGGTTGGAATCCCAAGCGATACAAGGTGACAGCCCTGTAAACGAAAATCAATTTTATTTTTAGTTGAATCCCGAGTAGTATGGGGCACGAGAAATCCCGTATGAATTCGCGAGGACCACCTCGTAAGGCTAAATATTCCTAAACAACCGATAGTGAAACAGTACCGTGAGGGAAAGGTGAAAAGAACCTCGGGAGAGGAGTGAAATAGAACATGAAACCGTAAACTTACAAGCAGTGGGAGGACGACTTAACGTCTGACCTCGTGCCTGTTGAAGAATGAGCCGGCGACTTATGTGCAGTGGCAGGTTAAGGCAAAGAATGCCGAAGCCATAGTGAAAGCGAGCTTAAAAAGGCATAAGTCACTGTGCATAGACCCGAACCCGAATGATCTAACCATGACCAGGGTGAAGCTTAGGTAACACTAAGTGGAGGTCCGAACCGACTAATGTTGAAAAATTAGCGGATGAGTTGTGGTTAGTGGTGAAATGCCAATCGAATTCGGAGCTAGCTGGTTCTCCCCGAAATGTGTTGAGGCACAGCAGTCAAAATAAGTGTGTTAGGGGTAAAGCACTGTTTTGTTGAGGGCTATGAGAATAGTACCAAATCAAGGCAAACTCTGAATACTAAATACATAATTTGACTAGTCAGACAGTGGGGGATAAGCTCCATTGTCAAGAGGGAAACAGCCCAGATCACTAGCTAAGGCCCCTAAATAGTTGCTAAGTGTAAAAGGAAGTGAGAACGCATAGACAACCAGGAGGTTCGCTTAGAAGCAGCAATCCTTTTAAAAGTGCGTAATAGCTTACTGGTCAAGTGATCTTGCACCGAAAATTTTAGGGACTAAGCAACTTGCCGAAGCTGTGAGATGTTTGTATTTTGGCTTTTAATAAGCAAAAAATATAAAACATCGGTAGGGGAGCGTTCCGTAGTAGTTTGAAGCGTTAGCGAAAGTGAACGTGGACAAATCGGAAGTGAGAATGTCGGCTTAAGTAACGAAAACATTGGTGAGAATCCAATGCCCCGAAAATCTAAGGTTTCCTTTGGAAGGTTCGTCCGCAAAGGGTAAGTCAGAGCCTAAGGCAAGGCTGAAAAGCGTAGCTAATGGACAACGGGTTAATATTCCCGTACCACTTATTATTGGCAGTGGGGGACAAAGAAGGCTAGATTGTCCGGAAGTTGGTTACCGGTTTAAATGTTATAAGCGATGAAAGATGGAGAAAACATCTAGAGCAAAAGCATGAATACAAAGTGTCTTTGACACTAAAGCAATTCACGCCATACTTTCAAGAAAAGCCCTAATAGCTAAGTAAAAAATGATAAGTGTCTGTACCTTAAACCGACACAGGTAGATAAGTAGAGAATACTAAGGGGCGCGAGATAACTCTCTCTAAGGAACTCGGCAAAATAGCCTCGTAACTTCGGAAAAAGAGGTGCCTTTCTTAAAGGCTGCAATAGCAAAACTCAAACGACTGTTTATCAAAAACACAGGTCTCCGCTAAGTCGTAAGACGATGTATGGGGGCTGACGCCTGCCCAGTGCCGGAAGGTTAAAGAAGTTGGTCAGCTTTACAGCAAAGCTAGCAACCGAAGCCCCGGTGAACGGCGGCCGTAACTATAACGGTCCTAAGGTAGCGAAATTCCTTGTCGGGTAAGTTCCGACCCGCACGAATGGCGTAACGATTTGAGTGCTGTCTCAGAGAGAGACTCGGTGAAATAGACTTGTCCGTGAAGATGCGGACTACCTGCACCTGGACAGAAAGACCCTATGAAGCTTTACTGTAGCTTGAGATTGAATTTGAGTTTTTTCTGCGCAGAATAAGTGGGAGACAAAGAGACCGTTTTTGTGGAAGCGGAGGAGTCGCAAGTGAGATACCACTCTTAAAAAACTAAAATTCTAACCTTAAGTCAATCATTACTGGCTAAGGAACATTCTCTGGTGGGCAGTTTGACTGGGGCGGTCGCCTCCTAAAAGGTAACGGAGGCGCGCAAAGGTTTCCTCAAACTGGTCAGAAATCAGTTGTAGAGTGCAAAGGCATAAGGAAGCTTAACTGTAAGACTTACAAGTCAAGCAGAGACGAAAGTCGGCCTTAGTGATCCGACGGCCCTGAGTGGAAAGACCGTCGCTCAACGGATAAAAGTTACTCTAGGGATAACAGGCTGATCTCCCCCAAGAGTTCACATCGACGGGGAGGTTTGGCACCTCGATGTCGGCTCATCGCAACCTGGGGCGGAAGTACGTCCCAAGGGTTGGGCTGTTCGCCCATAAAAGCGGTACGTGAGCTGGGTTCAGAACGTCGTGAGACAGTTCGGTCCATATCCGGTGTAGGCGTAAGAGCATTGAGAGGCGCTCTTTCTAGTACGAGAGGACCGAAAGAGACACACCGCTGGTGTACCAGTTATTATGCCAATAGTAAACGCTGGGTAGCTATGTGTGGAAAAGATAACCGCTGAAAGCATCTAAGTGGGAAGCTAACCTCAAGATGAGTGCTCTGCCTTTTGAAGGTAAGGTCACAGTTAGACTAACTGTTTAATAGGCGTTAAGTGTAAGTGCAGCAATGCATTCAGCTAAGGCGTACTAATAGACCGAAAGCTTAATAATAAGACCAAACTCAAACTTATATCTTAAAAGTATTTATATAGTTTCTTGGTTTTTGTCCAGGCATTCATAGCACAATGGAACCACTCTGATCCCATTCCGAATTCAGATGTGAAATATTGTAGCGGTGAAAATACTGCAAGAAAGCTCTTGTGGGAAAATAACACAATGCCTAGACTTTTATGACTATCTTTATGTTTTTTGTACAATATATCTGAGTATCGATTCTTCAAGTTTTAGTCGCTTTATCAAGCTGTTTAGTATATATCCTGATCCCAAAAAATTAAATTGAATATATATTCCATCTTGGAACTTTCGCATAGCATAAGCTAGTTTTCTTCTGCCTCTATTGGATAAGTTAAATTCTAAAGCCAAATTTCTTTTGGCATGTTCTTTTATTTCGCTTAAAAATTTTAGAAACTTCTCTTCAGGTAAATCCGGTCGCATTATTAGCATAATTTCGTATTGAGTAAGGTTTTGGCGAGGAATAGTTATTGTTTTCATTGTCAATTGTTTTTCTATAATATAAATTTAAGTTTAAGTTTCTTTTTCTTTTCTTATTTCAATTAATTACACCACTGTATTCAATCTGTACTCTTTGATTGCATTTTAGCTGCCTCGGAAATTAAAGGAATATTTGAGTACTGTCCTTTCAATGCATCAGTCCCTGCATAGATTGATATCATGAATGTTATAAGCAGCAGGGTATCTGCAAGTCTATCTCCAATAAAACTATATCCTATTTCTAATGGTAGTGATGTTAAGACTGTACCTATAACAGAATCAAGTAAATAAAGTAGCAAGGCTTGAACAATATGGAATTTTATAAATTTAGAAATTTGTATAATTCCCCTCACAAAAATTAGATATAAAGTAATAAAAATACAAAACCCAATTAATGGAGATTCTAAATAAGGCACTACGATGTAAGCTAATGTATTTTTATATATAATTCTAATCCATGAGTGATCATCAATGCATACTATTCCAAATTGAGCAATTCCTTCAAGTAAAGGCAAAAAGTAAATTAGACAAGAGATGGCCCTGGCCATGATCGATGGATAGTCTTCTTTGTAGACTTTATTACTATTGTTTCTTTTTGGGATATATCTGTATAATTTGTATGATATTAAAATTACTAAACCAAATATGATGATACAAGCAGTTCCGAAAAGTATATTGACAAATAGGTTTATTCTCATTTTTAAACTCGTTTCAACATTAAAATAATAAAAAAATCAATGCTTATTGATAGTTTGCGTGTATTAAAAATTAAAGTAGCAAGAAAATTTTACATTTCTTATTTTATTATTATTATGAATAAAGATTTTTGCATAAAAAATAAAAAATTTCAATCCCGTCTAATCTTAGGTACAGGTAGATATAGAAGCTTATTAGAGGCTAAACAAAGTATAGAGGCTAGTGGATGCGACATTGTGACTGTGGCGATTAGAAGAATTAATGCCGATAACATTGGTTTTATAAAAAGTTTAATCAAGTTAATTAATTGGCAAAAATATTGGCTTTTGCCTAATACCGCTGGGTGTCAAACAGCCGAAGAAGCAATTAGAGTCGCAAATCTTGGACAAGAAATTGCTAAACAACTTGGACAGGTCGATAATAATTTCGTCAAGCTTGAAGTTATACCTGCTAACAAATATTTATTTCCTGATCCTATAGGCACATTAAAAGCCGCTGAGCATCTTGTAAAGCAAGGTTTTGTGGTTTTACCCTACATTAATTCAGATCCTATTTTGGCCAAGCAGCTGGAAGATATAGGGTGTTCGGCGGTTATGCCGTTAGCTTCAGCTATTGGATCAGGACAAGGATTAAAGAACATCGATAATATAAGAATTATAGTTGAAGCTTCTAAAGTCCCAGTAATAGTAGATGCAGGAATCGGCGTTCCTAGTGAAGCGACACAAGTAATGGAAATAGGAGCAGATGCTGTCTTAATCAATACAGCAGTTGCTCAGTGTAAAGTTCCTGTTGCTATGGCTAATGCTATGCGATTAGCTGTAGCTGCAGGGTACGAAGCTCATTCTGCGGGTAGAATTCCAATTAAAAATTATGCTCGTACAAGTTCCCCTAATTTTGATAGAATAGGACAAATTTGAATTAGCTTTATTTGCTTATGATACTTATAATTGATAATTATGATAGCTTTAGTTACAATTTAGTTCAATCTGTAGGGGAAATTAATTCAGATCTTATTGTCTTACGCAGTGATGAGATTGATGTGTCAAAATTACAAAATTTAAATATTAAACACATAATCATTTCTCCAGGGCCAGGTCATCCTGATGAGTATACGATTTGTAAGCAAGTGGTGAAATTCTTTGCACCTTATACTCCTATTCTTGGTATTTGTTTAGGACATCAAATTATAGCAACTTGTTATAATGCTTCTATTAAGAAATCTTCGCCAGTATTTCATGGTCGAGCATCTAAGATTTATTGTTTAAAAGATAAATTGTTTTTAGGAATCCATGCTCCTTTTACAGCAGCCAGGTACCATAGTCTTGTTGTTGATCAAGATAAGAGAGGACTCGATTTAACAACATGTTTAAAGACTATAGCAATTACACGAGAAGGGGTCATTATGGCTTGCAAACATAGGTATTACCACTTCACTTATGGCATTCAATTTCATCCAGAAAGTATGTTAACTATTCAAGGTACCAAGCTTTTAAAGAATTTTTTGTCTTTAAGCTATGGTTAGTAGGTTGAATAGTTGATAAATTATGCTGCATAACAGCATCTTTAAGTAACTGTGACTTGCTTATGTTCTTTTTTTACTTCCTTTATGATTTATTACCAACCCTATTATTAAAAGTAAAAAGCCAGTATAGACTATATTAATTGAAGAATCTTTTTTGATTTGCAGACCAGTACCTGAGATTTTACTTATTACTGTGAAGTATGTATTTCTGATAAGTTGTGGTGTATTTATTTTTCCAATTTTTAGAAAGTTTTGGTTATTGTCATATACATAAAATTCATCAGACATGTTTTTAAAAATTAAAATCAGTTTTGACTGATTCTTCGCTGGAATTGTGCATGACCATTGTTGTTCATTATTAGCTTCAATTTTCTGTACGGGAAATTCATATATTTTATTTTTTCCATAATTAACTCTAATTCCAAATAGTTTCCAATCCATCTGAAAAATATAAACTTGTTTATATACGAGTGGATGATTTACAGAAACCAAGCCTTGTTTTAGGACTTCTCCTTTGCTGTTTAGCATAGCCAAATTTGTAATGAATTGTTTTACTACTTTTTCGTTTTCATGTTCAACAGTAAACGCACTAGCTTTCAAACTTATTGTTTGTGGAATCTTGCTAATCCTACCGGAACTAATAACATTTTGGATATGAGAAACTTCATATATTGGAATCATTTCTTGTGCAATAAAATCATTAAATGCGTGGATAGCAGAGCCTAGTAATATAAGAATTAAGCTCAAGTGTATTAGCAAAGGGCCTGCTTTATCTAAGTTCTTGTCGAAAGTATAAATTTTATACCCTTGACTTACAAGTTGCACACAAGAGGAATCATTTTTTGACGCGATATTGTTATACTTAATTTTTTTAGATTCATGAAGAGGACTGGTAGGAGGATTGTTGTTGTTAAGTTTGATTATTCTAGAAGTTCTTAAGTAAGGAAATTGACTCTTTAGACTGCAAAAAAAAAGGCTAAAACTCAAACAAAGTAATAGTATTAAGTAAAAGTTTGAATAAAATATCTTTTCTAAAGAGAGTAATTGAATGATTTTCCATAAAGGCATGCCCAAGACTTTTAAAGAGTACGTATTCATGTAAAATTCTTTAGGTTTGTCTTGTGGAATAATTGTTCCGATTGCACTAACAATGCATATGATAATAAATAAAGTAATTGAAAATTTTAAATTTGTAGCTAAATTTAAACACGAACGGAAAATCCGATTAGTTTTTAATGTTATACTTACCATGAGTTGTATATTTTAGAGATTTCTATGTTGCATGCAAATCAGTGAGTAAAGCTCTTACTCCTCGAGTAGGGGTTGAACCTACGACCCATCGGTTAACAGCCGATTGCTCTACCTCTGAGCTATCGAGGAAAATTTATTTATCATATTGGTATTGTAGCGGACGTGGCGAAATTGGTACACGCGCCAGACTTAGAATCTGGTGAGTATTCTTGTGAGAGTTCGATTCTCTCCGTCCGCAAAAAAACTTTGATTTTTGTATCGCCTCTTTTTTAGTTCTATTTAACTAAATAATAACGTTTTTTCATAACGTCTAGAATTAATAATTTTTCTTCCTCTGTTTGAAGCATTCTAGAACGAAACCCTGATCGTTTTGTTTTTTTTCTATTAGTGCCAGTTAATGTTCTTTGTATCATTTTAATATATTTTTGGAGTTTATGAAGTTATGGATTAACTAAAGTCTAAGGTAGGTTCTGCCCGGAAAAGTAGGTATAGTATATTTTGTCGGATAGTTCTAATCATTTTTATAAATAAAATGTAGCTTTCATTTTTATATTCTATTAGAGGATCTTTTTGAGCATATCCTCTCCAGCCTATGAACTCTTTAAGAAAACTCATTTGCTGTATATGCTCACTCCAGTTTGTATCGATTTGCTCTAATATTAAAGAGCGTTCCAAGCTTTTCATTAACCCACAACTTGTTTTGTCTATTTGAGCTTTTTTTAAATCGTAGCTGATTTTTAACTGTTTTAATATAGTTTTCTTATTAAATGTGTATTTTTCTATCTTTATTAAAGAGATTGGGGAAGCAAGCAAATCATAAATTTTATTAATATTTTTTAAAACTTTATCCCGAGGCTTTCTGTGACTATACAGATATTGGTCATTAAGTATATCAATAATTGTTAGTTCCATATATGCCATTGTCCAGGCCACTATTTCGTTAGATTCAAGTATAAGTCGTCTTTCTAGGTAAATAGCTTTTCTCTGACTATTTAATATTTGATCATATTGGAATAATTGTTTTCTGAAATTATAATGCAAACTTTCCACTTTCTTTTGTGCTGAGTCAAGGCTTCTTGAAAGTAGGGGAGATTGTATTGGTTCATTTACACTAGGCATAAATGTATGCATCATCTTAGAAATTCTTTCTCCACCAAAGATTCTTAACAAATTATCTTCTAAGCTTATAAAAAAAATTGATGATCCCACATCTCCTTGCCGGCCGCTCCTTCCCCTGAGTTGATTATCTATTCTTCTAGATTCGTGTCTCTCTGTTCCAATTACGCACAAGCCTCCTATATTTTTTACTTCTTTACTTTCTATATCGAAATATTTCTTGTATATATTTTCAAAGATTATGTAAATAGAACGCAAATTGAGTATATATTCATTATTGGATTTGATTTTTTTTGATGCAATGTTCAATGAATTTCCAAATTCGGCTATCGTAAGTTTAGGGTTTTGTCTATGTAAGTTTATAATTTTTAATATATTAGAATTTATATCACGAATCTCATTACCACTTGATTTTAAAGATTTGTCTATTATTATATATTGTGTGTTTCCTGTTAAAATAATGGGTTTAAATAGGCTCGTAATTTTATTTTTTATTATGTATTCTAAATTACCGCCTAAAATAATATCTGTACCTCTTCCGGCCATATTAGTTGATATAGTTACAGCATATTTTCTTCCGGCCTGAGCGATTATTTCAGATTCTCTTTTTACATTTTGAGGCTTCGCGTTTAACAAGTTATGCCTAATTTGGTATTGATTGAGAAGTTGTGATAAAATTTCTGATTTCTGTATGTTTGTTGTCCCAACTAATATTGGGCGTCCCAATAAATGCATTTTAACACACTCTTCTGTGACTGCTTTTAGCTTTTCTATTTCTGTTTGAAATATTAGATCTGGCAAATCTTTGCGTATCATTGATTTATATGTCGGTATGCATATTACAGGCAAAGAATAAATACTTATTAATTCATTTTCTTCAGTTTTGGCAGTGCCGGTCATTCCAGATATCTTTAAATAAAGCAAAAACAAGTTTTGGTATGTTATTGATGCAAGCGTTTTAGTCTCTTCTTTTATCTGTAGGTTTTCTTTAGCCTCGATAGACTGATGCAACCCGTCCGCCCATCTTCTTTCTGGCATTATTCTGCCAGTGAATTCGTCGACAATTATTGCTTGTTGATCTCTAACAATATAATGGACATTTTTTAAATATAATTCTTTAGCTTTTAAGGCATTGTAAATAAAATGTGCCCATGTGTTTTGTGCACTATATATACTTTTAATTTTTAATATTTTTTCACATGTAATTACGCCTAAATCTGACAGAATTATTGTACGATTTTTTTCATCGATTTTGTAATGTATAGATTTCTTTAGAAAATTTGCCAATCTATGAGCAAGCTCATATTTATCTTTTCTTGTTTTAGTTCTCCCTGAGATAATTAAAGGGGTCCTTGATTCATCAATTAAAATGGAATCGACCTCGTCAATAATGCAAAAATGGAAAGGTCTTTGAGTTAGTTCTTTAATTTGTGTGGCCATATTGTCTCGCAAATAATCAAATCCAATTTCGCTGTTAGTCACATATGTAATATCTGCGAGATAATTGTTTTTCCTTTTGCTTATTGGAGTGTATTGGTTTATTAAGCCCACTTTCATCCCTAGGAACTCAAAAATTTTGCCAATTGATTCATAGTCTCTTCTAGCTAAATAATCATTGACAGTAATAATATGAACCCCTTTTTCTGTTAAAGCATTTAGATACGCAGGAAACGAGGCTGCCAAACTTTTTCCTTCTCCAGTTTTCATTTCTGCGATTTTTCCTTCATGTAATACTATCCCTCCAATCATTTGAACATCATAGGGATTAAGTCCTAATACTCGTTCAGCAGCCTCACTTGCGACCGCAAATGTTTCGGGCAATATCTGATCTAAAGAAATTCCAGATTTTATTCGTTTTTTAAATTCAGTAGTTTTTATTTTTAGACAGTTATTTGTTAATTGCTTAATTTCTTCTCGATGTTTTTTTATTTGATTTAATATTTTCCAATATTTTCGTAGTCTCAAGTAATCGATATAAGTATTCACCATGTTAAATGCAATGCATAGATAAATTGTCATATCATTACTTTATCTAGACAATAATGTTTATTCCATTGCTTTCCATAGAGATTAGTTTTTGTCACAGATTTATTTAATCACCTTAATTATAAGTAAATTTTGTTTACTAATTTCTAACTTGGTATTTATATTTTAATATTTCTCTTGTTTAAGTTTACTTGTAATTCCTTACATAAGTATAAAGAAAATAAAAAAAGACCCAAAAATTATATTACAAATTTCTATGGTCTTTTTAGTTAGTTCAGTAATAAGATTACTAAAGTTTATTTTAGCTTAAGGAGTTAATAGCGTAATTTATATAAGCGTTAGCTTCACTCGCTGCGGCACCAGATAATCCATGACTAGCTTTAATATTTTTTAATGCTTCTACGTACCAGCTTGGAGATAAGTCAAAAGTCCTGTTTATTTCTTCTAGCCCTGCAACCAAGTATTCGTCCATTGGACCTGTTCCACCCGCAACTAAACAGTAAGTCACCATTCTTAAATAGTAACCAATGTCTCTTGAGCATTTTGCTTTTCCTATTGCACTAGAAGCATAACACGGCCCTGTCATTTGTGTAGTGTAAGGAAACTTACTGTAGACAGCTTGTGCAGCGCCATCTATTAATCTTTGAGCATTAGCTGTTAAAGATCTAGCCGCATCTAAGCTAGCTCCAGCTCTTTGAAATCGTCCAGCACAAGATTGCAATTCAGTATTGCTTAAAAAACGACCTTGACTGTCTGCAGTGGCGATAGCCTCAGTTATAGGAGTCTTCATATTATTGGTATCCTTAGTATATATAATTTAATATATGAGTTTATTAATATGGATTTTTTTATAAGTAAAGTTCGAAAGTTTCGGGTTTATACTACAGCTTTAGCTGCACGATCAAAATAAGTTGCAATTTCAGAAATTAGGGCACTACAATCGCCGATTGTAACATTGCTAGAGTCATTAGCAAAAGCTATTGCAGCTTCTTTCATTTTTTCAACAGCTAAGGCCACTGAAGCACCCGGGACGCCCAGAGCTTGGTAAGTTTCTCGTAATCCATTAAGGCAGCGATCATCTAAAACACTTGAATCACCTGCTATTGTTGCATAACTAACATATCTTAATATAATTTCCATATCTCTTAAGCAAGCTGCCATCCTTCTGTTAGTATATGCATTTCCTCCTGGTTGAATAAGCTGAGGTTGTTCTGAGAACAATGATCGTGCAGCATTAGTTACAATTGTTGCAGCATTAGCGCTAATAGCAGCTGTAGCATCTAGTCTTTTATTTCCGTCTGCAACCATTTTTGATAAAGCATCTAACTGAGTGTTGCTCAAGAATTCGCCTCGAGCATCGGCTTGGGCTACGACTTTTGAAAAAGCATCTAGCATTTAAAATCTCCTAGTAAATCAATATTAATTAATTATATAACATCAACTCACTATAATTTCTAACTTTAACTTAAGCTTTTACAAACTATAAATTTGTGCTTTTTCTAAACTTTTTGCTTGTCTTTATTCAACAGTGACTGACTTTGCGAGGTTCCTAGGTTTGTCAATGTCATTCCCCTTATAATAGGCCATATAATATGCAAATAATTGTAGAGAAACAGAAGATGTAATAGAGGCACAGATCTGCGAAATTTTAGGAATTTTTATAATGAAATCAAATGTTTGATAAATTGAGGAATCTTCAATATGTGTTATTGCTAACAAGACTGCACCTCTAGCTTTAGCCTCTTGCGAACTGGCAAATGTGCTTTCTTGCGATTGTTCAGGATCTGTTATTGTGATTATTAGTGTATTATTTTCTACTAAAGCGATAGGGCCATGTTTTATTTCTCCTGCTGCATAGCCGTCGCAATGTATGTAACTAATTTCCTTGAGTTTTAATGCTCCTTCTAGAGCACTACCCAAATTAAGTCCTTTCCCAATATAGAAACATTTTGAAATTTCTTTAAGTTGTTTGCTTAACCACTTTATTGAAGACTCGTCTTTTATGAGTAAGTGAGCTATTGCTTTGGGCAAATTTCTTATTTCATCTAAATGCTTATTTATTTCTTTTTTCCTCAGGGTAAACTTATGTTCAGCTAGCTTGAGAGCAAGTAAATAGAAACTTAATGTTTGTGCTGTAAATGTCTTTGTTGCTGCAACCCCAATTTCTATTCCAGCCTTTAGATCTATACTTTGTGCTGTTTTTTTTGTTATCGAACTATAGTTTTTGTTAGTTATTGATAACAAATATGGCTTATACACTGTATTTTGAAATTTTCGTCGACTTTTTTCAATTTCTATTGCACTTAGCATATCTCCAGTTTCTCCTGACTGGCTTACTGCGATTGTTAAAGTGCATGGTAGTAATGGAGGTAAATTGGTTTTAAATTCTGATCCATAATAAACATGGACTGGAATTCTAATTAATTTCTCTAAAATTACTTTGCCAACTAATGCTGCATTAAAGCTACTGCCACATGCAATAATTTGAAAATTCTTAATTTTTTTGTACTCTAAATGAAGTTGGCCAGATTCATCAATTGATTTTTCACTTTGTAAGGTTGAAATAATTAGGTTCCTAAGGACTTTCTTTTGATCGTGTATTTCTTTTAGTGTATAACTATCAAAACTTGCTTTATTTGTTATAAGATCATTTAAATTTGCTTTAAACCTTCTAGAAGGATAAGTAAATTTGCCTTTATTGTAAATGGCTAATTGTGAAATTGATATTATGCCTAGCTCTCTATCATGTAATTGTATGAAATTTTTAGTATAAGGTATTAATGCGATGGGGTCTGATGAAACAGAATAAAAATTGCTTCCTTTTCCTAAAGTTAATGCAGTTTTATTTTGGTAGACGAATATGCTATCTGGCATATCCCTAGCAATTATTACTGTAGAGAAATTTCCTTTTAATTCACTTAGAGCACACAATATAGCTTCTACGATTTGTAACTTCAAGTGTTTTTGCTTGTAAGCTATTAAATGCGGGATTACTTCAGCATCTGTATCAGATAAAAAATAAGTTCCATTGACTGTTAAATAATTTTTTAATTGTACATAATTTTCAATTACACCATTTTGGACTACTGCAAATTGTCCTTCTGCGTCTAGATGAGGATGAGCATTAATTTCTGTGGGCTCTCCATGAGTTGCCCATCTAGTATGACCTATGCCTATATTTCCTATTTCGAATTTCTGAAAGTTATCGTTAATTTTTTCTTTTAGTTTTTCTATTCTCCCTTTAGATCTTACGACGTTAATTTTAGAATTCTTTATAAATGCTATGCCTGCAGAATCATAGCCTCTGTAAGATAGCTTATCTAATCCATTAATAAGCACATCCCTACAAGATCCCTCTCCCACATATCCAATAATGCCACACATTTTCTTTTCAATTCGTTAGTTTATTAATATCATTTAATTTTAATTCACCTGATATTTCTAAGATAGCTAAAATTACTGGTTTTATATTTGATTTGTTTGCATTTCTATTTTTTGTTTTTTTGGCATAGTTTGCTATTTCCATAGTTGTTTTATATTTGCTGGCAGATAGCTCTAATAATTCCTCAATTTTGTGTAATAAAAAATAGTGGTTTCTCTTATCTACCATATTTAGTATTTTAGTGTGTTGATACTTAAGGTTAACTCAAAAGCAATTTTATATCAGTTATAATAAAGTCCCACAATGCTATAATTTTATAATAAATCAATGCACTTAGCAATTTATAGTTTTAGTGATGATCAGTATTAGCAAGAGAACATCTATAGCGCGAATTAATTTATCTGAATTCCATACTATAAGTAAGATTGATCGATACCCATGGCTTAACAAAGAGAAAGATGCTTGTGGTGTAGGATTTATAGCCCATTTAGATAATAAATTTGGGCACAAATTAATGATGAATGCTTTAGAAGCGTTAGCGACTATGGAACATAGAGGAGCGTGTAGCGCTGATGAAGAATCTGGCGATGGAGCTGGTATCCTGTTTAGCATACCATGGAAATTCTTTGTTGAATGGTCACTAAGATATAAACAGTTTAAAATAAATATCAGTCAAGCAGCAGTGGCGATGCTTTTTTTGCCCTGCCTATCTAGTGATATCCAAGTTTCAAAAAACATAGTTGAAGAAATATTCCAAGATGAGGATTTTATTGTTATTGGATGGAGAGAGGTACCATATGTTAAAGAAGTTCTGGGTCCACTAGCTTTAAGAAATATGCCACAAATTTATCAGATAGTCGTTCAGTCAAAACGATATCAGGGCAGATCCTTAGATTTCCATTTATATAGAGTTAGAAGGAAAATCGAAAAAGAGATCACCGTTCGAGCTTATTCTTGGGCTAAAGATTTCTATTTTTGTTCATGTTCAAATCATACCATTGTTTATAAAGGGATGGTTAAGTCAACTTCTCTAGGCCAGTTTTATCAAGATCTTTATAATCCTGACTTTGAAATATCTTTCGCTGTTTTTCATAGACGTTTTAGTACAAACACTATGCCTCGCTGGCCTTTAGCTCAGCCAATGCGAATTTTAGGTCACAATGGAGAAATTAATACACTCTTAGGAAATTTAAAATGGATGGAAGCTAGGGAATCTTCATTAAATCATCCTACTTTAAACGAAGTAGCAAGTATAGGCCCTGTTGTTAACGTATCTAATAGTGATTCAGCAAATTTGGATTCTGTAGTGGAATTATTTTTGCATGTTGGGCATAGTTGTCCAGAAGCTCTAATGTTCCTAATACCTGAGGCATATGAAAATAACCCTAAATTGAAATATCATCAAAATTTGATTAGTTTTTATGAGTATTGTGCAGGGTTTCAAGAAGCATGGGATGGCCCTGCTCTAATTGTTTTTTCCGATGGTCATACAGTTGGAGCTAGTTTAGATCGTAATGGCTTAAGGCCTGCACGCTATTGTGTTACTGAAGACAATGTTTTGATTCTGGCTTCAGAAGGAGGAGTTCTAAATCTTGATCCTAGCCTTATTAGATTGAAAGGAAGGCTGGGACCAGGAGAAATGATTGTCTTAGATTTGCAAGAAAAATTGCTGATGAGTAACTTAGAAATAAAAAATAAAATTGCTTCTCTACGTCCTTATAGTGATTGGATCAAACAAAATAGACAGGTTCTAATTCCTACTTCTTTTTTGACTTCTACGACTCTTCCTCTACAAGAAGTTTTTAAGCGTCAAACCTGTTTTGGTTATACTTCAGAAGATATAGAATTAGTCATTGAAAATATGGCCATTCAAGGTAAAGAGCCAACCTTTTGTATGGGAGATGATACACCTTTAGCTGTTTTATCGGGTAAGTCGCATGTGCTTTACGATTATTTTAAACAAAGGTTCGCCCAGGTTACAAATCCTCCTATAGATTCCTTAAGAGAGAGTCTTGTTATGTCCATATCCTCATATTTAGGGTCTAAAACGAATTCGTTCGAAGAAAGCTCTGAAAAAATTTTAAAGATAAAAACGCCTATTCTAAGTGAGAATGACTTAGTTCTGATTAAAAATTCCGAATTGTTAACAGAGACTTTGGTTACAACTTTTGAAGCACATTTTGATAGCCCTCAAGCTAATGGTCAGTCACTATTTTCTACAATTAATCAACTATGTAAGCAAGCTAAAAATTTGATACAGGCAGGCACTAAAATAATTATATTATCTGACAAAGTATGTTTCGAGTCAAGAACAGAATCATATATACCTCCATTACTTGTAGTTGGTTCGTTACATCAATATTTGATAAAACAAGGTGTACGGCAAAAAGTTTCATTGATTGTAGAAACAGGTCAATGCTGGAGCACCCATCATTTTGCATGTCTTTTGGGCTATGGAGCTAGTGCTGTATGTCCATATTTAGCTCTAGAGACTGTAAGACATTGGTGGATGAGTGAGCGGACTCAAAATCTTATGTCTAAAGGCAAAATGCCTAATTTAACTCTTATAGAAGTTCAAAACAATTATTGCAAGTCAGTTGAGAGAGGTTTATTAAAAATTCTTTCGAAAATGGGAATTTCGTTGTTGACTAGTTATATAGGAGCCCAAATTTTTGAAATTTTAGGCCTTGGTAAAGAAGTTGTTGACTTAGCTTTTGAAGGAACTGTTTCAAGAATAGGAGGCTTGAGTTTCGCAGATTTAGCCATGGAAACTATTGATTTATGTTCTGCTGGTTTTTCTAAGCTAAATAAGAAAAAGCTTGATAATCATGGATTTGTGCAATATAGACCTGGTGGAGAGTATCATTTAAATAATCCTGAAATGTCAAAAGCATTACATAAAGCTGTAAGAGAAAATAATTATACTCTTTATGAGGCTTATAAGCAATTACTGGCTAACAGGCCACCAACGAATATTAGAGATTTGTTAGAATTCAATTTTCGTAGTTGCTCAGTTCCGTTAGAGAAAGTAGAAAATATATTTGAAATCACTAAACGCTTTTGTACCGGCGGAATGTCTTTAGGCGCTTTATCCAGAGAAGCTCATGAAACATTATCTATAGCTATGAATAGAATTGGTGGAAAATCAAATTCGGGAGAAGGTGGGGAGGATTCGCTTCGGTTTACAGTTTTGACTGATGTAGACGAAACTGGGAACTCTCCTTCATTTCCACACTTAAAAGGCTTAAAGAATGGGGATAGCTTGAGCTCTGCTATTAAACAAATCGCCTCTGGCAGATTTGGCGTGACCCCGGAGTATCTAGTTAATGCTAAGCAATTAGAAATTAAAATTTCACAGGGAGCCAAGCCAGGAGAAGGAGGTCAGCTCCCAGGAAAAAAAGTAAGTCCTTATATCGCGACTCTGCGTGCATGTAAACCAGGTGTAACGCTGATTTCGCCACCGCCTCATCATGATATTTACTCAATAGAAGATTTGGCTCAATTAATTTTTGACTTGCATCAAGTTAATCCTGAATGTAAAGTTTCAGTCAAGCTAGTCTCAGAAATAGGAGTTGGAACTATCGCAGTTGGAGTTGCGAAAGCAGGAGCCGAGATTATTCAGATTTCAGGACATGATGGTGGGACAGGAGCATCTCCCTTGAGTTCAATTAAGCATGCAGGAGTTCCGTGGGAATTAGGGTTACATGAAGTTCATTGTTTATTAGTAGAAAACAATTTGAGAGAAAAAGTTATTTTAAGAGTTGATGGCGGGTTGCGAACTGGTCAGGATGTAGTTATGGCGGCACTATTAGGTGCAGATGAGTATGGTTTTGGAACAATAGCTATGATTGCAGGAGGATGTATAATGGCACGAGTTTGTCATACAAACAGTTGTCCTGTTGGTGTTGCTACGCAAAAGGAAGAGTTACGAATGCGTTATCCAGGAGTTCCCGAAAATGTTGTAAACTATTTTATATTTTTAGCAGAGGAAATCAGAGTGATTTTGTCTAAGCTTGGTTTTGAGACTTTGAGTCAAATTATTGGCAGAAAAGACTTGATTAATCATAACTTTGATAAAAAATTGTGCAAAACTCATTGTATTGATACTTCTATTTTCTTTAATATCAAAACTAATGAATACAACTTTTTGGAAATACCGGGCGGCCATTCGAAAAAACTAAAAACTTCTTTGCTTGATTATGAATTATTAAATTCATCTGATATTTTATATGCAATAGACAACCACAAGACACTAGAAAAACATATAAAAATTTCTAATTCAGACAGATCTGTGGGGGCTAAACTAGCAGGGAGACTAGCCAAACAATATAAGAATGAAGGGTTTCGTGGATCTTTAATTCTTAATTTCTATGGAACTGCTGGGCAAAGTTTTGGGTCTTTTAATATTAAGGGGGTTACATTAAGGTTAATTGGAGAGGCTAATGATTATGTTGGTAAGAGCATGAGTGGAGGCGAAATAGTAATTGTACCTCCTTCAGAGGTTGCATTTGACGCTTCTGAACAAGTTATATTAGGAAACACATGCCTGTATGGTGCTACTGGTGGTTTTCTCTTTGCATATGGCGCAGCTGGGGAACGTTTTGCAGTGAGGAACTCTAATGCTTTTTCAGTATTAGAAGGAGTTGGAGATCATGCATGTGAATATATGACAGGAGGTAGGGTTGTAGTGCTAGGTAAGGCAGGAAGAAATATTGCTGCTGGAATGACAGGAGGAATCGCATATTTTTTAGATGAGTATAGTAATTTGCCTGAAAAAGTAAATCTAGATATAGTAAGAATTCAACGTGTTGTTACGAATGAAGCAAGAAAACAATTAATACAACTTATAGAAAAGCATGTATTAAAGACTGGTAGCAAAAAAGCTGTGTTGATTCTACAACAATGGGAAATTTTCATTCATTATTTTTGGCAAATTGTTCCGCCATCAGAGTCTGAGACTTCTGAAACAAATTATTTTGTTGAGAATAAAGTATTAGCTAATTAAAACTATACCTTGTTAAAGTATACTATTCTCTAGTCTGATTAAATTTATAAATCCTTAGCTAACGTTAAATTTAAGTTAATAAATCAACCAGTATAATAACTAAAACTATAGGCTCATGGTTCATGTTGTAAAAATATATGATACTTGCATAGGGTGTACTCAGTGTGTTAGAGCTTGTCCTTGTGATGTTTTGGAAATGGTTCCCTGGGATGGTTGCAAAGCAAGTCAAATAGCTTCTTCTCCTAGAACAGAAGATTGCATAGGTTGTAAAAGATGTGAAACTGCATGTCCTACTGATTTTTTAAGTATTCGAGTTTATTTGGGAGCTGAGACCAGTCGTAGTATGGGCTTAACTTATTAGTCATTATTGATTTTTTGGATTTATATGGTAAATAAAAGTCAAGTTTTATTAGATATAGCTAATAAAAAAGCGATCAAGGTCATTAGTGGTTTAACCAACTTAAATTATGAACACGTATTAACAATAGCTAGAGCTTCTCAACGAGCTTGTGTTTCTTACATTGATATAGCAGCTGATCCGCAATTAGTAAAAGTTGTTAAAGCTAATGTCAACATTCCAATTTGTGTTTCTGGTCTTGAAATTCAGCCGATTTATAATGCAGTCTTAGCTGGTGCTGATCTTATTGAAGTTGGAAATTATGAGTCTTTGTATAAGCGAAATACTGTTTTAAGTGTTTGCAAGATTATTACTCTTGTTGAAGAAATAAAAAAACTATGCCCAAGAGTACCTCTTACAGTCACTATTCCATATATTCTGAATCAAAAAGACCAAATTAATTTATGCAAACAATTAGAATCATTAAGAGTTGACTATATACAAACCGAAGGAAATTCTATTTCAAAATGTAAGAACCATTGTGTACAAGATCTTCTGCGGCTAAGTTTACAGACTTTAGCTTGTACTTACGAATTAGTTAAACATACACAATTGCCTATAATTTGTTCTTCGGGCTTATCTGATGTTACAGTTCCATTAGCTTTCTCTTTAGGTGCTTCGGGTATAGGAATTGGCAAATTTGTTACCAGTTATTATGAAGAAGAAAAAATAGTGTCTATCTTATCAAAAATAAAAAAAATTGTAAGTGGTACTCGTTCTTATCAAGCTTGTGAGTAGTTTAAGTTTCATTAGTCATAAATAATTGTCATTGAAATAAAATATCCGTTTCTTTTTGTACTTTTAACTCCATTTAATATCGTGAGAGACATATTGATTAAAAATAATGAAAATGTTGGATAAGACATTGCCGCTAGAAGAACTAGAAAGCAGCCTAACCAAAACTGAATCTAAAGCTTATTATTTATCGAAATTAGTCTATAGGCATGACAAGGTTGTAAATAATAAAGCTCATATTTTGCAAAGAAAGTTATTAAACTTAAAAAAGCAACTATTTTACGGATTAACATCTTATCAAAAGCTTTGCGTAGCGCGTCATAAAAGAAGACCTACAACTTTAGATTATATTGAGTATCTATTGGATAGTTGGATTGAATTGCATGGAGATAGAAGAGGAAGCGATGATCCTGCAATCATTACGGGCATAGGGAGAATTGGTAGAAGATCTGTCGTAGTATTAGGACAGCAGAAAGGTAGGAATACGAAGGAAAACGTATTAAGAAATTTTGGAATGTCATCTCCGGGCGGCTATAGAAAAGCATTAAGAGTCATGGAACACGCTAATAAGTTTAAACTTCCTATACTGACTTTTATTGATACTCCTGGAGCTCTAGCTGGTGTTAGTGCCGAGAAATCTGGACAAGCCGAAGCTATTGCTACCAATTTAAAGAAAATGTTTAGTTTTGAAGTGCCTATCATATCAACTATTATTGGAGAAGGCGGCTCGGGAGGAGCATTGGGTATATGTATTGGTAATTATGTTATGATGTTCGAGAATTCAATTTATACAGTTGCAACGCCCGAAGCATGCTCTTCTATTTTATGGAAAGATTCTACCAAAGCAGCAGATGCCGCAGAAGCATTAAAAGTTCGTGCAGAAGATTTATTAACTCTTAAAATAATTGATGAAATTATTCCTGAGCCTTTTGGAGTTGCCCATGATTATCCTTTACTAATGGTTAGAATCTTAAAAAATAAGATTCGGGATCAACTAGATTTCTTTGACACATTCTCTCCATCTGAACTGAAGCATCATCGTTATTTGAAGTTCAGAAAGTTGGGTCTCTACTATGATTGCTAGAAGCAATAAATAGTCCGAGTATTAGAGTTTTTCTCTAAGATACTCGGATTATTTATTGCTTAGATAAAATTTATATTTTAGCTACTTTTTAATTACTATATTTAGTAAGTTATAAAATTTAAAGTTTTTAAACCAATCGTACTCCCAACTCCTATAATATGTCCTAGACTCATTGTTGCCAAGAGTTCAGGAACACCAAAGTCTTTTAGTTGGCTAATAGCAATAGGAGGCTTTAAGCCTCTGACCTTAATTGAATATCTTCCAACAACAATAGCCATAATATTGCTTAGAATCATAATTATAGATATTGATGAGTTCCAAGGAGTGTTAAACAAATTTAAGTAAGACGCTAGCATATTTTGTTTCCTTTTTGTTTAAAATCTAATAATAAAAATTAGTGTTGTAGTCTTAATTAGTATATACAACTTAATAATATAGAATAAAAAGCATTTATTTATTTAATAGCTATTAAATAATATTACAGCTTAATTTGCTGAAGATATATAACTGTGCAATCCACTAGTTAAGAAATTTACTCCCAAGTAACAAAACAAATAACGATCAAACCCAACGAAGCGACGAGAGAAGCATAAATTTTATTCCATTTTTTATTTATTCGTATATGCAAATAAGTTGCGAAAACCAGCCAAGTAATTAATGCCCAAGTTTCTTTAGGATCCCAACTCCAGTAGTTTCCCCAAGCTTCATTAGCCCATACTGATCCGGAAATTATTCCTAAAGTTAGAGATATGAAGCCAAGGCTTATAAATTTGTACGAAAGAGATTCGATTGTTTCATAGGAAAGTTTATTTCTATTTATTGTTGCTGTTCCTATGTCGTTTCTAGGTTCATTTTTATCAAAATCTACATAGAAACTAGGCAAATAGAACATTCTATTTAATGATTTTTGGCTTAAATTGTTGTTAACTATCACATATATAAGTGATAAAAAAGCACCCATAATTAATAATCCGTAGCTAAATATCATTACACTAACATGCATCATTAGCCAGTTGGACCTTAAAGCTGGAGCTAATATAGACGTTTGTCTTAAGCTTGGAGGTAAGATATAGTTAGCATACCCGATAATCAGCGTTACAGCTGAAGAACCAATTGCTCCTATTATGCTTAATTTATCTACAAATATAATCGTAATAATATTCAGTACCCAGCTTAAAAATAATAATGATTCGTATAAATTACTAAGTGGAAAGTAAGAATACCTAAAACATCGTTCCAAGAGCATTCCAGCAATTATACAATTTGAAAAAATCAGGCAAAACTTCGGTAATGAGAACACTTGAATTTGCTTATAGTAAGTTAATTTTGCCCAATAGAAGAGACTAGATACCAAAGCCCCTAAAAATGCCAAGATATTAATGCTATTTTCTAGTTTTAGTATATACTGTTCCATATTTTAATTATCGATTTTTTTAATTTAGGTGTTCTAATGTCAATGTATTATTTAAAAATAACTATTTCTGATTAGATACTTAATTATATTATCTTTAAGCATCATTTGTTTTAAAACTTCAACCAAGTGTTTCTGAGATTGTTTAAGTGTTAACTTTTTTAAGTTTTCTTTGTATACTTTAAGTTTAAATTCCTGTTCTAGTGTAAGAGATTGCATTGGATTCTATGTGATTTGCTTATAAGTGAAGTTATTTACAAAAAATAATATTTGCAACTTTTAATTTTAACTAATGTATAATATATTCGTGTAAATCAAGTCAATATTTTGGAGCTAAAAAAAATGGCTATTCCATTGTTATACTACCCATATTCATCCCAAAATCATCGAGTTAATAGCTTTGAGATTAAAGGTAATGATGAGCAACCTAGAATATTTAGTACTGATAGTTTGCCTACTTCCTCAGAAATGGATGAGATAATTTGGGCAGCTTATAGACAAATTTTCAGCGAACATCAAATTTTAAAATTTAATCGAGATACCTATCTAGAATCACAGTTAAGATTTAATCAAATTACTGTACGAGAGTTTATTAGAGGGTTGCTACTATCTGAAAGATTTCGCATATTGAATTATGATGTCAATAATAATTATCGATTCTCAGAGATGTGTGTTCAACGAGTTTTGGGTAGAGATATTTATAATGATAAGGAAAAAATAGCTTGGTCTATAGTTTTGTGTACAAGAGGTATCAAAGCTTTTGTTGATTCTTTAGTAAATAGTAAAGAATATGAGGAAAACTTTGGTGACAACACTGTTCCTTACCAAAAACGAAGAGTTATTTTTCAAAGAAGTAAAGGCGAAGTTCCTTTCAACTTGAAAACTCCTCGATATGGTTCTGATTTTAAAGAAAGATTGGGAATGCCGCAGTATGCTTGGCAAGGGGCGATCAGAACTTTTCGTCCACAAGAGATTAAACCAAGGCCAGGAGATCCAGTCTTATATTTAGATATGTCTAGAGAACTTTTGTTCAGCCGATTCAGATAATCTAATCTAACATGTAAATTTGATATTTTGGTATTTTTTAAAAACTAATTATATTATTAAATGCCAAAATATCAACTATGAGTAGTACAATTTTATATTTCCAATAAAATTGATTCTGGCTGTTTTTTTTGTGAATCTCATTAAAATTAACAGAAATTCCATCTTTTATCCCGCAAGCTAGTATTAGCTCGTAATTACGTTTTGAGCAGCTAAAATTTATAGATAAGCCATGAAATGTAGTTCTTTGAATTATTTTTATTCCTAGGGCGACTATTTTTTTTTGTTGAATCCAAATTCCGGGAAATTTTTCCTTTTTTGTAGATTTCGTTTTATATAACAGAAGTATTCTCTTACCTAATTGCTCTAAGTTTGCTATGTAAATATTAACGTTTCTGTTAATCTTTTGTAGATGCGTTATGTTATAGATTATTACTTGTCCATAATCGTGATAAGTTACTTCTCCTCCTCGGTCAACTCGATGAAGATTTACAAGTGTATTATTAGAGCAAAAAGATATATATTCTTTGTTTGCCCTATGTCCCAGCGTATATACTTGTGGATGTTTTAGATAAATGGATAATTTTTTTTTTTGTCTTTTTCTTATTTGTATGAAAACCATTGTCTTTTGATGTACCCAGCTGGTTTCGAAGTTTAATAACCCGTATCTTATTATAAGCATCATCTTAAAATGTTAACTTCCAAGTTTAAATGCATCTATAAATAACCCGTACAAAAGGCCTAACTTTGCTAGATTAATAAAAAAAAAACAATTATATCCAGATTTTCGATCATTAAATTGAAATTTATGTTTCAAGTAATTAAAAAGCTCAACAATAGAAATTAAGATGGCAGCCGTCAGAATGCTCCATTCATTTGTTTGAATTAATATAGTGCTTGTAGCAGAAGATAAAAAAAATCCAAATAGAAAAATGAAACTACAGGTTGCTAATATAGTTTTGTTTATTTGTTTAATTACTCTCGTTTGTGTATTTGTCAAGCAATCGATTATCGTTGATTTATTATTCTATATTTTAAAAATTAGAAATTTTAAAGCTTCTTGTGCTAGACGTCATTTTCACATAATATTTTCATCATGTACAAGAAAGGCTCATCAATATATTTGTGAGCATCGTTTATATTTTTGGTTTTTTCCTTAATCAACTCTTTTAAAAGCTCTAATAGTGTAACTATAGATGCTAAAGGGACGCCTAGCGAATTATAGGTATCTTTAAGTCCAGCTAAAACTCTCGAACTTAAGACTGATGTATCGTTAGCCACAATTGAATATGATGCGTATCTTAAATAGTAGTCTATATCTCTAAGACAAGCAGCATATCTGCGTGTTGTATATGCATTGCCAGATGGTCTTATTAATTCTGGATTTCTTTCAAAAAGTTGCGAAGATGCTTGTTGTATGATAAGAGAAGAATTCGCATTAATTATTTTGACTATTCCTAGTCTTGTATCAGCTGTATCAAAATATTTTTTAATATTTGTAATGGCATTAGAGTCTAAATATTTTCCTGCATTATCATAAGTACTAATTATATTAACAATAGAATCTTGTAGTTGCATTTTTATTTTCTCCACATTTGTCCAAAAATTTTTTAAGGGTCTTATTAATTACTTAATTATAGATTATAGTCTTTAATTTTGTTTTTTTTGTTACTAAATTTATTAAAATATTATGAACATTAGTTATAAATAAAAAGGCGCTGCTTTAACACAATAATTTTAATTGTATTAGGCAACGCCTTGGTTTTCAACAACAAACTTTCGTGAACTTACCGTTCTAAGAGTTAATAGAAGGAGAAGATGATGCGACTGGGAGAAGTGAATTATCAGCTAAATCAAGTGGGAAGTTGTGAGCGTTACGCTCATGCATAACTTCGATACCCAAGTTAGCTCGGTTAATTATGTCTGCCCATGTATTAATCACACGTCCTTGGCTATCAACAATAGATTGATTGAAGTTAAGTCCATTAAGATTAAAAGCCATTGTACTTATTCCTATAGAAGTTAGCCAAATACCTACTACTGGCCATAGTCCTAAGAAGAAGTGCAGCGCTCTAGAGTTATTAAATGATGCGTATTGAAATATCAAACGTCCAAAATAACCATGAGCTGCGACTATATTATAAGTTTCTTCCTCTTGTCCTAGTTTGTATCCATAATTTGGCGATTCGTTCTCGGTTGTTTCGCGTATTAAGCTTGAAGTTACTAATGAACCATGCATAGCAGAAAATAGTGCTCCGCCAAAAACTCCTGCAACACCAGCCATGTGAAAAGGATGCATTAAAATGTTATGTTCAGCTTGGAATACTAGCATAAAATTAAAAGTTCCAGATATACCTAATGGCATTCCATCAGAGAAACTTCCTTGTCCAATCGGATATATTAAGAAGACTGCTGTAGCGGCAGCTACTGGTGCAGAAAAGGCAACGCATATCCATGGTCTCATACCCAAGCGATAGCTTAATTCCCATTCTCTACCCATGTAAGCAGCAACCCCTAATAAAAAGTGTAAAACAACAAGTTGGTAAGGACCTCCGTTGTACAACCATTCATCTAGTGATGCTGCCTCCCATATAGGATATAAATGCAATCCAATAGCATTAGAAGTAGGTACTACTGCACCTGTAATTATGTTGTTGCCATAAAGCAATGAGCCTGAAACGGGCTCTCTTATTCCATCTATGTCTACAGGTGGAGCAGCAATAAATGCAATGATGAAAACCGTGGTAGCTGTTAGTAAACATGGAATCATTAAGACACCAAACCAGCCAATATATAAACGATTCTCAGTGCTTGTAATCCAAGAGCAAAAGCGTTCCCAGAGGCTTGTGCTTTCACGTCTTTCTAAAGTAACAGTCATGTTATTTTCCTTATTAGTTTAATAAATCTTTTTTATAAAAAAAACTTCCCAAGCATTGTCGTGCTTGTTAAGTCTGATTCTTGCTTAAACAGTTCATAATCATCTAATGTATTTCGATACTTCTATAAGAAGTTTAATTAGAATTAAGTGTTATTTTTTTTAATATTATAGGTATCTTTACTTTATTTGACTTGTATCAATTTTTGATTGTAGAATAAGCGAAACTAGTAGCTTTTTTGTTTGATATAGATTTAGCTAAGTTTAAGAAATTTCTTATTCTTGTCTTTGCTTTATTAATCCAGTGACTTCTTCGTGACTTTTTTTTCGATTTAGATGTTCGTTTTTTAGGTACAGCCATTGATTATTTGTACTTATTTGAATTTAATTTACCCGTATTTTTATTTTATATTATAAGTTTTATATATTCTATTAAATCAATTAAGCTCTTTATTCGTTTAGCATTTTGCCAAACTGGCCTACGAGAGCTTTTCCTATGTTGTAAATCGCCCATGATGCAGCCATTAAAATAGGCATTAAGACAATAATTAGTCTAATATCCATATGTTATTTCCCTTTTAATTAGTGATTTAATGTTACTCTAATAAATAATAATACATTTTATTATGTTACTTGTTTAGTCAATAAATTTTGATTCAGATTTAAATAGAAGAAATATTAAAATTACAAACTTTATAATGACAGATCTACCATTTACTTTGGATCAATTACGCATTTTAAGAGCAATTTTGATACAAGGAAGTTTTAAAAAGGCCGCAACAAGTTTGTATATCTCTCAACCTGCAGTTAGCTCACATGTTCATAATATAGAAAAACAGCTTAATATCCAGCTATTTGATAGAAGCCACAGGAATGCTCAGCTAACCGAAGCAGGTCAATTACTTTTAAAATATGGTGGCAGAATCTTGGCTCTATGTGAAGAGACATGTAGAGCTCTTGAAGATTTACAAAACTTGCAATGTGGTAATTTAATTATAGGTGCTAGCCAAACTACGGGGACATATTTAATGCCTAAATTAATAGGTTTGTTTAGGCAGAAATATCCGCAGATCTCTGTTCAACTACAAGTTCATTCTACTCGAAGAATATCATGGAGTGTTGCCAATGGACAACTAGACCTGGCTATTATTGGAGGAGAAGTACCTAAAGAGCTTACAGAAATATTAGAAGTTCGCAATTTCGTAGAAGACGAATTGACACTGATTTTGCCTCCAAGCCATCCATTTTCTAAATTTAGCTGCATACAAAAAGAAGATCTTTACAGACTAAGGTTTATTGCCCTAGATAAGAATTCCACTATTCGCAAAGTTATCGATAAAATTTTAAATAGGAACGGTATAGATAGCAGTAGACTAAAAACTGAAATGGAACTTAGTTCAATTGAAGCAATTAAAAATGCTGTTCAATCCGGACTAGGGGCATCATTTGTTTCTATATCTGCAATAGATAAAGAATTGAAGCTTCAGCTACTAAATCGTGTGAACATTGATAAAATTAAAATTAAAAGAATGTTGTCTATAATCACGAATTATAGCCGCTATAGATCAAAAGCTTCAGAGACATTTTGTCATGAAATTTTGGGGCTATTAGTAAATTTACCATTTAAGAATGCTCCTAGCACTGAAAAGTAATCAATAAACTATTAGATATAGTTAAGAGAATTTTTAAAATTTATTAAACTACTCTTCTTATTCATTTAAATTAACAATATATATCAAAAAGTAATGACACCTATAGGCTTAGTTAGATCATTCAAAACCCTTACATCGAGATACCTTGATAATTTAACTTTAGTTTTATTTTTAATTGCAATGTTATTAATTACAATTTCTATATTTAGTTATTTTATTTTACACTTGAATTCAAGTATATGTTTTTTGATAAATCTTCTTAGTTTACATTTGCTAGGGACAGTAATTCATGATTCTTCTCATAAGGCTGCTCATGATAATAAATATATTAACTATTTTATAGGTCACATAAGTGCTTTTTTTTTGGGGTTCTCTTTTCCAGTATTTAGCAGAGTTCACATGCAACATCATGCTTACGTAAATGATGCAAATAATGATCCTGATCATTTCGTTTCTACGGCAGGGCCTTTATGGCTTATTGCTTCTCGATTCTTTTATCATGAAGTTTATTTTTTTCAAAGAAAGTTATGGAGAAATAAGGAGTTAATTGAATGGATTTGGGCAAGGACATTATTAATATGTTTGCTTTTTATTGCTTTTGAGACTAATATTTTAGAATATGTCTTTAAGTGTTGGTTTTGCCCAGCCTTGGTAGTAGGGTTCGCTCTAGGCTTATGCTTTGATTATTTGCCACATTATCCATTTAAATACACTGATAGATGGCATAATTCTTGTGTTTATCCTAGTAAGTTTTTAAATTTAGCCATTTTTGGTCAGAACTATCATTTGGTTCATCATTTATGGCCCTCAGCCCCTTGGTATTTTTACAAGGAAATGTATACACGAAATCGACTTTTTTTACAAATTAATCAATCTCCTCAAAGCTTAGCCTTTTCTTTCTCTGTAAAAGCTATGAGTAAGTTTTTATATGACCTTTTTTTAGGAATAAAAATTTAAAGTTTTATAGCCAATTGTATTTTATCTGTAAAGATATATCTTAGTCTTAATTTTAACCAGGTTATAAATTTTTTATTGCTAGATATTATCAGAATAGTAGGAAAAAAAAATGTTTTCTGTAGTGTTTTTATTTCATTAGGAGAGTGAGCGTTAAGTTTAGTACTATCAAAAATCCAAAAATCAATACTTTTATTATTTGCAATAAAATGTTCTGTTTTTTCACGTAAAATTTCTTCCAGTGGTTCTTCTTGAGTTAAAAAATGTTTGCTTGCTGCTATATAGTAATAAGTGTTGTAATCTGCTTTCATATAGGTCAAAGTTTCTGTATTATGCTTGATATTTCAATAACTTCTCCAATTATTGCTAGAGAAGGTGGTCCAAACTTACTTTCAATTACTTGATGGATAATTGTACCTATTGTTCCAATTAAAAAATTTTTCTTTTTTAGAGATGCCCATTGAACTAACACTATTGGTTTTTCTGCACTATATCCAACAGATAAAAATTTTTTTATTATTTTGGGCAAGTTGTATAGTATCATATAAACTATTATTGTATCTGCCCCCCATATTATTCTTTCCCATTTTAATTTGTTAGTAGTTTTTTCATAGAATTCTTCACCAGTCAAAAAAGTGATAGATGACCCCAGTTGTCTATGTGTTAAAGGAAATTTCATATCTGCAGCCACTGCAAATGCACTGGTTATTCCAGGTATAATTTCTATTTCTATATTTTTTGAAAAAAGTTCTAATATTTCTTCTCCTAATCGTCCAAAGATTAAAGGATCTCCTCCTTTCAATCTAATTACTCTTTCGCCTTTCTTAGCTCGGTCTATTAATAGTGAAGCAATTTGTAGCTGTGAAAAGCTATGGTTATTTCGTCTTTTTCCAACTTTTATAATTTCTGCATTAGGCTTACAATGTTGTAGTATTTCAGGGTTAACCAATGCATCATAAATAACCACGTCAGCTTCACGTAAAACGCGTTGAGCTTTCAATGTCAGTAGCTCAGGATCCCCTGGACCAGCGCCTACAATATAAACTTTTTTAATTGTTTTATTATGAGTCATGAACAATAAAGATTTATGCTTTGATTATAAGTTCAATTTAGTTTTGCTCAAACTATTGTTATGAGAAACAATATTAAATCCGATATTTGGTCATTTCACAATAAATTTAGATTTGATAAAAAAATTATTTTACTTTTAATCAGAGTTTCAATCAAGTTTAATACTAAGTTAGTCAACTACAGTCGCAGACCTTTGTTTCTAGATCTTCTCAGTGTTCTTACGAAAAAGATTTTATTTAGTTTAGCTGTAAAATCTTTTAAAGACACCTTTATAACTTTAAAGATTCGCAATTGTTCTTCTTTATTTCTTAAGCATAATTCACTACTAGTTTTTAATTCTATAATTTTAAAGCTACTAAAAAATTTTTATGATGTTCTAGGCTTTTCTAGTTATGAAGAAAAAAAATTTTTGATTTTGTTTCAAAATGAAAGTCTATATAAACTTTGCGCATTTGAGTTCAGAGATCTCACTGAGATAGTTTTTACTTTTATAATCTTTGGTGAGATTCATGACAAGGATTATTCAGGTAAAGTTTGTTCCAATGAATTAAATTTTAGGTGTTTAGAAAATTTCCTAATTAGAGTTTGTGATTGTGTTGTCTATTTTAGTATAAAGTATAATTACAATTCATCTATCTTATACGCATTGCGCGGACATTCTTGGATAAAATCTTTTAAAGACAAACAGCGATTATTTATATATCTTTTATTGAGTTCATACTTTCATTCTATTATTGATACAACTCAAAAACTTAATAATTCTATATTCAGGGGCTGGATAGTTAGGGGCACATATATAGATAGCATTAGTTTTGAACAATTTAGCTTGACCAGTTTAAAAAAGCTTCCAAAAATATCTTTATTGGTCTTTTTGCTAATCAATGTTATTGATACTGTGATTCCTCAGTTCAACCTATTTATTTTGTTTTTAAGAAAAGCTATAACTTTTATATTTTCAGATTTAATAATTAAGACAAACCTACTTTAAACACTAAATATCTAAAAGTAAATGAATAGAATTAGATTCATTAGCTTGATTTTAAATCTCGATAGTTGTGATAGTAATATTCAAGAATACTCAAGGCTAGCTTATGTACATGATTTGAACAAATTGATGGATGAGAATTTTGTTAGTTTGCTATTGATAATTTTAAAATTAGCTAAAAATTCAAAAAGGCTGCAACCAACTTACCACAATGTTTATTTATTTAATTTATTAAAGTCTTACGCTTTATCTGAAATTGATGGCTATGTTCTAGGGCATTTTTCACGAGGTTTTGTTAATACTTTAATGCATTATAAGAATGCACAATATGAAACGCTTGAATCTTTATTATCTGCCAACAATTTTTTTGAAGCTAATAAGTTTACTCAACAGATATTGTTAGAATTAGCAGGAGAACAAAGTAAGCAAAGGAATTGGATGTATTTCACGGACGTTCATAGTATAAATCACCAAAGTGTAAGTGACTTAAATCACTTATGGGAACTTTATTCTCAGGGAAACTTTGGTTTTTCAATTCAAAAAAGAATTTGGATAAGCGTTAATAAAAATTGGAAGAAATTCTGGAAGAAGATAGGATGGATTAATAGCAACTCTAAGTGGCTAAAATATCCTGGGGAATTTATGTGGGCAGTTAATGCTCCTCCAGGGCATTTGCCGTTATTTAATCAACTAAGAGGAGTCTATGTATTAGAGTTCATATTTGATTATTATTTGTGATCATGAAGAGTATTATTTAGCTACTTTTACTTTTATAAATTATGTATACCCAGTATTTGAAAAGATAGTTCGAGTCATGTGGACCAGGAGATCCTTCAGGGTGGTATTGGACAGAAATTAGTGGAAAATTTTGGCTAGAGATGCCTGCCAAAGTTCCATCATTTAAGTTCAAATGATTTGCATAAAACTTGTTAGATTTTAAAAATTCAAAATTTACCGCAAATCCATGATTTTGGCTAGTTATTTCCATTCTTTTGTTAATTCCTACTGGGTGATTTAGTCCTCTGTGCCCGAATTTAAGTTTAAATGTTTTCGCCTCGAAACAACGAGCTAGTATCTGATGTCCTAAACATATCCCTAAAATAGGAATTTTTTTATTTATGAATTTATTGACGCGAACAACAACCCTATTTATTTTTGCGGGGTCGCCAGGTCCGTTAGATATAACAATACCATCAGGATGAAATTTCATAACTTGCTGATAGGTAGATTTATAATTTACTATAATAACTTCACATTCAAAAGACTTCAAATATCTTAAAATATTGAACTTAACTCCGAGATCCAAAACTATAATTCTTAGTTTTTTGCTTGTATGTAGTTTCTTGTTTATCGCCGAATTGAAGCTTCTAATGATTGAGTATCCGAATTTTAATTTTCTATTTAAGGGCTGCATCCATTGGTAATAATCTAAAGAAGTTGAAACTCGAGAAGCTAAATTACTGTTCAGTGTATGTTTTCCATATTTTATGGTAGCTTTAGCTTCTTTAAAAGTTAAATTATATGTTTCATTAGAAATAACTGCCAGCATCGTCTTATTATTTCTAATATGTAGAACTAGTGCTCTGGTGTCTATGTCGTGAATCTCTACTACTTTATGTCTTTTCAAGAAAGAAAGCAAGCTACGCATAGCTCGAAAATTACTGTATGCGTTAGATAGATTTTTTAAAATTATTCCTTTTGCTTGTATCTTTAATGACTCGTAGTCATCCAAGTTTGTGCCTGTGTTACCGATTTCCGGATAAGTAAGTACTACAAGTTGCTCGTTGTAACTTGGGTCAGTAAAAATTTCTTGGTATCCAGTCATACCAGTATTAAACACAATTTCCCCAGTAACAGTTTGAGGATTACTAAAAGACTTCCCTCTAAAAACTGTGCCATCTTCAAGTAGCAAAGTGGCTGGCTTTCCTAATTTCAATAGCTTGAATTTTTCCATATGATGGATCAACACTCACAATTTTTTTATTTTTTTGAGTTGAATAATTTACTCGTCCTGCGATCATAGAAAAAATTGTATAATCTCGACCTAACCCTACATTAAGGCCAGGCTTAATTTTTGTTCCTCTTTGCCTCACTATAATTTGACCTGGTGTTACTATTTGTTTCCCAAATTTTTTGATTCCCAAGTACTTAGCATTAGAATCTCGCCCATTTTTACTGCTTCCACTTCCTTTCTTGTGAGCCATATTAAAGTTAATTTAATTTTTTTGGATATTTTTATAGTATTATTAAATTAGTCTTTTTCTAATTTTTGCTTATTTATATTTTATTTTTTATGATTGTGAATGCAATTAATTTTTATCTTTGTTAAAACCGTTTTATACCCTTTTTTTTTCTTAGTCCCTTTTTTTGCTTGCATTTTAAAAACTGTAATTTTTTTATCTTTTAGGTGTTGTAAAATGGTTGCGTGAACTTCTACTTTCTCAACGAAAGGTTTCCCAATCAGTAAAGAATTCGTATTCTTAAGTAGTAGAACTTTATAAAATATTATTTTATCTCCGGGATTTGCATGAACATAGTTAATGTTATAATACTTTCCTGGTTCGAACCAAAGTTGTCTGCCAGAAGCTTTTACTATGGCATAATTTGTCATATCTTTAATTTTTCTAGGGTTTTGTTTGATCACTTAGATTATTAGTGGTATGGCTAGAGTTAGCCACTAGTTTTGTTTAGATTATTCTTATCATATCATAAATTGTAAATTTTTAATTTGTTCAGTGGAAAAAAATAGAAAAGATAATTAATATAATGGGCAAATGGCGAAATAGGTAAACGTATCAAACTCAAAATTTGACGACTTCAAGTCATGTGGGTTCGATTCCCACTTTGCCCAACGAGTCAAATTTATTAGATATTATAAGTAAATGAGCTTATTAGTTATTGGAGCAACCAGTACATTAGGTAGACAAATAGTCAAGAAAGCTTTAATTCAGGGGTATGAAGTAAAGTGTTTGGTACGTAATAGCAAAAAAGCTGCATTTCTTAAAGCTTGGGGCGCCATCTTAGTATATGGTGATCTGATGGTTCCAGAGACACTGCCTCAATGCTTTGTAGGTGCTTCTGTCATAATTGATGTCTCAACAGTGAAAGTAAAGGATCTAAACAATGACTATACTGTAGATATCTATTGCAAACGAGCAGTATTAGAAGCCGCGATACAAGCTAAAGTCAAAAAGTTTGTAAGTTTTAGTATGTTTAATTCTAGTCAGTATTTAGATGTCCCATCAACGAAGATTAAGTCAGATTTTGATCGAGCATTAATTAAATCAGGTATAAATTATTTGATTTTTACGCCTCTTGGTTTTTTTCAGGATTTAACTTCTCAATATGCCGCCCCCATTCTGTCAAGCCAGCCAGTTTTTATTTTGGAGCAGTCAGAGTCTGTGCAAATTTCTTACATAGATGCTAGAGATGCAGCAAATATTGTTTTAGCAGCGACATCTTTAGCGTTTTTAAAGAATATAGATTTCCCATTAATTGGAAATCGCTCTTGGAATAATGTTAGTATAATAAGTTTGTGTCAGCTGTATGCAGGACAAGCCAGCCCTGTTGTTACAGTTCCATTGCTTTTGGTTTACTTTATAAGACGGATTTTAGGATTCTTTGCTTTTACTAGACAATTTTATTTTTATTTAACTTTGGTGGAGAACCTATCTAGATCATCTTATTTATCGTTTAATCATGAAAATGAAAATAAATTTTTGAAAATCTATCAGAAGAAGCTGTTCTCTTTAGAAAAGTATTTTCAGTATTATTTTACTCACAAGCTTGGAAATCTTAAAAAACAAATTAATAATTTTTGAATTATCGAAGTTTTCTTGGCGCAAAAAAAAACGTGAATTAGGCACGCTGATATAGACTAGAAAGTCTGCTTAGATTAATTGCAATTAAGTTTGTAGAGTTTCTTTTAGTTTAATAAATTTGTACTTTATATATTTTATTGTCTTATAATCTAAATATAAATTTTACCAACATACGAAAGGAGTAGAATCAGAATGTTTACATTAAAAATTTTCGTGTATTCTTGCGTTGCTTTCTTTTGTTCTCTTTTTATTTTCGGATTTTTATCAAACGATCCTTCCAGGAATCCTAATCGCAAGGATTTAGAGTAGTTTTAGACTTTAGTCGAATCCATGAAGAAAAAGTTACATTTAGTACTTTTTTTTTACTTTTGGTAATCAGAATAGAGAAACTCAAATTATTATTGGTTAAAAATATTGTTTCTTGCAATACAAGATCTCGGTAATACATTCTTATGTGTACAATATTTTTATCTCTCCATTCACAGGATCCCATACTAATTAATTTGCTTTTACTAGCTTGTTTTAATACCATCGTAAGATTGGAGTTTAGATTTGAAAGAAAAAGTGTAAAATCCTTTCCAGCTCCCCTATTCAATTTAGGATAGTTAGTAGTTAGAATAGAGAAACTATTTATTGTTGATTTAGACTTTTTTAATCTTATTTTTATTTCGCCGTTTTTACGATTTATTTTGTTATACCTGGTATAGCATTGGTTGCACATTATGTACCACATACCTTCGTATTGTTCTAGAATGTTTCTTAGGCGCATTTAATTAATAATTAGTTGATTACTTACTATGACATTTATTTAGGTGATTGATAATAGTTTAAAAGTTAAAAAAAATCCTTTTGAATTACTTAAGCAATACTCTAGTCTTAAAACTGATGCTTTGTCTTCCTCATCAAAAGTTTGAGCACCTATTCCCATCGATATTTCATTTAGATAGTCTACCTTGCGTAATAGAGAATCTTTGATGGGGTAGGTTGGTTTTAAATGCCTAAATTGATTTAACTTTGTTGTATAGTTCAACAAGAAAAAGATAGAATTTAAATTCTCATTTAATTGCAAATAATATTCAATAGAGCTTTTGCATTGATAGGAAGGAGTACTTATTCTTCTATTCAAGATTGTTTTTGATCTTATTGCTTGAGGATTTGTTAGTATATTTTCTATGAAATTTATATCTTTAGGCACATAATTAATTTTTACTGTCGCTTCACCGGTTTCAATTTTATCGAAGTAATAATAGTTAAATTGTCTTAACTTTATAACTTTTACATATTGTGCTTGGATTTGGATAAAGAAGGTTCGCAAAAAAGCATTACTGGCCAAGAGTATATTTGTTATTTTTAGAGACAGTTTACTATTAGGATTTAAAATGTTATTTATTTTTACTTTATCGTCTTGTTTTGAGATCCCAGTTTCTAAAAGAATCATCTTATGCTTTTTATTTACCTCTAATGTAGTTGTACACAACTTTTCTTCTCTATTCTTCTCTATTTTCGCTGATTTACTTAATCTTTTGTGAAAATTTATATAAGGATTTTTTATTAAAAAAATAGATTCAGCAAATGTTTCTATAAGTTTAAAATCCGTAGAAATAATGAGATTAGGATACAGTCTTCTTGATAAATGATATGATGTTCCTTTTTCAATAAATGAAGAATATGAATAATGTTTGTGTAAACTATTTGAGGCGAATAACTCATAATTACTTACCAAATAATTAATACGCCTATAGAACTCTTTTTGTAAGTAGTAATCACCGTGTGAAATTTTAGGTTCCCATGGGCTTATTTCTTTTAAGTTAATAAAAAGGCCATTATTTGTTGTTTTTACAACAAAATCAATTTTATGTTTTCTTCCTTTCAAGTTATCATATTTCAACTTTACTTGATTAAATTGCTTAAAATCATAAAGCTTTGGTGTTTTATAGATTTTTGATGATTCAAAACAATGAAATAATTTTTTAAAAAAAACATTTCTATTTTTTTGTTTTGGAGACTTTTTATCTTCTCTTGTAGAATTTAAACTATTCCAGTTTTTATTTTTACAGTTAATAGTTTTTATTTCTTTTATGTAGTTATCCCATAGTTGTGTGTTAAGCTTGTTAATCCAGACAAAAGAGTATATATTTCTGTCTAAATTCGAAATATCTACTAGTAATAGAATCTGCTCTGAACTTTCCACTTGAATAATTTTATATTCATGTTCTAAAGAAGGTTCTTGCTTTAACCTATTTCTAATTTTTTTAAGAGTTAGTGGAGGATTTATAATAGAAGCTGACTTTTTTTTATCCGTATTGTTCTTTGGACAAGTGTCTATTGAAGTATTATATATCCATTTTATATTTTTATTTCCTAGTGTCTTAATAGAGAAATTTTTAGTCTGAGTGTCTTTTTTTAGATTTTCTTCAATATAAATTTGAACAAAGTTTATATTTCTTTTTAGATGCCATTCAGCTAGATTTTGATAAGAGTGTAGCAAATGTTTTATATTTTTTGGATGGTCAAATTGTTTCTCAAAAATTGATTTAATATCCTGACATGGAATAAAGAATTTTTTTTTTGTTTTAATTGTTTTCAAAATTTTGTTGGGCGAAAGATGAATTTTGATAACTTCTTGTCTTGGATAGTAGTAATTACTAATACTTACTTTTGTAAAATACCCGAGATCTCCAATTTTTCTTAATAGAAGCTTAAGTTTTTTTTTATCAATGTTATAAGTTATGTTTTCTAATTGATTGATAGTCGAGTTTTTGTATACTTTTTTTATCGTACATTTATTAATAGAACTTTTTATGACAATTTTTTTAGAACAGTATGCATTGAAGATCTCAGGACTTAATCGAATTCTATTTTCAGCATGATGATTTCCTTTTGAGCATCTATGTTCTATATAAGCAATGCAAGAATTTAAGTGGTGTTGTATATTCATTATGATCATAAATATTGCCTATGCAAGCGTAGGATACATCGCTTAAAGAATTTTGAATTTATTTAGATATTAAGTTCTTTTAATAATTATTTTATTGTATCGGCAGCATGAAAAATTGGAAATTTAATAAAATCAATTACCCTACTTTTGAAAAAAGTGGAGCTATTCCACGCTCAATAACTAAGACCTTTGAGAAATTAAAAAAAGAACTTAACCCTCACTCAGAAAGTGAAATCATTGAAGAGTTTACAATATCTCGCTATCAAACTATTGCTTCTTTGCGTTACCTTATCGTTTTAGTTGTCTTTCCAGTAGTTGTTCACCAAGTTTCTAAAAATTTTATTATAGGCCCCGCTGTAGATTACTTTTGGAAATATAATCAAATTGACGTTTTTTTAAATTCTTCGCAAGAAGAAAGAGCTTTTGCTGAGCTTCAGCGTTTCGAAGAAAAAATTCATTTTGAAATGTTAATAGGTACTAAGCAAAGTGTGTCTCAACAAAGCTTAGAAGCTTCGATTAAACAAAAGGCTGTAGAGATAGCTGATCATTACACTTATGAAAGTTTGCATGCTATAAAGAATATTTTGGCTGATTCAATTTCAATTTCAGTTTTTATTTTATTGATTGTTCTAGGGAAGCGACAAACTTTCGTTTTGAAATCTTTTTTGAATGAAATCGTTTATGGGTTAAGCGATACAGCAAAGGCTTTTTTAATAATTCTCTTTACTGATATGTTTATCGGGTTTCATTCTCCTCATGGCTGGGAAGTTGTTATTGAATCATTGCTGAGGCATTTTGGCTTGCCTGAAAATAGAGATTTCATTTTCCTGTTTATCGCCACATTCCCTGTCTCTTTAGATACTGTATTTAAGTATTGGATATTTAGATATTTAAATCAAGTTTCTCCTTCAGCTGTGGCCACTTATCATAATATGAATGAATAGGAAATATAAATGTATTCTAGTTATTTTCTTTCTTTGTGGGACTTCGCTTTTGCTTCAGCTTCAAGTTTGCAAGATAGGGGTAGAGGTTGATAACAGATTGTTGGCTAGAAGTATATATGCAAATCCAGCGCCTCCTACCGCACCTAGCAAAAAGCCTGATGCTAGTTGACGCCAGCCATTAGCTGTCTGCAATTTATCATTATTTTCAGAGTTATCAAAAGTTACGATACCATAGATTATCATTGCAATACTCGAAATTATAATCAATCCTATCGCAGCAATTAATCCCGAGAGAAGGCTTAAATCAGTGTTTCTCAGCGGTCCCAGTTTATAGAAAGGACCAATTATAAAGTATCCATGAGCCATTCCTATTTCCAATCCCCTTAATAAAGGAGATAGACCTCTGCGATAAATTGGTAAATTCTTTAAGTACCATATTGTTACTTTAGAACTATTCACTGGAGTAGACAAATTACCTACGAAAGGATTGCTGCCATACGGTTTTATATAATTGATCATTATAATTTTCCCTATTTATTTTAATTTTTAACTGAATAGTGTTATAATAATTTATGTACAGACAATATACTAAAGCAAATTCTTTCTTTATTGTTATTTTAGTAACTATTGTTAATAGTAAAACTTTTGTCTGTTCGCTAGCTTCAAAAACTAATTTAAATACTTAAGTATAAATAGCATTAATCTAAATTTTTTATTTAGTCATGTCAATATCAGTTTATTATGTGTGTTTGCTTGCTTTCTCCTTCTTGAGTATAGTAGCAGCATATTCTATATTTAAAAATTTAAAACTCATTTAGAGATTTAGCCTTGATAGAAGTAAAGTAAAATGTATTCTTTATCATTACCTACTTGGAATATTCATATAGTTACTTTAGTGGAGTGGAGTATTGTAATCAGATTAATATATCTTTTTACATATTTTTATGATATTCCTCGCTCTTTTAATTTTTTAATAATTATTTTAATGATATTCTTTTTTCTTAGCGGTTTGTTTGCTTGCTGTTGGCATTTCTTTAATAATAATTCAATTTTGCTATGGATTAGTGTAGCACAAGCAGCACTAACAGCGTTTTCTAATTTTTTCTTTCTGTTATTTATTAGTGCTTATTATCATAAATAAGAATTTTTCTTAGATTGAAAACTTTAAAATATGAAAAAAATTAAGCGAGACAAGATTGTTGGTGCAGGGAAGATTAGTAATTATCTACTATTAATTATAATGTTGGGAGGCGGTATTAGTTTTTTTATTGTTGGTTTCTTAAGTTATTTCAAAGCTTTTGAACACATAGCATTGTTTTCACGTTTTGTTAATAGCGATATTAGGTTTATTCCACAGGGGATCACTATGATTTTTTATGGGACTATGGCAATTTGTTTAAGTATTTATATTTATTTCTCTATTTACTATGATATAGGTGCTGGGTACAATGAGTTCAATCTCATAAGTAAGAAAGTGGTTGTGTTTAGAAAAGGATTTCCTGGAAAGAATCGCTTAATTAAATTTGTGTTGCCGATTCCTCACTTAAAGTCTGTTAAAGTTATGGCAAGAGGTGGTATCAATCCAAAATATGAAGTCTTCTTATATACAAAAAACCTATCGAGAATTCCAATCGGCCAAGTTTTTAAGTTGTCTAAATTAGAATACCAAGCATCTGAAATAGCCACCTTTCTAGGTCTAGCATTCGAACAATATAATTTGTGATGCGTTTGATCGATGCGGATATAGTTTAGTGGTAAAACTTTAGCCTTCCAAGCTAACTATGCGGGTTCGATTCCCGCTGTCCGCTTCCATTGTTCTTATTTTATTTTAAGTTCCTTTAGTTTTTAGAATTTTTACCAGAAAAATTTTATATGTAATATAATAATTTTTATAACAAAAGAATACTTATCTTCGCTATAAATAAATACATTTTAAGTTTAGGAGGTCAAATGTCAGGTGGATCTACTGGAGAAAGGCCGTTTTCAGATATTATAACAAGTGTTAGATACTGGGTTATTCATAGCATTACGATACCTTCACTTTTTATAGCTGGATGGTTATTTGTAAGTACAGGATTAGCTTATGATGTATTCGGAACACCTAGACCCAATGAGTATTTTTCTGAGAATAGGCAACAAGTGCCATTAATTAATGATAGATTTAATGCTAGGGAAGAACTTGATGATTTAACATCAAACTTATAACATTCAGAAACATTAAACAACATATTATGGCCAATAAGCCTTTGCAACCTATATCTTATCCTATTTTTACTTTTAGATGGCTCGCTATTCATGGACTTGCTATACCTACAGTTTTTTTCTTTGGGGCAATTACTGCAATGCAATTTATTCAACGTTAATTGGAGAAACAAATGAGTGGCATAAATCCTAATAAACAGCCTGTTGAATTAAACCGAACATCTCTGTTCTGGGGATTATTATTAATTTTTGTTTTAGCAGTATTATTTTCAAGTTATTTTTTTAATTGAAGTCTCAATACAAAGTTTCAACAATTTGAATTTAATATAAATAAATGTGAATAATACAATAAATTATTTAAGAGGAGTTTCTATGAATAGCACTGGTCGTATTCCTTTATGGTTGGTGGTAACTTTTGGTGGAATCGTTGTACTAACGGTCTTAGGTATTTTCATTTATGGCTCTTACTCTGGATTAGGTTCTTCATTGTGAAGTTTGCTTCAATTGTCAAGGGATTAACTTAGTTAATATTAATTAAGTTAATCCCTTAGTGATGAAAGAAAGAAATTGTATATCTAGTTTAGGCTTTCTTTTTCAATATATAAGAATAAAAAGACAATGCAAAAGATAGGCATAACTAATCCTATCACGGGTACTAATATTGCTGGTAAATAAGATATAGCCATAATTTTATATGTCTTAGAGTTTATATTTTTAAATTATATATCAACTTATGCGAAAAACACCTAAAAACTTAGAATCTTTACATAAATTTGCTGAGGCATATGCTAAATTAAGTCGTACTTACTTTTGCATTGACCAGTCAATTACTGCGCTTGTGATCGAAGGGTTGGCTAGACATAAAGATGATTATGGCGCGCCTCTATGCCCTTGTAGGCATTATGAAAACAAAAAAACAGAAGTATTGGCTGCTTATTGGAATTGTCCTTGCGTCCCCATGAGGGAGAGAAAAGAATGTCATTGTATGTTGTTTTTACAACCGAGCAATGAGTTTTCTGGAGAGAGCCAATTAATAAGTAAAGATGATTTACAGAAACATTTATCTTAAATGTTTTTTATGTTTCTACTCTTAAAGTAAAAATGGAATACATTTAAATAAAACTCAAATTTTTCTTTACTTCAGTAATTGCTTTCTTTAAGACTTCTTCGTTTTCTTTACTTAGCTGTTTACTTTCTTTTATTGCCTCATAAAAATGAGGGTATGAGTTACTTAGGCATTCTTGGAGCTTTTTTATAAATAATGAAATTCTATCAATTTTTATATCATCTAAAAAACCATTGATACCAGCGTAAATCATAGGAATTTGTTCATAAACAGAGATAGGTGAGGCTTGAGGTTGTTTTAAAAGTTCTCTTAGCCTTTGTCCGCGAGCTAATTGAGCTTGAGTTGATTTATCCAAATCTGAAGCAAATTGTGAAAAAGCTTGTAGTTCGTCAAACTGAGCTAGTTCTAATTTTAATTTTCCAGCCACCTGTTTCATGGCCTTGATTTGAGCTGCAGATCCTACCCTAGATACAGAAATCCCAACATTAATAGAAGGTCTAATTCCTGCATTAAACAAATCACTAGATAGAAAAATTTGTCCATCCGTAATTGAAATAACATTGGTTGGAATATAAGCAGAGACGTCTCCTGCTTGAGTTTCTATGATTGGCAATGCGGTCATGCTTCCTCCACCCAATTCATTATTTAGCTTAGCTGCACGTTCTAAAAGTCGAGAATGTAAATAAAAAACATCTCCAGGATAAGCTTCTCGGCCTGGTGGTCTTTTTAAAAGTAAAGACATTTGCCTATAGGCTTGAGCTTGTTTAGTTAAATCATCATAGATGATGAGCGTAGCCAATCCTTTATACATAAAATGTTCTGCAATTGCTGCTCCTGTGTAAGGGGCTATATATTGCAATGTTGCTGGTTCGTTGGCGTTGGCTGCAATAACTACAGTATATTTTAAAGCATCTTTTTCTTCAAGCAAAGTAACTGCCTGCGCTACTGAGGATGCCTTTTGACCTATAGCAACATATATGCAAATAACGTTTTCTTCTTTTTGATTGATAATTGTATCTAGTGCTATAGAAGTTTTTCCCGTTTGTCTGTCCCCAATTATTAGCTCTCTCTGTCCTCTTCCTATAGGAATCATTGCGTCTATGGCAGTAATACCAGTCTGAATAGGTTCACAAACAGATCTTCGAGATACAATACCAGGAGCGTTAAATTCAATTAGTCTATAATCTGTACTGTTAGGATTTGGTTTTCCGTCTATGGGATTACCTAAAGCATTGAGTACTCGTCCGAGTAAATTGTCTCCAACTCCAATTTGGGCTATTTTACCAGTGCCTTTCACAGAGCTTCCTTCTAATATATCTCTACCATCCCCCATTAGAACTGCCCCAACATTGTCTGTCTCTAAATTAAGCGCAATACCTATTGTTTTCTCTTCAAATTCTAAGAGTTCTCCAGCCATTATATTATCTAATCCATAAATTCTAGCAATACCATCTCCAACTTGTAACACAGTTCCTGTATTTTCAATTTTTACACTTTCATTATATCTTTCTATTTGTTGCTTGAGTATACTGCTAATTTCATCAGGTCTAATGTTAGACATAGTTCACACTAAATTTAGTTTTTGTCAGTTAATAATGTAACTTTGTTATTTGGTTAGATACCATTCAAATTCTTTTAATTCTCCTTGTAAAGAGACATCAATTACTTGAGATTCGATAAAAATTTTAAATCCTGCAATTAACTCTGGCTCAATATTAAAAATTAGTTTAACTGAGAGACATTTAAATTTATGTTTAAGAACCTCAGATAATGCTTGCGCTTGCTTTTCTGAAAGTTGTCTTGCACATGCTATTTTAACTAGTTTCACAGATTTATCCTTAAGAACTAGTTGATTATATTTTTCAGAGATGTTAGATACAAACATTATGCGGTTTTTGTTTATAAGAATTGATATAAAATTTAAGGTAGTGGAATTTAGTATTTTTGAGAATACGTCTTTAACTACTTTGATTTTCTTGTTTTTGTTAATCAATGGTGTCTCTAGAAATTTTTTAAAGCCATTTAGGTTCTTTGTGAAAGTCACAAAAAGTTCCATATCATTTTTTATAACTTCAAATTTCTCTTGATCTTTAGCAATACTAAACAGAGCTTCAGAATAGGGATAAATGATTTTAGAATTCGTTAGCAATAAAATCATAAGTTGTTGTTCAAGAACGTTATTTTATTGTCTGTTATTCTCTCTATTGTTTCTGCTTGTAAATTTTTAGTGAGTTTTATTTTTGTTTTATCGATAGCTGTGGATATTATTCTATTTTTGATTTGGTTCATGATTTCAATTTCTGTATTGGCAATTATTGTTTTCCCATCTAATATTATTTTGTCTATTTTTCTTTTAGCGTTATTGACAATTAGTTCTTTTATTTTATTAGCAGCTATTTTAGCTTCATGTTTTAAAATAGAAATAATTTCTTCGGACTCTGTAATTTTTTTTTCAGCTTCTGCAAGTCTCAGCTGAGCTTGAGATAATTTTTTTTCAGCTTCTAATATTGAACACTGAATATTAAGTTTTCTATCATTTAAATTAGTAACTATAGTTCTTTTACCTAAGTAAATTAATAGACTAATTAATATGATGATGTTTATTACATTACTTTCTAGCAAATTGCTTATAAAATCGGATGTGGTGTTGCTAGCAACAAAGTTTAAAGACTGGCTCCTCATTATGATTAAGTCTTATTGCTTATTTATTATTATTGTTTTGGATTGATTAATTTCAAATAAATTTTATCGCTTAAATTCTCTGTATCCTCTTCCAAGACTTTTAGCGTTTGTTCTTTTTTTCTATATAATTCTTTTATTGATTTAGATATAAATTCTCTAGTTGAATTTTGAGTTTGTATTAATTCGTTAACAATGTCATGTTCTGTTTTAGTTTTTATCGAATCAATTAATTGCTGCGATTCTTTTTTTGATTTTAAAATGACTTCTTCGTATCTAGCCAAAGTTTCTTTTGTTTTTTCTGATATTTGAGTTGCAGATTCTAAGGTCTTTAAAATATAGTTCTCTCTATCTTTTAGAACTTTGTTGATTGGCTTATAGAAAGTTATATCTAAAATCAACATAATTAGTAAAAATTGAGAAGCCATTAGAGGTAAGGTCGCATCAAAATCAAATAGTCCTCCACTTTCTTCTGAAGATAAATAAATGTTAAGTATGTCTTGCATAGTTAAGGTTATGTTTTGTTATGTCAGAACTTATGTTAAAGTGATTCTTATAAGTAAGTGTTTGACACTTAATCTAAATGAAGATTTTACTTTTTTATAAAGATTAAGTGTCAAACACCTACTTTACTTGATGAATGGGTTTGCAAACAACAAAGATAGCGCAACAACTAATCCATAAATTGTTAATGATTCCATAAAAGCTAAACTTAACAGTAAAGTACCTCTAATTTTGCCTTCTGCTTCAGGTTGTCTTGCCAATCCTTCGACAGCATTAGCAGCTGCGCTGCCTTGTCCAATTCCCGGGCCGATTGCAGCAAGTCCTACGGCTAGGCCAGCTGCAATAACTGAAGCTGCAGAGATGATTGGGTCCATATATATTTTCAGATGAGAAATTTAGTATATTAAAAGATTAACAGGTTTCAAAATCATTAGTTTTACTAATGATGATCGGCTAAAGATTCGCCAATATATGATGCTGACAATGTCGCAAAAATCAGAGCCTGAATTGAACTTGCGAATAGTCCAAGCACCATTACTGGAAGCGGCAAGAACAAAGGAAATAATAAATTGAATACAGCAACAACTAATTCATCCGCAACAATATTTCCAAACAATCGGAAACTTAGAGACAACGGTTTAGTAAAATCTTCTAAGATATTTATAGGAAGTAAAATCGGAGTAGGTGATATATATTTCAAAAAGTATCTTAGCCCTTTTTTACTAAGGCCTGCATAAAAGTAAGATACAGATGTCAGCATTGCCAATGCAACAGTTGTATTGATATCATTAGTTGGTGCTGCAAGCTCTCCTTCAGGTATTTTTATTAATTTCCATGGAACTAATGCTCCGAGCCAGTTTGATACAAATATAAACAAAAACAAGGTTGAAATGAAAGGAACCCATGATTTGTAATATTTCTCTTCAATTTGGTTCTTGCTTATATCTTGTAAAAATTCAAAAACATATTCAAGGAAATTTTGAAATCCTCGAGGTTCTTTTTGCATGTTGAAAGTTCCGAGTATTGCTAATAGCAACAATATAATTATAGCAACCCAAGATACTAACAGAACTTGACCATGTATTTTTAATCCTAAAAAGTTCCAGTACCAGTGCACTCCTATATCTATTGAACATATCTCTAAATTATTTGAAATCATTATTTTAAGTTTTCTTATAAGTTTTTATGTTTAAATCAGATTTAACGTCTTTAAATTTTTTCGCCAATTGTAAACCGGGCAAATCTGTTTATCTGAATATTCTCTTTGAATTTATTAATTTTTTCTTTAATTAAATCGTTGACAGTTACTTTGTCGTCCTTAATATTTGCCTGATCAAGCAAACACATCCTTCTTAATTTTTTATCAATCCTTCCTCTTATTATTTTATTTTTGGATTGAGCAGGCTTATCTTGCAGATCTTTACTTTGAGATTCGACTTCTATATAATGATTTTTTATTTCTTCTGGGATATCTTCAAATTTAACATATTTGATTTCAGGACAAGCGACTATTTGCATTGCTATATGTTGGCATAGTTTAGCAAATTCCTCGCTATTTGCAGCAGAGTCGGTTTCACAATTAATTTCTACTAAAGAACCCATACGATTATTGATGTGAATGTAAGAAGCAATTCTTCCGTGTACTGTAATTCGATTGTGCTTTTCTTGAGCTATTGCTGATCCTTGCTCTTGGATTTCTCTTAAAGCTTTTGCTATATCACCATCATGCTTTCTTAAAGCTTCCTTACAGTCTTTTATAGAGACTCCAGTCTTTTCTCTAAGCTGTTTAATAAGATCTATACTAACTTTGCTTGTTTTTGATGATTTATTTGACATGTTCGTTTAAATTTTCTGTTGAGTTTTCAATAAATTGGTTATTTTCAAGCTTTGCTTTAAATATACTTGTTGACAATTTAGAGACGATAAGATCAATAGCTTTTATTGAGTCATCATTAGCTGGAATTGGAACATTAACGCTTTTAGGATTACAATTAGTATCCAAGATACCGATTGTTGGAATGTTTAGTTTTTGGCATTCTGAAATAGTTGTCTTCTCTCTAGAGGGGTCTACTAATATAATTATATCCGGGGGTTTTTTCATTCCTTTAATTCCATTCAGATACTTATTTAATTTTTGTATTTCTCTTTTCATGCTAGCTTCTTCTTTCTTTGAAGTACTGCCTAAATGGTCTAATTTTTCTTTCTCTTCTAGTAGCTGGAGTTTTTTTAGGCTTAACTTTATAGTAGGCCAATTAGTTAATAAACCTCCAGGCCATCTTTGGTTGATATAGAACTCTTGGCATTTTTTTGCTTCTCTTTCTACTACTTTAGAAGCTTGGTTTTTTGTACCGACAAATAGAACTCTTTTTCCATTTCGAACTTCTTTCTTTAAAAACATGCATGCTACTGAAATTTGTTGTATTGTCTTGATAAGATCTATAATATGTATTCCTTTTTTAGTCATATGAATAAATGGAAAAAATTTTGGATTCCATTTGCTTGTACTGTGCCCTATGTGAGCGCTGGCATCTAAAAGTTCTGATAAGCTAGTCTCCATTCATCACTGTTCCTTTAATTTTTATTTAATGTTAATAGTTAATTTATTACTTTATAATATAAATACTAACTTAGTTTTTTAAATTAGTAAGTTTTGTTAAGGAATTTATTATTTTTCTTTTTAAATGTTTTATTGAGAAAATTCTTTTTATGCCTTAAAGCAAGTCTCATTTTTATACTATCTTTATTGTCCAAGCTAATAAGGCCTGTTCCTCCAGGGATTAGTCTACCGATTATTACATTCTCTTTAAGTCCCTTAAGCCAATCGACTTTGCCTTCAATAGCAGCTTCTGTAAGAATCCTAGTTGTTTCTTGGAAGCTTGCAGCAGATATGAAGCTATCTGTGTTTAAAGATGCTTTTGTTATACCTAACAAAACTGGCTTATACTTAGCTTCTTTTTTATTTACTGCAATGATTGCAGAGTTAATCTTTTCTATTTGATTAATTGTAACTAATTCACCTGGAAATAGAGTTGTATCACCTCTTTCTTGTATTAGAACTTTGGATGTCATTTGTCTAATTATCACTTCTATATGCTTGTCATTAATTTCAATTTTTTGAGATTGATAAACTTGTTGTATTTCTTTTAGCAATTCTAGTCTTATTTTTTCAAAACTAGCTTTTGTAGCTTGAATTGGACTTGTCTGAGTTAAGAAATATTCAAAAAAGATCTCTAGCATTTCATGTGGATTAATCAAACCGTCTGTAATAGGCTCTCCTATGGTCACTTCAGTTCCACTTTGTACTAGAACTCTTTGATTCAGTCTTAATATGTAAACATATTTTTCTTTTTTTTGTGATTCTAGACTTATTAAAGATTCGCCTTTGTCATTATAGTGTACGTATATTTTGCCATCAAACTTTGCTAGATGACATGTTTCTCTAGGTTTACGTGCTTCTAAGATTTCTTCAATTCGTGGAAGACCTTGGATTATATCCCCCGTTTTTATTTTATCAAAAACTAATAAAGCTAAATAGTCCCCTTTTCTAATTAGTTCTCCGTGGTTAACATGGATAAGAGTTCCAGGAGATATTAGGTAAGGTTCCGCAATTCTTATAGTAATTAATTTATCATTAATATCCAGAACTTCTCCAGAATAAGGAGACTTAAAATTTTTGTTTGTTCCGAGATGATCTCCTACACGTATAAAATCTCCAATTTTTAATTTGTGTTCTTTCTTGTTTATATAAATTTCTTTTTTATTTGAAGGAGAAATTATTATTAAGCAAGCATTATTCTTTTGTTTGAAATTTGATTTTATTACTACTCTACCATCATGTCTAGACAAAAAAAGAGTTTCAATTATTGGAAAGTCTTTAGTAATATATTGTCCTTCTTTGATCAAAATTTGCGATATTATGTTTTTTTGTTGCTTATATTTTATTTTTGTTGTTTCTGTGGCAGTTATTCGCAGTTTAATTTCTGAGGTTGAATTAGTCGATTTATCCAAGTCTTTAACAAATTCCATTTTAGTGGTGACTGCTGTGGCGCTTGGTTTTGTGTAAAAAATTAGTTGAATATTAACTAAACTAACTCCCTTTACAGATTTTATGACCTCACCATCTTTAAAAAAAGATTTGTTAACAACCTTTAATGAAATCAAGTCCTTATTCTCTCCTTTTGTAACAAAATCAAAAAGAGATTCTGTATTCGACACTTTGTATTGATTGACTGGTCTTATTAAAATACAAGATTTGTTAATGAGTTTGATATGCTCTACGTATACAATTTTATTTGTTACTATATTATCAATAATTTTTTCCCCAGGATAAAAGATTTTATTAGTAAAAGTACTTAAATTATTAGAAACTGGGTATACTACTCCGGGTTTTATAATTATTTCTTTTATGATATTGTTACTTTTTATAATTTCAAGTAAGCCAGAACATTTGCAGAACACCCCTTTAGCAATTTCTGTATTTTTATTAACGTAGTCACCTGAATTAGCTAGTAAGATAGAGGCATCTTTGTTAATCTGATGAGTTTCTTGTGGAATGAAAAAAATATAACCAATGCCAGACAGAGTGTATTCTGAGTCATCTTTATGAGTTTTTGCAAGCTTTAGATTAACATATTTTACAATTCCACCAGTATTAGTTAAGTACTGGTCATCAATTAATTCTGCAATTATATCGGAATGAGATAACTTTTGCCCAACAAGGGCCTTGACTACAAAATTTTTTTTGTTACTAGTTTTTAATAAGTAGTTATTATTAAATAGTTTTGAATCTTTGTATAAGTTTGCATTTCTAATTGTTACGGTTCCTAATATAATGTCTATCGCATAATAATTTGCTGCACACCGGATTCTGCTGATTCCGCTATGTCGTGATTTTATTAAGGCTTTGGCTAGCAAGCATCCTTTATTAACTTCAAAGGAATTTTGCACTACTAAGTTTGCTCCCATTGGAAAATTATAAACTTCACCAGATAATATCCAAATCAGTCCATGTTGTTTACTTATTTTAGTTAAGTTTCCATGTCTGTCGACTCGCTCCTCGATTGTTATATCAGAAAAGTAGATTTCACCAGCTGAATTCGATATAAGATCCTTAGTAGATTTTTCTGTAATTAAACGTCCCGATGTGCTAGTTTCTGCAATTACTTGATTCTTTTTAATAAAACTATTGTCTTTCACTAGCAAAGTTGTCCCCGTCTCTAAAGTTATCTTTCTTTCACTTTGGGTAGTTCTTATATCAAAAGTTGCACTTTTTTCTATGATGATTGCATCATCGCCATGTCTAGTCCGAACATGGTGAAATTTTAAGTTAGAAGGATATTTTATTACTCCTTCAAAAAGTGTTTTTATGGGTTTCGAAAACTCAGCGGTGAAAACCCCCCCAGTATGAAAGGTTCGCATTGTCAATTGTGTACCGGGTTCCCCAATTGACTGTGCTGCAATGATTCCTATAGCTTCGCCTATATCTACTAATTTTCCATCTGATAAACTTGCACCGTAGCATTTTTGGCATATTGAACGATATGATTGACAAGTTAGAGGCGATCTTAATTTAATTTTTTGGATATTATTTTTTTTAAATTCTTTTATTAGGTTTCCTGTAATTAATGTATTCTTGCTCGCGATATTTACTTGGGGGGTTATAGGATTCTTAACATCGTCTGCTAAAATACGTCCTATTAGTCTTTTGTATAGTGGTATTATTATTTTCTCATTATTCTGTATATTAGAGAAAGTTATTCCATTGTTAGTCTTACAGTCTATTTCACGAACAATTATATCTTGAGCGACGTCAACTAATCTTCTAGTTAAATATCCCGAATCAGCTGTTCTTAAAGAAGTGTCTACTAAGCCTTTTCGTGCACCGTATGATGAAATCAAGTATTCTGTTACATTTAATCCCTCACGAAAATTTGAAAGAATAGGTAGTTCAATAATTTGCCCGTTTGGATCCGCCATCAACCCTCTCATTCCAACTAGCTGCTTTACTTGAGATAAGTTGCCTCTGGCACCAGAAAATGCCATCATGTATACAGGATTTAACGGATCTGTGAGTCTGTAGTATTTTATTATTTCATCTTTGAGAGCTTCACTAGCATTATTCCAGGTATCAGTTGATTTTTGTGATTTTTCGATGGTAGTTATCTCAGCTCTTTTAAAACTGATTTCAGTTTTTCTTAATTCCTGATTTGTTATCTGCAATATCCTACTTTTATTAGGAGGGATTTTCAAATCTTCTATGCTGATAGAAATTCCAGCTTTTGTTGCGAAACCAAAACCGATTTCTTTTAAGTTATCTGCAATTAAGGAAGCTTTTGCAATTCCATTTTTATGAAAAACAACTTCAATAATTTCTCGTAACTCACTTTTTTCTATTATACGGTTCAAGAAATATGGTGTTCTATTTTTTACTTTTTTTTTATCAATTACCATGTATTTATTATTACTATTTATTGTGATTTGAAGTACTAAAGAATAAATTTCCGCTGATAGCTATATTAAAAAAGATTCTGCCAACACTAGTTTTTATAAATTGACATGTTATGGTCCCTTCGATATCCTTTTTGACTTGTAAATTCTCGTAATAGTCAGTAGTTGTGAGTTTATTTTTGCAAAGAGTTGATTTAATAAAACGTCCTATATCTAAATTATTTATTGTTCCATAGAATTTTACCCATATAAAAGCATGCAAGGATATTAATTTTTGTTTGTAGGCAATAATAGCATCTTCAAAGCTTGAGAAATAGTGTCCACTTCCTTTTTGATTAGCTAAATTATTATTTGTTAAGTAGTAACATCCAAGGACCATGTCTTGGCTAGGCGTAATTATTGGTTGCCCAGTAGCTGGAGATAAAAAATTATTGGGTGCCAACATGAGTAAACGGGCTTCTGTTTGAGCTTCTATGGACAATGGTATGTGTACAGCCATTTGATCTCCATCGAAATCTGCATTAAATGCAGGGCAGACTAGAGGATGTAGTCTTATAGCTCGTCCATCAACTAATACAGGGTCAAAAGCTTGTATGCCTAGCCTGTGTAAGGTTGGGGCCCTATTTAATAACACAGGGTGCCATTTGATTATTTTCTGTAGTAGTTCAATTGTGACTGATGTATGTTTTTGCATCAGCTTCTTCGCAGATTTCATATTATTGGCCAGCCCTTCTTTAATGATTTGATGAATAAGAAATGGTTGAAATAATTCGATAGCCATTTCTTTTGGTATTCCACACTCATTTAACTTAAGATCAGGACCAACAACAATTACTGAGCGCCCAGAGTAGTCAACTCTTTTTCCTAATAAGTTTTGTCTGAATCGGCCCTGTTTCCCTTCAATTATGTTAGATAATGATTTTAATGCTCTATTATTAGCTCCCACTACCACTCTCCCTCTTCGACCATTATCGATTAATGCATCCACAGCTTCTTGTAGCATACGCTTTTCATTTCTAATAATTATTTCTGGAGCTAATATTTCTTCTAATCTTTTTAACCGGTTGTTACGATTTATGACTCGTCTGTATAAATCATTTAAATCAGAAGTTGCAAATCTTCCGCCATCGAGTTGCACCATAGGTCTTAGATCAGGAGAGATTACAGGTATTACATTTAACACCATCCAACTAGGAGACGCACCAGTAACCATAAAGTTATCTATTATGCGAAGCCTTTTCATTATTTTATCTTTTTTTACCGCTTTTAAATTTACTAGTTTGGTTCGCAAGAGGTCAGATTCTAAGCTTAGATCTAAATCTTTTAGCATTTTTAAAATAGCTGAGGCACCTATTCCAATTTCTATTTCTCCCTGAATTTCATTTCTATAAATTTGATCTTCAATTAAGACCCATTCGTCTTCTGTTAAAAGCTGTTTGTACTTTATTTGCTTATTCTCAGCTGTGGAATGGGTTATGATATAAGTGTTAAAATACACTACTTGCTCTATTTCTTTAGCAGCCATGTCTAGAAATACAGATATGTAACTGGGCATGCCTTTCAAATACCAAATATGAACTACAGGTGCAGATAGTTCTATATATCCCATTCTATGTCTTCTAACCTTTGACTCAGTTACTTCTACTCCACATCTTTCGCAAATTATTCCTTTATCTTTGATTCTTTTATACTTTCCACAATGGCATTCCCAATTTTTAATAGGCCCAAATATTCTTTCACAAAATAATCCATCCATTTCCGGTTTTAGTGTTCGGTAGTTAATAGTTTCAGGTTTCGTTACTTCTCCAACGATTTGCCCATTTGGCAAAATTCTTTGAGCCCATACGCGTATCCTCTCAGGAGATGCCAGGCAAATTTTAATGTAATCAAGGTATGGCAAAAATTGATGTGATACCATGTCTTTATTATTTAATTGTAGTTTCGTTGGTTAGCATTATTATTCTCTTAGCCTTGTAATGTATTAAATTATTTCACTAAAATCTTATAAATTTATCGTTTTTGGACTATTTTGTTGTGAGTTAGATCTATTTCAATTGACTTAATCTCTCCATGGTGTAAGTTTGGCAGTCGATATGCAGCAATATCTAATCCTAGAGATTGGATTTCTCTCATCAAAACTTTTAAAGATTCAGGGGTTCCGGGTTTTGGAATTGTTTTCCCTCTTACTATTGCTGTTAAAGCCTCATTTCTTCCTTGAATATCATCTGATTTTATTGTCAACAACTCTTGTAACGCATATGCTGCTCCAAATGCTTCAAAAGCCCAAACTTCCATTTCTCCAAGGCGTTGCCCTCCTTGTTGCGCTTTACCCCCTAGAGGCTGTTGAGTGACTAAAGAATAAGGACCGGTAGAACGAGAATGAATTTTGTCATCTACCAAGTGTACAAGCTTCATCATATAAATTTTTCCCACCAAGACTGGATTATCAAATTTTTCACCACTCCTACCGTCAAATAGAGCCACTTTGCCTAAGTGATTTTCATTGAATAAATAATCAAGATTAGTTAATGTTTGAGCTTCTTTAAGCTTTTGATTAATTAAGATTCTAGACGAGTCACTTTCGTACATTTCATCAAAAGGCAATATTCTGAATCTCTTTTTTAAGTTAAAAGCTGAAATTCCAAGTATGCATTCAAAAATTTGTCCTACATTCATGCGAGAGGGGACTCCTAGAGGATTAAGAATTATATCTACCGGAGTGCCATTTGGTAAATAGGGCATATCTTGTCTAGGTAGTATCTTTGATATTATTCCTTTATTACCATGTCTTCCAGCCATTTTATCCCCTATTTGAATTTTTCGCTTTTGTGCAACATAAATTCTGACGATATAATTTATTCCTACCGCTAATTCGTCTCCTTTTTCTCTGCTAAATATTCTAACGTCAACAACCCTACCTCTGGTTCCATTGGGCAGTCTTAAAGAGGTGTCTTTGACATCCTTATTCTTTTCACCAAAAATGGCTTGTAGCAGTTTGCTTTCTGGCGGTTGATCAGATTCTCCCTTGGGAGTAACTTTTCCAACTAATATACTTCCCGATTCTACAAATGAGCTCACAACAACAATACCGTTTTCATCAAGTTGTTTAAGGCTATTTTCTCCAACGTTTGGTATGTTTCTTGTTATTTCTTCAGGGCCTAATTTAGTCTGCCTAGCCTCTATTTCATACTTTTCTATGTGAATAGATGTATATAAATCTTCATAAACTAATCTATCGCTAATTAAAAAAGCATCTTCATAGTTATAGCCTTCCCATGGCATGTAAGCTACTAAAACATCACGCCCCAAGGCAAGTTCGCCTGTGTCAGTAGCAGAGCCGTCTGCTAAAATTTGTCCTTTTTTTATTCTTTCTCCTGGCCAAACGATAGGTCTATGATTAATACAAGTTTCTTGATTTGATTTTTGGTATTTTTGTAAATTGTAGGTTATCTGGTTATTACTAGAATCTGTTACGATTATTTTTTCTGCCGAAGTAAATTTAACTATTCCATTGCTTCTGCTAATAGCCATTATTCCTGAATCTTTAGCGATTTGAGCTTCTAGTCCAGTACCGACAAGTGGTCTTTCTGGAAAAATTAGTGGAACAGCTTGTCTTTGCATATTAGATCCCATTAACGCTCTATTCGCATCGTTATGTTCTAAAAAAGGAATTAATGAAGTTGCTGCTGATATAACTTGAATTGGAGATACTGCTATAAAATCAATTTCTTCAGCTGGGCATTGAGTAAACTCTTGTCTATATCTAACTGGAACATTAATTTCTTTAATAAAATTAGTTTCATTAATTCTTATATCTCCTGGGGCAATTTTAAATTCATCCTCTTGTTCAGCATCCAAATAAATTATTCCTTTGTTTTTAAGAACTTGTCCTTGATTTACTTTATAAAAAGGCGCTTCAATAAAGCCATCAGGGTTAATTCTTGCATATATAGCTAATGAACCAATTAATCCTGCGTTAGGGCCTTCAGGTGTTTCAATAGGACATATTCTGCCATAATGGCTGGGATGGATATCTCGTACAGCAAAACCAGCTCTTTCCTTGCTGAGTCCTCCAGGCCCTAAAGAACTGACACGTCGCTTATGCGTCAACTCTGCCAGAGGGTTAACTTGATCCATAAATTGAGATAATTGACTAGAATTGAAAAATTCTTTAATTGCTGCAAAAATTGGCTTAGGATTAATTAATGCTGAAGGAACTAATGAAGATTGCTCACAAATAGTCATTCTCTCTTTAATTAAGCGCTCTAGCCGAATCAATCCAATTGATATTTGGCTTTGAAGTAGTTCTCCAACAGATTTAAGCCTTCTATTTGCCAGGTGGTCTATATCATCTATGTTTCCAAAACCAAATTTTAAATTAATTAGATAGTTGATTCCAGACAAGATATCTTGAATAGTGAGAATTCTAATGTTCTCAGGACTATTTAAATCTAGTTTTTTATTAATTTTTTTTCTTCCAACTATTCCCAAGTCATATTTTTTCGGATTAAAAAATTTAAAGTATAATATTTTAGTAGAAGCTTCTGATGTTGCTGGTTCACCAGGAAAGAGCTTTTTATGTAACTCCTCTAAAGCTTCTTGCTGAGTATAGTTTTCATCTTTATTTAAATTTTTATATATAAATTCTGGTTGTCTAAATGCATTCTTGATCCTCAAGTCGTCATGATCAATTCCTAATGCTTTAAAAAAAATAGAGAGATTTATCTTTTTATTTTTATCAATTCTGATCCAAATTAGGTCATTTTTATCAATTTCGCACTTTAACCATGCTCCTCTATTTGGGATAATAAGAAAATTAAAAGTTTTAAGGTTGTTTTTGTCCATTTCAGAATTGAAATAAATACCTGGACTTCTAACGATTTGATTAACGATGACTCTTTCGGCTCCATTAATAACAAATGTACCTTTTTGAGTCATTAATGGAATTTCTCCCAATAAGATTTCTTGTTCTTTTACGTCTCCTGAATTTTTGTTAAAAAGCTGTGTAACTATGTTAATTGATATAGTGTAAGAGCAGTCTCTGCGCTTAGCTTCTTCAAAACTAAATTTGGGTTTCTTTATAACTAGTTGATTGGTCACTAGGTGTAGCTCCAATTTTCCTGTGTAATCAATTATGGGCGAAAAATTGTTTAGTTCTTTAGCTAAGCCTTCTGTTAAGAAAGAGTAGAAACTTTCTCTTTGAACTGACAATAAATCGATTACTATTAATTTGTTGGCGAATTGATTTTTTTTCATTTTGTAATAAGATATCTATGATTTTTCAATTTCAAATTATTTATTTCAAAATTGATTCTATAGCAAATAAACTAGACAGATCTTCTTTAATGAACTATTTTAAAGAAGATCTGTCTGGGATAATAATTAAATTTGGTTATCTTGTTATTTTGTAGGCATTAGTTCCGCTTAGCTTTTTTATGAGCTTTGATTTAAGACGGTTAGCTTTATTCTTGTGAAACACATTCATTTTAGCTGCTTTGTCAATTTTACTATATAGGGTGTTCAATAAATTAGACTCAAATGAATCATTATTTATTTGTCGAAGATACTTTTTAGTTAAAGCTTTAATACATGATACATTAATTTGATTAAGGACTTTGTTTCTTTCTGTAATTTTTATATTTTTTTTTGCTGACTTACTATTAGCCACATTTAGACGAGTTTTATGATTAAATAATGTTGTTATAAATTACTGTATCATATTAAAGTAAAATAAACAAATTTATAGCTGATTTGATGTTTAGCAAACTTGAAGCAATTATTAGGCCATTTAAATTAGAAGAGGTTAAAGTTAGATTAATGACTTTTGGTGTTCCAGGCATCACTGTTACAAATGTGATGGGGTGCGGTAAACAAATAGGAGGAATAGAAAGATCAAAGGGGGTAGAATATGATTCTGAATTGATAGAGAAAGTGAAAATTGAAATAGTTGTTATGAATGAACACATCGATGAGTTAATCGAGATAATTATCAATGCTGTATGGACTGGTGAAATTGGGGATGGAAAAATATTCGTCAGCCCTGTTTCTAGTGTTATTAGAATTAGAACTCAAGATAAAGATTTGGATGCTATTTAATATTTATTATGTTTGTTCTTCGATGCAAGTAAGTATTAATAAAATAATAATTTAAAACTATAAATAAATGGTCAAGCACAAAGCAGCAAGAATATGTATTAATCTAGAATGCATAGATTGCAAATCTAATTTGCATAAGAGATCTAATGGTATTTCCCGCTATACCACTATTAAAAATAGAAAGAATAATCCTTCTAGAATGGAACTTAAGAAATTTTGTCCGTATTGCAATATGAGAACAATTCACAAAGAGATTAAGTAAAATTACATACCTGTCTACCTAATTAAAATAAATATGAACAAAAAAATAAAGATACCAAAAGATTCGAAAGCTATCAACTATAAAACCACGGATTTAATTAGAGAGTTTATCTCTGATAGAGGAAAGATAATACCACAAAGGATAACTAAATCAACACGTAAAAAACATAAGTTGATTGAAAAAGCTATTAAACAAGCTCGTTTGATAGGGTTAATGCCTTTTAAGCAAAAGAATTGGTAGCTTTTTCTTTGATTTTCCTTGTTTCCCTTTTATTTTAATGATAGAATTGCCTGCATTCTTGCTCTAGCTCGTCTTAAATTTTGCATGGATTCTATTTTTTCTCGGTTTGATTGTGCTTTTTCCATATTTGCGAGTGAAGCTGCCAATAATTTATTTGCTTCTTCTTCGTCTATTGCTTTTACTTCTTCTGCATCGCTCACTATAATTGTGACTAAATTATTGTCAATTTGAGCGAAACCTCCTAATAAAACTAATGGAACCCATGTGTTTACCATTCTTGCTCTCATAACTCCAATATCTAATGCTGTCAGCAGAGGAGCGTGATTCATTAATATGCCAAGTTGTCCAGTACTACTTGGCAAAATAATTTCCTCTACTGTTTTTTTCCATACAACTCTATCAGGGGTTATAACTTTGACTGTTAATGCCATTGTATTATTTTAACTTTTCTCCACTTGTTTTGCTTTGTCTATTGCCTCTTCTATCCTGCCTACCAAATAGAAAGCTTGTTCAGGAATATTGTCTACTTCGCCACTCAAAATCATATTGAATCCTTTAATTGAATCAGATAAAGAGACATATTTTCCAGAAATTCCGGTAAAAACTTCTGCTACAAAGAAAGGTTGCGATAAAAATTTCTCAATTTTTCTTGCACGTGAAACAATTAATCTATCTTCTTCAGATAATTCATCCAGACCTAAAATAGCGATAATGTCTTGTAACTCCTTATATCTTTGTAAAGTTTCCTTAACTTTTCTTGCAGTTGTGTAGTGTTCGTCACTTACGATGCCTGGTTGGAGCATTGTTGAAGTAGAGTCTAATGGATCAACAGCTGGATAAATTCCTTTAGCGGCTAAAGCTCGCGATAAAACTGTTGTTGCATCTAAATGTGCAAAAGTTGTTGCTGGAGCTGGATCAGTCAAATCGTCAGCAGGAACATAAACTGCTTGTATTGATGTAATTGATCCATCTAATGTAGAGGTTATTCTTTCTTGAAGAGCCCCCATTTCTGTACCTAAGGTCGGTTGGTATCCTACAGCTGAAGGCATTCTTCCTAGTAAAGCAGAGACCTCTGATCCAGCTTGTACGAATCTAAAAATATTATCAATAAATAATAAAACATTTTGCTTATTAACGTCTCGAAAATATTCAGCCATAGTTAAAGCTGTAAGACCAACACGCATTCTTGCTCCTGGGGGTTCATTCATTTGTCCATAACAAAGTGCAACCTTAGATAAGTTTAAATCTTTTTCATTAATAACACCAGATTCTTTCATTTCTTGGTACAAATCATTTCCCTCACGCGTTCTTTCTCCAACGCCCCCAAAAACAGAGACTCCTCCATGAGCTTTAGCCACATTATTAATTAATTCCATTATCAAGACTGTCTTTCCAACGCCGGCACCTCCAAAAAGTCCTATTTTTCCTCCTCTTCTGTATGGAGCTAATAAATCAACTACTTTAATACCTGTCTCAAATATTGAAGGTTTGGTTTCTAGCTGAGTAAATTTTGGAGCAGGTCTGTGTATCGGTAGTTTATCATTTGATATCACAGGTCCTTTTTCGTCAATAGGTTCGCCAAGAACATTAAATATTCTACCTAAGGTTTCTTTTCCAACTGGGATGGAGATAGGTTCTCCAGTGTCAATTGCTGAAGCCCCCCTTTTTAGACCTTCAGTTGTGCTCATTGCTACAGCCCTAACTTTATTATCTCCTAATAGTTGTTGTACCTCGCATGTTATCCAGTTATTATTACTATTATTTATTTTTATAGCATTAAAAACTTTTGGTAACTGTCCGTCAGGGAACACAATGTCAAGAACAGGACCAATAATTTGAATCACTTTACCTTTATTATTCACTTTAGCTATAGCTAGTGTCTTTTGTTTTTGTTTCAATTGACAAGGTTTCATTTTTGTTAGAAGATTGCAGAATAGTTAAATGATTATAGCATGATATCTTCTGTAATCCTTCCGGTTATTTTTAACCAGTTTTGTGCCTCTATGTAATTATAAGGTGCTAATTTAATTGCTTTTCTCCAATAATTAGAAGCTTTGTCGAACATCAGTTTTGCTTCTTGGAGTTTTGATTGCTCAAACAATTTATTCCCATAATAATGGTAAATCACTGCTATATTATTTAATGCTTGTACTAAATTAGGATTAAACTTTAATGATTCATGGTAATACTCTAAAGCTCTAGCATGTTGGCCGTTACTAGCCTGTATAAGTCCAATATTATATAAAATAAAGCTTTTATCCATAGGATCTTTTTCTATTTTCAAAGCTTGATAGTAACACGCCAGAGCTTCTGCATATTCTCCTTCTGATTGTGCCGCCATTCCATCTTTGTAGTAGTAAAATGCTTCTTTAGATTCTTTATTTGTCGGTAGTATTTTCACGATCAAATCTGCAATAATGGAAAAAGTTTTATCAATAAAATTATCATTTTTTTGAGACCTAGGCATGGATTCTATGTGTAGTTTCAGTTTCTTTAATATTTTAATTTTTAGCTAATGACAGGAGTTGAACCTGCAACCAACTGATTACAAATCAGTTGCTCTACCAATTGAGCTACATTAGCATTACATTTCGCTTATCTTCATCTTCATATGAGGATTTTACTTGTGTTATTATTAGTATTCTTAGTTTATATCATAAATAGTTTTGTTTAGACAAGATATCAACGTTAGTTTCTTATCGTTCAATAAAGATTTAAGTTTAGTCATACGTGATTAAAGTTTATATTGTAAAAATACTTTGCTGTTCGCAAATGGCGAATTGTTAGCATTTTGTAATTTGTAAGTCTTTTGTTTGATTTTTCCCGATACGCAAATATATATGGTAATAAATATAGAAAATTAACCAAATATCTATATATTTTTTATTTTTTGTGTTCTTATAGAACTTATTAGTAAATTTACCTTTGTTTTTATTTAACTTATATAATGGGAATTTGAATAAGTTGTCTGTACACATTGGATCTATACATTTAAAAAAGTTTAATATTTTAAATACTTTATTTTTTGGCAAGCAATTGTTCATCAAATCTAGTGAATTATTTTTCTATTCAAAGTTTAAGAATCACTTAATTTTTCAAAGAGGTTTTAATTGTCTTGATAGTAATTCAATGATGAAATCAATCAAGGTTATACCAATTATTGGTGAGAAGTCAATACCTAAAAAAGATGGGAACACTCCATGAAATAAGTTTAAATAAGGGTCTGAGAGCTGGCTTAAAGAGTAAAATGGCTGAGAGTACCAGTTTATGTTTGGAAACCATCCTAAGCTCATTCTAAGCAATATTAATACAATATAGATTTGTAGAAAAGCTATCGTAGTTTCTAAGATCAAATCTGTGCCATCTTTCATAGTATTAGACTTTCGCAATTTCTTTGTATTTACAAATTTAAGATAGTAAATATAATAGCACACAGAGAATGTTGAACACTATTTTTCTGTGTGCTATTTGCCACTTTAAATTTTTTTATAACTTTAATGTCACTAATCCAAGGGTCTCATAGAAAGAACCGGCTCGTTTTCTCTGTTAATACCTTTCTCAAAACCAGCTGCAGCTGCACGAGCTCTACCTGCGTGCCACAAATGTCCGATAAAAATGAAAAAGCCTAAGAAAAAGTGAGAAGTAGTTAGCCATGATCTTGGAGACACATAGTTAACTGAGTTAATTTCAGTTGCAACTCCACCTACAGAATTAAGAGAGCCTAAAGGAGCATGTGTCATATACTCAGCTGCACGTCTTTCTTGCCATGGTTGAATATCATTTTTTATTTTGTTCAAGTCCAGCCCATTAGAGCTTCTCAGTGGCTCGAGCCATGGAGCTCGCAAATCCCAAAACCGCATTGTTTCTCCGCCTAATATTACTTCACCTGTGGGAGATCTCATGAGATATTTGCCTAACCCTGTGGGACCTTGTGTTGAGGCAATATTTGCTCCCAAACGTTGATCTCTTACTAAGAAAGTGAAGGCTTGTGCTTGGGAAGCTTCAGCAGCAGTTGGCCCATAAAATTCACTAGGATAAACGGTGTTATTATACCATGCGTATTCAGCAGCAGTCTGTCCCATTAAAGCCAATGCTCCAAGGCTATAAGACAAGTAAGCTTCTCCAGACCAAACAAATGCCCTTCTTGCCCAAGAGAAAGGCCGAGTGAGTATATGCCAAATTCCACCAATTACACATGTGACTCCAATCCATATATGCCCACCGATCACATCTTCCATATTATTTACTCCAACAATCCAGCCTTCACCTCCAAAAGGTGATTTTAATAGATAGCTAAAAATAATTGCTGGATTTAATGTTGGATTAGTAATGAATCTAATATCTCCTCCCCCAGGAGCCCATGTATCATAAATTCCACCTATAAATAGTGCTTTAATAACTAACAAAAATGCTCCAATACCTAGCAATATCAAGTGAATTCCTAGTATTGTTGTCATTTTATTTTTATCTCTCCAATCATAGCCAAAGAAAGAAAAAGAGTCTTCTAAGACATCTGGCCCAACGATTGAGTGATAAATTCCACCAAATCCTAAAACAGCTGAAGAAACTAAATGGATTACACCTGTAGCAAAATATGGATATGTGTTTACAATTTCTCCGCCAGGGGCCACACCCCAACCTAAAGTGGCTAAATGTGGTAATAAAATCATTCCTTGTTCGTAAAGAGGTTTTTCAGGAATGAAATGTGAAGTTTCAAATAGCGTCATTGCACCTGTCCAAAAGACTATTAAGCCTGCATGAGCCACATGTGCTCCAAGAAGTTTTCCAGACAAGTTGATTAATCTTGCATTGCCGGACCACCAGGCAAAACCTGTTGACTCTATACTTCTGCCACCAATATTATTTTTATCTTTATTAAAGAGCATTTCCACGTGGCAAAACCTCCTCAGGAAATACAAAGTTTTCGTGTGGCTGATCTTGAGCAGCCATCCAGGCCCTTATTCCTTCATTTAGCAATATGTTCTTTGTATAAAAAGTTTCAAATTCAGGATCTTCAGCAGCTCTAATTTCTTGTGAAACAAAATCATAGGCACGTAGATTAAGAGCTAGTCCTACTATTCCGATTGAGCTAACCCATAGTCCAGTTACAGGAACAAACAGCAGAAAGAAGTGAAGCCATCGCTTATTGGCAAATGCTACTCCGAATATTTGAGACCAAAATCTATTGGCAGTAACCATAGAGTAAGTTTCTTCTGACTGTGTAGGTGTAAATGCTCTAAAAGTGTCGGAAGCCTCTCCGTCTTCAAATAATGTATTTTCTACAGTTGCTCCATGTATAGCACATAGTAAAGCACCACCTAATATTCCGGCGACTCCCATCATGTGAAAGGGATTCAAGGTCCAATTATGGAATCCTTGTAAAAATAGCAAAAAACGAAAAATAGCAGCCACACCAAAACTAGGTGCAAAAAACCAACTCGCTTGTCCTAAGGGGTAGAGTAAGAATACTGAAACGAAAACTGCGATAGGTCCTGAAAATGCAATCGCATTATAAGGTCTTAAGCCTACCAGTCTTGCAATCTCAAATTGTCGTAAGCAGAATCCGATTAATCCAAATGAGCCGTGTAAAGCGGTGAATGTCCAAAGGCCACCAATCTGACACCATCTTGTAAAATCTCCTTGAGCTTCTGGTCCCCATAAAAAAAGTAATGAGTGCCCCATACTATTTGCCGGTGATGAAACAGCGGCTGTCAAAAAATTACATCCTTCTAAATAAGAACTAGCCAATCCATGAGTGTACCATGAGCTTACGAAAGTTGTTCCGGTAAACCATGCTCCTAGTGCTAAATATGCACATGGGAACAAGAGGATACCAGACCATCCGATAAAAACGAAGCGATCTCTTTTCAACCAGTCGTCTAATAAATCAAACCATCCTCTTTCTTGCTCTCTTCCAATAGCAATTGTCATAATCTTTTCTTGATAGAAATGTAAAATTTACAGTAAGTTTACGATATAAAAGTCAGAATAGAACTACACTTTCGTAGGTTGTAAACAAAACATACAGTTCAACTGCATGTTTTATAACTAGTTGGGCTTATTGACTATATGAATTATAACACAAAACTAATCTATGAAATTTAACTTACTTATTCTTTTCGATTAATAAAAAAATTAAATAAAGAATTACAATATTAAGTCTGACTTTTCTCATTTTTTTCTTTAAATATAAGTTTGCTACTGAAGATAGTTATAAAACAAACAAATTGAAAGTTGTTAATCTGATATTTCTTTGCAAAATCAATTTTATTTTTATTAAAGAGCAATTGATTGCTAACTAAGCGATGACTTAAGTTACTGTTCATTCCATTTATTTGAGTAAACATGACACTTTTGGCCAGTTTTTTTATGTCTTCCCCCTAAAACCCCCTTCCGAGAGATGCGATTTTCTCTTTAATAGCCACAATAGCCATCAAGGTGTACAAGGTCCCTCCTAGGGGGGAGGACATTTATATATTTATGTGTTACAAGCTTGGTTAATATGTGCTGATATTAACCATAGATTGTAACACATAAAATATATAAATGTCAACCCCCCCACTAGGGAACCTTGTACAACATTTGAGGCACAATTCTATTGGGCTTTGTGGCTAAAAATATCGCAAGATACAGAGAAAACAAAATCGTATCTCTCTTATATTTATTTATTCTTAATCCACTACAATGCATGAAATAAGATTGAGAATAAATAAATACAAAGGGGTATTCAACCAAAATATGAATATTGTGTTTGAATACTTTCATTACATGAAATTGGGGGGAAAGAAGAAAATGAAAAATGTAGCATTTTCTTCTTTCCCCCCACTAACCCACCCACCCACCCCCACAAAACTACACCCAAAAAGAAATTTACTAACAAAGATTAGAAAATTATCCTACATAAAACGCAGAATTC